GACTCCAATAGATGAATTTTTTGAAAGAAGAAAGTATAAAATAAGAAAAGTATATGGTAGTAATGCACATAGAAATTAGAAGATAAAAAGGCTTTCTTTTTATCACAAACAAGATTCGTTTGATAGAATGAGATCTGAGGTAACGAAAGAGGGGAGAACGTCGTTCCTTGATTGAAGTGGGGAATGAAATAGGAAGTTTGAACAGCCGCGGGTCGTCTATCGTGCGAGTCGTTCTCTATTCGGGCGTCAGAACAATAACGAATGGGAGCTATCGCACAACTGAATTTGCCATTTCTAAATGATAGGCTTCCGTCACGAGCCGGATTAAGCCTCTTTCTTAAGGGCGAACAGATCGACTACGCCGATCTTTATATGTTTTGGCCACGTCCGTTTCCGCTCCAAAGAAGAAGGTTTAAATCTTTCAATCTTATGTCGTGAGGGATATGACCTATGTTAGGTCCATAAGATACCACAGCTTTTAGTGTTCTATAATTCACCTCAACATAATGAGTAGGTAGTTCAATTCTTTTGATTCTTCTCTTCATAGTCCACTTTTGGGGGGATGCGGAGCAATAGATCGAATTACTATATAACGAATAGTTGTAAACTATAGGACTTCTTATTCGAGTAGGAAGATTTCGGTTTTTCTCGTTCCTTTTCTTTTCAAAGAATAGGGATTTGAAATGATACAAATTTCTCTTCATTCTGTTGTGCTCAGCGAAGGAACTGCCTAAGCATACTTTTTCGAATCCAAACTTCTTTCTTCTTTTTAAGTCTTCTTCTTGCATAGAAGAACGCAACCGTTGCAAAAACGGGGATTTTAGTAGTAGGCGGCATCCCCTCTTAGTTTTGAGTAGGTGGAACCATTCTGTTTTGGTTCTTCTCCTGACCGGGTGATCCAGGAATTTCCCTATGATTTTATCAACTAATATTTCGATATAGAAAGATCTCCTTATTTCTTCACCGCGGATTCTTGCGTCATTTTCTTGAAAAGATATTATATCACCGTGGGACACTTTCAAATGAGTAATGCTTACCATTCTATTATTCACACAAACCCTTCGATGACTTATCAGCTGCCTTGCTTGAGGAATAGTTTCACAAAAATGGAGACGAACCAGAATAACGTCCAATCTTCTTTCTAGATTGAGTAGAAAAGGGATATATGAAGTTCGTTCTCTTCCTCTGTGCATCTCGGGTAAATCACCATAAAAAATGGACAACTTTCGTGTAGTTTGTAATTGGATGTAACTGTTAAGATTTTCTCTCGAATAAATCTCTGTCTTCTTCTCTGTAGTTTGCTGGGATCCCGTTGTGGATTCAGTAATTGGTTTCATCACCGGTTCTTTTTCTTTAGCATCAGATTCTGTTGCTGCCTTCATGCTCGTGATTTGTGACTCTTTCTCTTTCTCTTTATTGGGATCTTGAATCATCTTTTTAAGCAAAGCATTCTCATGCTGAAGAGACTTCAAATCTATTTTTATAAAAGTGATCTCCCTTTGTCTATTACATTCTTAGGTTTTGTGTCTACCCAAACATTGTTATTATCATAGACTGGGATCCTTTTTGTATCAACTTTGATTCCAAGGTTGACTTGATGCTCTTTTTTAGCTATATTTAGGGTATGCCAATCAATTCTGAAGTTCGAAGTAAGGGTGACCTGCTCTATCCGAGAAGGATCAGCATATTCTTCCTGCAGGGATGCAAAGAGCTGATTTTTAGACCAATAGAAGCGGATTCAGTTCTTTCCTTCTTTCTTACTTTCATGCCCTATACTTGAAAGATCCAAACAAAGCAAAGAATGCCCGAAAGCAAAGGCAGATTCAAAAGTAAAATGCACCGCTTTACTTCCGGAAAGTTTAATTACGTTATAAAAGATCAAGTCAACCATATGAAGCTCCAGCTACTAAGTCATGAACCAATGCAACTAGAACAACTTATTCTATTCGGCGCAATTAGTCTAGCTAACCCAATCATGCCGTACCTGCCTGAGCCTTAGAGTTCGATTCCAAACAATCCTTCTGAAAAGGAAATTCCTATAGCACTTAGAGCCAAAGCTGAATGCGATGCGTACTAAAGACTGTCGAACCAATCCTTGCTCGTTCAAGTTCAATCCCATCATTCTGACTTCTGCTTTTCGTTCGATCCAACTAGATTCCCCTAAACTTAAACTAAAGGCTCCCGGAATTCCCCTGAAAGAGTCACGTCACTCTAACGTTTCACTAGTATAATTTCCTCGAGTACGAGTAGAAGAAAGAAAGTAACTCAATTCATTCATCTATTCATTGATCTAATCCAGATCTGATATTTACCATTCCATCTGGAGGGGCTTTTTACTCTGATTCCTTGGTACTGCTTTCAGCCTTATAGCTCACTGAACTACCTTTCCATTTCCAGAAAAACGAAACGAGAGTCACTCGCTCCGGGGAGATCTTCTTTGGGACTAAAGAGCTCTAACAGAAGAGCGGGAACAGCAAGTAATTCCTACTGTCCTTACTCAAACTAAAGCACCAAGAGCAGCTTTCCTCCCCGAGGGTCGTATCTGAAGGTTTTTGTGAGAGACTTTGTTCTTAGCGGCTTAGCCTACCTAATGAAGCAACCTGCAGAACCTGAGCTTGTGAAGAATTATCTGTTAAAAACTCTCCAACCGGAGAAAAGGATTGATAACTTTACTCTTGGAGAAGGAGTAATGCCTACAAGTTTTAAGGTTCTCTATGACTCGCATCGTCAAAAGGACATATTGGTTGCCGATTTTGGTGGCAGTGCAATAGGAAGAGTTGCGCCTGTCGATTCAGGGTTCTGGTGGATTATACTGCTGAGGTCATACACCAAGTACACGCGTGATTATGCTCTGGCATAACTCCCTGAGGCCCAGAGAGGGATGAAGTTGATACTCAACCTCTGCCTCTCGGATGGCTTTGACACTTTTCCAACACTTCTATGTGCAGATGGATGTAGCATGATTGACAGAAGGATGGTGAGTTTATACTTTAAGTTTTCCACAGGGTTGGCTCCAGCCTTGTTTCGTAGTGAATTTATGGATTTGAATAATTCTTAATTTGTAAATTTAACTTGTACCTGAAACAGGGAATATGGGTATCCAATTGATATCCAGGCACTCTTCTTTTTTTTCCGCTTAGGTGTGCTCGGCAGATGCTAAAGCCAGAGCGTGATGGCAAAGAGTTGATCGAGCGAATTGATAAGCGAATCACAGCTCTCAGCTATCACATTCAGAAAGACTACTGGCTGAATTTCACTCAATTAAATAACATATACCGCTACAAAAACGGAGGAGTACTCCCACACAGCTGTTAACAAGTTTAATGTCATCCTCGACTCTATCCGGGTGTTGGATTTCATGCCCTTGCGGGGAGGGTATCTGATTAAGGAGCGCTGGGAGGTCGGGGAGATGCCCTTGAAGATCACTTACCCAGTTCTGGCCGGATTTGATCTAAAAAACACACGGCGGAGTTACCATAATGGTGGGTCTTGGCCAGGTTAGTGTCAGGAACACAACGTTATAGTACGTTATTTTCATTTCAATGGTGCAAAGGAAAAAGATGCTTGTACGCACATTAGCTCAATTGACCCTGACTGTCTAGATCAGGTTTCCAGTTTAAGAAAGCTGTGAGAATGACCTAACGGCCTTGAATACCGATCCAAATTGAAATTGTGCTTCAAATAGATAATTCTATTGGAAAGGCTATGGTAGGAAATTTATAGTGGATTTTCCTTCACACGAATTTATTGGATTGGAAACAAGATTCAACTAGAAGGATAATGAAGCAGCAGAAAGGAAATGCAGCACAAATAGTATTTTTAGTTGGCGGCTTCAAACTACCAATCATACTTTACATGGTCTGACTTTGGATGTAAAATGGCATTTGATTTCAGACACCGGGTGGAATTTTTTTAAGCACCCATAATAGAAATTTACGAAATTCAACTATTATCCACTGAAGTGACTTAAATACAATGTATATTCTTGCTCATCTCTTCTTGTGATGAGAATGTTGAAGTTAATGCTTCTTTGATGTGGGTTTCGTGTAGTTCTTCCCTGATGAGTTAACCAATTCCTCTACCCCGCTTATTCCCTTTCAACATACCCCGAATCTAGCCTAAAATCCGATCTTTCTTCTCTTATGATTTTTTCTACTTTCTTGACTTTATAAAAGTGTATTCTCTCTAAGAGCTCATTTTGTTTTTGTTTTTCCTGTATAGCTGGCTATATCTTTCCCTGGAATGGCTAACATAGAGATTTCTTCCCTGTGTGGGAGTGTTAAGGGTTTGAGTCATAAACTAAACTTCTTTAGTTCCATTGCTCCTAGTGGTGGGGATTTTCCCTTTAGTTACGTCTAGCATTCCTTTTTTTTTTCAAGTAGTCTATTGGGCCTGTGAATGTGAAAAAAGCTTTTCATCCGTCCCGACCAGTCCTTCTCTCTTTTAAGATTGGAGAGGGCTACTATTGAAAAATAAAATCTTTTTGAAATAAAATCTATAGCCCGCAGAAATGCTTCTTCCTGCGAGTGGAGGTGCTCTGACATCCATTGTAGTATGAGTGGATAGGGCCCTATCACTCTACCTTAGAGTGGTAAGCTATGCTATCTAGTCTAGTTGGAGTTCTTTTTTCAGTGTCGGATTTTTTACAATTAGCCTTTGCCTTCCAATTATGCTTCCTCCTATTTCAAAAAGTTAGTGTTTAAGCCTTTCAATTGCAGTACCACATTTTCTAGCGATCTAGTTCCATTCAGTCCTATTGATCTTGAAGCAGGAGGATTTTCCAAGGCACCTACAGGAAGGGCAGCAAGCGACTAGGTTTCGTTTCATAGGCGGTAAGACTTTCCCATAGAAGCCAGAGGTATGGTATGATGGATGCGGGCATAGTTTACACTCGTAGGTAATCAGGTAAGCAAGTGGGATAGCTGAAAGCTTTTGATATGGATCTTAAGTAAGCACAAACCTGTGATAAAGGTAGTTTCCCCCTCTTGGCATTGTAGGAGTCATTCCAGTAGTTTCATTCCAAGCATAAAAAGTACCCGCATTGAATTCGCCTTCGTGGCAGTCTCTTAGGCGTCAGATTTTAGGCAAGCAGAAGGATCAGATAAGACATAGATTTATTTTAGTGGGAGTTATCCATCTAGGTCAAGCGCTAATATATACATTGATTTCCATTAGAGTTGAGAGTAAAATAGCTAGAAGAAGGCTAGGAAGGTGGAAGATAAATTACCTATAATAAGAAAGAGAATCCATTCAAATTCATATTAAAAAATTTGATTCTCCACTAACTGGAAAACCTGCCAATCCACTCTTCCTTTTTGGTCTGCCACTACTGTCTTACTGAAGCTGGCTTGCCTTGCGTAGATCAAAAACTTTTCAAACTCTTTTGGTCGGCTTACTAATATAACTTTTCAATATATAGAAAGACCTTGTACATCTGTCCTAACTTTGATAACACTGGAATACATACTTTACTTCCGCGGGTATTGGCTTTCGGGCTTGATGAGCTCCACCTTAAAGAGAAAAAAATTGGCTGTGACCTACTGCATGGGTTAATGTTGATAGGATCTGGGAGATTGGAAAAGACATCCCGGTAAATGTATTTCTTTTAATAAAGGAAAGCTTCCACGTCACATCCGATAGTCTGATTGGACTTCTGCTGGAACTGGCTGGTCACACTCGGTAAGACTTTTTTTATCCTGTAAGACTGGCTTTTAATAGAACCCCTAACATCTCTAAGAAAGCATCGACCCTCGCTGATGCTCGTACATACTTTGATTTCCGACTAAATAAAAGAGGCTTTCTTTGCAGCATCCGTCTTGCAAGCAATCTATCCCCCTATATTAGATTAATCGGGTTACAAAAACTCTAACGGATATAGAGCCAACGGACGCTATGGATTTGTTGTACCATTTTACGTGCTTGAACTCAGAACACACGCCATCCGATCCGAACATAACATACAAGGGCTCCCTTATCTTCTATGTACTTTATCTTCTTTCTGATTTTTTTTCTTTTATAGACTGGATTGAGTGAACAGTCGGGGGCTGGGATGCCTGCCTACCCTTAACAACGAAAAGCTTTTTTTTAGACTTTTCGCTTCGTTATGAGACAGCTGGTCTAAAAAGGACTTTAATGGATCCGGGCCATATGTACTTGAAAGGGTGTAGGGGTTTCGTGGAACCAAGTTCTTTCTTTTTGTTGCTTTCCCACTTTCACTTCCCTGGCTTTCGAAACATGGCATCAATAGGATTTCTTTTTATTCTTATAGACTAAAGGAACCGACAGGCCATAATTAGGTCTTAACTTCTATCGGGCACAGGCTTTCGGACAGGCTTTTTACTATTGGTGAATCCACCTTTGATAAGAACTGTCCTTTCCAAGTCCATCAAAAACCTATAAATAATAAAAAAAGATCCCTGGAGACTAGACTCTTCTCTTGGAAGCGAGATCACTGGAGCTGGGACTGGTGATTGACTTTCCTAAGACTTTTTTTGGATTCCTGAGGGAAGAGGTAGCGAAGGATAAAATCTCGGACACTTGCGTATGGGACTTCTCTTATGTTATAGCTTCTGCGCGAAGAGTGAGCTTATGGACTCTTTCACTTTAACTGGAACGAAGTCGCTATCTTAGTCCGCGGGTAGAAAAGCTGGCTTGTGGAAAGACAGACATTGTCTTTTTTTTTAACAGACTAGAGAGTCACAGCACAGCTACTCCTTGCTTGGGCCCCATTGATGAACATGAGATTTATTATGAAAGGACTTCTCTCCTTCTCTCTAACAAGAGCAAGTAGACCTGCCCTCTAACAAAGAAGGAAGAAAACTCACAGCTCTTTGTCTTCCTATATGACATCAAGCAAGCATCACGGACCCTATTTCAAGATATGGATGGGGAACTTTGCTGCATCTGAGGCTAGGCACCTAATCTCCCTCCCAGGGAAAAAAGGCTCTTTGGACACTTTCGAGTTCCTCTGCTCTGAGTCCTAAAACCGGTAATGCCGTTGACGGCTTCTTTTGACTATTGGGATACCTTTCCCGCGCATTCCTTACCTCAGTGTGGGATGCCGTCCCATCTTAGCAAGAAAAGGGCTAGGTTGCTGCTGGTTTTGCGTGAGTATCTTTCTTTTCAGACGCCAGTTTCTATTGAATGCCCTGCTTGAGGAATAGAAATTTCATATAATAGAATAGTAATGGGTTGTGCTAAAGGAACTGACGGCTAAGCTAAGCACGTAAGCGAAGCCGGGTCGAAGCATAAGCAGGGCATGGTAACGAGAAAGAAGCGGTTGTAAGTTAGATAACTAGTTTAGCAAGCGCGCCTATCGGCTACAGTAACAGCCATGCCATGCGCCTATCTAGCGCATGATAGCTTACTTCTAACTGACATTAAGATTTTGATTGAGTGTGCAGCATCAGGGAGAGGGGGTTGGTATAGTCCTTCTGCAGAGAGGGAGACTGGCTGGAAAGATGGAGATCTTAATGCCAACCGCCTGCTTTTAAGTTTACCTTCTTTTCTAAAGCAGCTTGCTTGGAAGCTAACTTAAGTATATTTATTGAAAGAGATATTGCTATTAGCAAACTACCTGCTTGAAAGTGTCTATTCACCCAGACCTCTAAAAGAAGAAGCTGAGCTCTATCTCTCTCTTTTTTTTTATTAGAATAAATAAGATTATAGGCAAGGCTTCCCCTGTCTATGAGTCGCCGGCTTCCCTTTTCCCCATAGAGCAAGCCCCTACTGCTCTTCTGCCTGCTTTAGGGCAGGGCCTATATAACGTCATAAAAAGCTCCTTTACCGAACGAGGCAGAGAAAATCTTACCCTACTTGGCTCACTCCCGTTCGCGGGTTTTCTCTCTAAACCAACTCCTTGGCTCACTAGCGTGTAAATGCGTATATAAGTGCTCAGCTCATTCTTTTCCCAAAAAGTGCTCTTCTTGAGCGATCCATTCTATGAGCGGGGCAGCTAGTAGAGAGAAAATCTCCATATTTTTAAGCCGGTCCCATTGATTTAATTAAATTACGATCAGGCTGAGATCAAGCCTGGAAAAGGCTTGGGTAGGGTCAGTTCGTTTAGCGCTTCGAGGCTGTCTTCGACTCATAGAAGAAGTAAGCCCCACTATTTTGTCTAACAAGAAATGGAGTAAGGGACGGGAAGCTACTCTTGTTCATCATGCGCCTTGTGTGCTTTGTATTCTCTATCGCTTGGGAATAAACGATCGCGATGTAGCAGAGTCGTGATAACTCTCTTCAAGCGGATCAACAAAGGCGAGATCAGCTCACTTGCCCACCGACCCGTCTCTTATACGATGAAACAAAGTCCATCCACTATATAAGAAGAGGAGACAGAGAGGTAGTAAGTTGCCCGCTTGTAGCAAGTTCTTTCAGGACGTAGCTAACCCTTCCGAGGGACATCCTGGTTCAAGTCTTCATCGATCGGGTGGATTTATATGCTCCGGGGGGGTGAGACGAGGTGTAGCGCAGTCTGGTCAGCGCATCTGTTTTGGGTACAGAGGGCCATAGGTTCGAATCCTGTCACCTTGACCATAACCTTCATTAGTGTATTCATTTTCTGTGGTTTCCCTAATCAAACTAGATCAAAGAACCATGAATAGGGAACATCCATCCGACCAGCTACGCCTAAGATGTGAAATGGGTGCATAAGGATGTTGTGCTCAGCCTGGAATCATAAAGTTCAAAGTACCAGACTGGACCATCCGAAAAACTTCCTTGACCGATTGGATAAATCAAGAAAACAGCAGTAGCCGCCGCAACAGGAGCTGAATATGCAACAGCAATCCAAGGACGCATACCCAGACGGAAACTCAGTTCCCACTCACGCCCCATGTAACAAGCTACACCAAGTAAGAAGTGTAGAACAATTAGCTCATAAGGACCGCCGTTGTATAACCATTCATCAACGGATGCCGCTTCCCATATTGGGTAAAAGTGCAACCCTATAGCCGCAGAAGTAGGAATAATGGCACCAGAAATGATATTGTTTCCATAAATTAAATCCAGAAAGAGGTTCACGAATACCATCAATGTCTACTGGAGGGGCAGCAATGAAAGCGATAATAAATACAGAAGTTGCGGTCAATAAAGTAGGAATCATCAAAACACCAAACCATCCAATGTCTCCTAACGCAGCGACGAGGACGCAACGGTTGGCCGCCTGATGAGCCTCACTCTCTTTGAGAAATGATGTGCGCTACACCGCTAGCCTTCTTCCATACAGCCATCGGAATATCTGCTTACCAGGGCAGATGCCCCTTTCTTCTTTTAAGCTTAATAAGATTCTTAATTTTGAACTACAGCCTTAGCTCCAAGATCTCAGTTTGCATCAGGATTTCAGTTCTCACCAGGAGCCGATTGCTCTTAAGGATAAACCGATGGAACATAGTAGTGAATTTCTCTCTCCCGATCCGGTTTCGGTTAAGTAATCTGTCTATCCATCAGGTTAGGTTTCGACCTAAGCATGTAAGGGCTTTCTAGTAGGGTAACCAAACCATGCCTCGCAGCATTGATTTCTTCTTTTCATTCTCAGAACAATCTCCAGAAAGACTTAACGCCAACCAAATAGGAAGCTTCATCCAATCCTCACCTTCGGAACGGGCTCGAGAGCTTCAATCAGACTTAGGGAGCGGGGAAAGTAGCAGAAGGGCGGTCGGAGCAAAACAACTTCTTTGCGGAAAGCGATGTCATTATCTTCCGGTAAGAGTTCAAGCGGTAGTTCGAGCTAAAGCACTCTTCTTGGCTTTCAATTCACTTCCGTTGTTGTACCATTCCATCTCTTTGTCATCGCATATAGAATTCCTTTTTCCTGTTTCGAGTTTCAGGTCTAGTGTGGGAGCTGTTACCCCTTATTCCTTTTCCTAAATAGGCCTTTCTTCCCTCTCTCTAGCCTATAGGTTTTGACCTTCATGGGAGAGGAAAGGTTTCCTTTGTCATAGGCGGCGGAGGGTTTCGCTTTTTATATTTTTATATACGAAAAAGTGGCGCAGTGAAAACTCAAAACAAAATCAAGAGAGCATAGAATTTATACAAAATTGGCTTTTTAGGAAAGTTACGGAGATTCAAAGGTTATTACTTCATTCTTCTTTTTCTTTCTCCCAGATCGATCTTTTTTTCCTAAGACAAACAGAAAGATGCGCCAAATCACACAACCATATAAGGAAGTTTTTTTTTTGTAATGGAAGCTCTCTCCTTGCTTTTGAATGCCATGAATCGATTTTTTACTTATTCTCATGGCTTTCGCAAAGTCAAGTTTCTTGCTTTAGTTTTCAATAAGGGGCAACAAGCAACGGATTGAGCTGCGCGAAAGCCGTTGCGCGTTAGCGCATCCGTTTTCTTGCTCGTTAGCGCTTTACTAATAAGATAGAAAGGGCTTTTTCCGCTGGATCCAGAACGAATAGGAGATCTATCAGTACGCCATCCGCTCTATATCTTTCGTAGTGACGGAACTCCTCTCTTTTTAGGCTGACGAGCGGAGGCTCCCGGGAGCTTGTCCTCTCGTCCTTTTCAAAGTCGAGTCGCGTAATAAGTACAGTATAGTAAACAACTCACCTGCCTGGCTAGTTTCGACCCTCCTTCCGGAAGCACGGATTCGCCGGTAGGTATCTACGGAGCCCCGGATACCGCTTCGCTAGGGTTAGGTTTTTGCCTTCCTTAAGTCCAGGATGCGAAAACGATTCCTACCCTTGAGAGTTGATTTCAGGTTCGATAGTGTCGAGAAGGTATTAGCCACCGGTGACCGTACTTTCGTAAAATGGGCGGTGGTTCCTCTCCTTCCTCTTTAACCTAGAACAAAAATTATATCTCGCCGACCGAATCGAAAAAGTAAAAGGCTTCAAACTACTAGTCATTAAGACAACTATGAAATCAAAGTAAGGAAGTCCTTTTCTTGACTTGGCCTGCGTGCATTATACCTACCCCTTTTTAAAGAACTTGATTTCAATCTCAACAAAGAAATGAAAGCATAACTCTTTGCTTGTTGTCCTCTGACTCTTTTAGCCTGCCTTGTGGAGGTCTCTCGGGTGTCTACGGCGGATCCGATCAGTCTCGTGATGAAGAGAATTCCGATCTTCCACTAAGAAAGGTATCGTCACGACAACTCAATTTGTCCGGTAAACTACTCGGGGCTCCCCTTACTATTACTAATGGGCAATCAGTCCAAGGGGCAATATTCGGTCAATCAGGTTAATCCCGAACAGCCTTTGCTGCTCTCTTTCCTGTGGGAGGAATCCCACACAGCTCTTCTTGGTCTTGAAGGGTAAGATAAGATACCTTCTTTCTATACTTTCTATAAAAGAATGAAGTTCACACGCGAAAGTGTAACCTTACCAAAGGAACAAGATCAAGCCACGGTCGGGAAACTCCCATCGTCTAGTGGTTCAATCTCTCTTTCAAGGAGGAAGCGAGGACCCTGGGGGTATTACGAAAGGAAGTTGATCAGGAATGATTGATTCTTTATCAGTCTGGAATTTCTTCTTCCTGGGTCGATGCCCGAGCGTGGGGACGGACTGTAAATTCGTTGGCAATATGCCTACGCTGGTTCAAATCCAGCTCGGATTCACTAATCCACCATGAGAAAACCCAGAAAATGACATTCCACTGATTGCAGGGTTTTCCAGCAACAGTAGTATAGCCTTTTTTTTTACCTCCTCCCAAAGCGAGGATCCGTATCTGTAAATAGCCCCGTCTGCATTACTCCTTATTAGCCTGGTCCCTTCTCATTGGGCTTCTTAGCCTTCGGCATCCCCTTTCTCTTCTTCTTCTTAGCCTTCGGCTTTCGCTATCTCACTAGAAAAGCTTCTCTTCGGCTAACTCTATTCAGTCTTTTCTCTGAATAAATCTCTCAGGATTTCTCTATTCCGGAGGAAAGAACCCATCCTATACCCCAATCTCACGATTCAAAGTCTTGTTGGGGATTACCTTATTGGTACCCTATTAGTGCTTTAGAAGCTTCAATAAAGACCTCTGAAAGAAGATTTGTCTTATCTAAGATCCCTACTCCCGATTAAGCCTAACTAACTTGGAGGACAATTTTGTTCGAGTTCTTTGTCAAGGACCTTGCTAAGGGGAGAGTCAGTGAATTGGATTGGTCCACGGTCCTTGTTACTACGGGCTGGGGTGACACGGTGTTTATGAGAGGCATTCTTCTTTTTTGAGCTGCTGGATTTGGAATTGGGATTGCAGTAGATATAAAGCTCCTTTTGATCTTATTGATTTGACTTGATAGCATTCTAAATTCAGTAGAGTAGGTACAGATTGGGCCACGAAGTTCTTCGTGTACATAGGAAGAATAAGTTTACTTTGCACCAGTTTCACTTGCTCTTTCTCGGTGGTCCTCTTTCCGTTCAGCGGGTAATGAAAGGAGTTCTTAATTTTTAGGTTTTTGCTTTTTCGTCCAATATTGGATTCTTTTCACATCCAGCTAAGTATTAAAAAGATAAGGTATTGTTTCACTATTTCAAAGTTGATTGAAAAGGAACTTTTTCCAGTGAGAGTTTGAACAAACATTTGGGCCATCCTTTCATTGAAGACCCCTATGCATGGCTCTCATATACATTTTAAGATGTGTTCTAGGGCAATAAAAAAGTTCGGGTGTCGGTACTCATGAGCACGCTTTTTTCTTTATTCTCTTCTAGTAGCGGTAACACAGGGGTTTATTTTATATCAGTCGATTACCCGGCTTCGTAATCAAACTGGATGAATGAACTTCTTTCCAATGGGATCAACCACTGCTACCTTCGCTGCTTTCCTTAGTCTTGCTTCTTTTCTTTTAGAAGCAATGGATAATATTGTCTCAAAGGGTAATACTCTTTTCGCTAAGGCTACCTGTTGCATGAGGTCCAGGCTTTAGTTGTTAGCTGGGTTCTCGTAGCTTCAGTTCTTGGTGCAGTTTGGTTGGTCCCATCCTTGTTTAGACTATCCTTATCCTTTTTCTAAGTAATCACCTGTGTTGTCACTGTTTCATTTATTTGCGCTAAGATCTTTGTGACTTGCTCCTTCTGAGCTTTTTCTCGTAATGCTGGATTCCCACCCTTTTCTATGTTTGATGTGGGAATGGAATGGTAGGAGTTGCCCTAAAATTATCTCATTTCATTACCGCTTGCCGGGACATTGCCACAAAAGGGAGTCTTTGCCTTTGAGAAAAAAAAAAGGTCCCCTTTCCGACCCTATTCTTTACAAGGAATCCACTTCTGATGTCAGGTTTTATTTACCATTGAATTAGCTTATAGCTTCAGAGGGAATCTAGGCATTAACACTAACTAACTAGCTATATTGATTTACTCTTCCTTCCTTGCCTGTGGTAATATAATTTCCTTTCCTCTAGCCACCGATGGCATTGGTCTTCATACCGGGCATGAACCAACCTAAACTGACCATCCAAAAGCATTTGCATCCGTTTTTTCAGGTGGACCACAAGGTTCAGTTTCTCATCTCGAACTAGCAAATCCTGGTCCCTTAACGGACTTATAAATATCCGAGCTTGAAGCTGCAGACTCAGCCATATATAGGAGCAACTTGGAGAAGAGAAAGCTAAGAGGTTTTACGCAGGATCTTTTTCAGAAGTAGAGCAAGGAACAGGTCTGAACCGCCAAGTTGAGATCAGTAACTGGGCGTGGAATTTAACTTGTCTGATTTTTCCGTGTTTAGGAGTGGGAGTCCTTTCTAAAGAGTGACGCTCCTCATTCAAAGAGGGGCGGGTGGTTATCGAGGTTTGCAAAGTCTAAAACTTCAGCATGTTGGATGCACCCAAAGCCCGTTAACCAAAAGGCGAATAGTTAGCCGAGGAAGGGCCTGAATAAGCTTTTTGCCCGATAGGACTGAATCAATCGCAACACAGGGGAGGAGCGGGTATAGGGCCTTTGTTGGGCCTACAGAGGCGAATAGGATCAGCACGAATAAATAAAGATTTTCAGGCGAAAAAGGAGAGATCTCTTTTCTTTTGGGCTTGAGAGAGGATGACAGACAAAGGGGATGGCTCCAAGCGAGTGGGCAAGGTATAGAAAGTAACCAGCTAATCGAAATGCCTGTCCCCCTATGAAGCCCTGGAGCACCTTGACCCGCTGGTAAGGTGCCTGGAAGGGGATAAAAAATAAAAAGCAAACAGGTGATGAGTAGACTTAGCTGCAGAACTAGCTCTTTCATTCGCCGAATCACCCGCTGAATCAATAGAAGCCCACTGCCACCCGCATTCTGGGATTGCTGAAAGTCTGGTTCTAACGTAGGATTTTTTCAACAGGAAATTCTTTGTTTGAATGCTGTCCTTCCACCGTCTTTCTTTCTCTAAAACGAGAAGTTCATATATGGCATAATATATAAATATTTATATAATTTGTTGGCTTACTATCGCCCCTCGCTACTGCTCAACCTCGCTATCGCATTGATTCTTGCCGGCCCTCCCAGATTAAAATTCCTTATTGAAATCGAGATCTTGTTCCATTAGACCCAGTTCGGTCAGATCAGTTCCCATAATATTGCTTGCCCGGGTCGGGCTTTCAGTGTTTGGTCGGGCCTTCCGGGCTTAAGGGAGCCGAGGGGAGGCAGAGAAAAAACAGCCATTTCATCGGTTGTCGGAAGAGCAGTAGGCCTTGGTGCTTGAGTCAGTCCGTGGTCAGCAGTGGATTAGGTAGAATCGGTAACTGTTCTTCCTTAAGTCTGATCCCAAGTGACAGTGACATCGAGTTAGCTCTTTGAAGACTAACCCCTGCTATTGTATTGAATCGGCCATAGCTTGCTACGACCCTTCCTTAGCTTAGGCGAGTGAAGTAGGAAAAATTATTAAATTAACAGAACCCGGAAGGGGCGAAAGGCATAGTAGAAAACTTAGTGACCTGCTACCTTACTTCCCCTGGCTTCGGTTGACCCCCTTTCGGTGGTAGTAAGAGCAGAGTCTTGGGTTGGTGCTTGAAGTAAGGGTCATCAAAGATACGGATTTCTTTTTTGGGATTTGGTACGTGGTGGAGTATTACTCCCGGCGCCCTTCTACAACATCCGGATATCTGTTGTTTAGTAACTTACGCAAGGTACCAATTCACACACCAACCCAATCTCTTTTAAAGGGCCAAACTCCCTTCTCTTTTCTTCCCGCCTATTCCTTTTTTTTACATTACTAACGAGATTGTTGAAGGGTCATAAAAGGAGAATAGGGTAAAGTAGGTTTCTGCGCTTCCGCTTCTTTCTTTGTGGAAAATGCCGGGGAATTGAAAACGAAAGGTTATCGCCTTGTTCCGATTCCTAACCATTTAATACTTCGAACCCTCCAATAAGGTCAATTGTCTTAAAGGGTAATTGGGCCGGAAAAAACTTAGCACAACGGCTTGGGGGAAGAATGGGAAATTTCTCAACTTTTGGGGCACTTCTTTGATGAGCTAAGCGCTTTAGCCAGGGCATCTATGCTGGAAACTGGGATCAATAAACTGGGGCTTCCCCCTACGTAATAGCAATATTGGCTGGCCTATATATAGTCCTCCCAGCTAAAAAGGTAGCTTCACCTCAAAGACGCGGGATTGACTTATCTAGGGTAACTTCCTGATTCATGGTCAGGGCAGGCAAAAGAAAAAGAGGCTCAAGAGTTGATGGTAAGTGTGAGAAAGCTCATGGCTGAATAATCGTGATTGCTCTAGATTGACTTTCTTTTCTGCTTCTCAGAAAGGTATTTTAAGGCCTCCCGCTTCTTCCTCATAAATCTCAGATAACGATTCAGCCGTTCGGTAAGTTGATGTACAATCTTGGCTCTTCCCTTCTTTTCGTATGGCTAGACTGCGGTAAGCATGTCTTCTATTCTTTTTTGCAGGATTTCCATCATGATGATTTTCTATAAAAGGACTCCTCCCTGGCCAGGTAAGCCCGGTACTTGTACTTGGTGGATCAAGAGCCGGTGAATGCAACTCAGTTACATATCATAATTCCACGTCTGAGGCTTCGCTCATGAATTTATTATACTGGCACTCTCTTTGCTTTGTCCAGTAGATTCTGTAGGCGAACCTGCTTCAAAATGAGTTCGTCGTGGTACTGGTTCGTCATCCCTTCTGGCAATAGATCTGAATGTATAGAGCAGTGGCCCAGGGAAAGAGCTTCAACTCCAAGGACTCCCCGCGGTACTTCGACCTTGCTTTAGGTTAGTTATCGTATAAAATGACAGAGAACGCCATGCTTTCTTTCATCAAAGTCACGGTAAGGTTTGAACCCCAACTTTCTCTTTGTGCAGACTGATACCGAGCTTGGGGCCTATCATCAGTTCCATGGAGATGCTGTACACTTCTTTGTGAGAGGTGGGTAAATGACTGGGCCTACTCATGGAGGCCTCTTCCCCTCAGCTGCAGATGTTCGCAAAGTTTGGGAGATAGTGAATCATTTCCCGATCCTTCCTATAGATGAAGTTGTCTCAAGCTCAGATGCTGTGAGGGACGCAGCTTCACTTCACTCCTCTCTTGATGCCAAAATACGACTGCTGAGTAAGAAAATAGGCGCCTGGACCTATAAGCAGAACTAGACAGAGTATTGGTCGACTTTCAGTCTGGGCAAGACCTGGTTCAGACCTGTGAGAAGTAGTAGAAAGGACAAAAAGCATTCGAAAAAAGCCGATTTGGATGGGATTGGGATGGCTACTACCTGACTTTCTATTCCTCTAGATCGATCCTCTTTCTTATTATTTTATGGGTAGTCGGGTATGTGCTAGGTATCATTTCATTTATTGGGAATTTATAACAGGTACTAAATGGTGCTAAGTAGGGGATCTGGGGGGTTTGACAACCAATTTAACACAGAAAAAGGAAATTTCATATTATAAAGAAGAGAAGGAAGTTTCATTTTCATCTTTCTTCTTTGAAGACAATTAAAAGAGATATCCGATCTCTGATCGAGCAAGTCTATGCTATAGGTATATTTTTACATGATAAGGAGACTTCGGGCTGAAGCTCAGATACGAGCGAGCTCTAAAACGAGTCTACTAAAAGAATTCCATTTCCCCGCCTACAGATAGAAGACCAAGCTTAGCTAGCCGATATAACCCCCAAAACCCTATAGGATAAGACGCAAGAGGAAGCTGCTGAAGCTATCATCTTCGTTTTCTCGTCTGCGTCTGCTCACTAACTAGCTACTCAGATAGCAAAAAACTAGGAAAGCTAGTCTAGTCCTAGAGGAGTAGTTTTAGTAGAGGACTCAGAAGTTTTACTTTCTTTTTTCTCGGTCTATCGTCTGGCATCCCTCGTTAAGATCTCTACATTCAAATGCAATCCACTCTCTGCATGTCTCTCCGTAGAAAGAATGATCGACCGACAATTAAAGCACGACGCTACTCTCTCTAGCCGCCCCTCTTTCTTTGGAAATGGATCTTTCTTCAAGACACTTCCAGTTTTCGCGAGAGGACAAAGCGTTAATCTTCTTAGTAATTCACTCGTTCAGGTCGCTTTCACCAACTAGGGCAGCTAAGCAAGAAGAATTTCGAAATCCTGATTTTACTTGTCTCTCGGGCTAGGGAAATATGCCATCGATGGGTCGTTCCCACTATAGTCAGCAAAGCATTTTCTTTATGTCGATTCTCAGTTCATTGTCCAATCTCTATCAAGCAGTCACCGAGGCTGCCGGCATAACTATAAACTATCTACACAAGATGACTGCCGATGAGTTCTATCCGTGACCTCCATCCGTTTTCAGATTGGACCAGCTTTTTTTGATAGCACTTCGGGATAGTTTCATAACGTGAGATTCTTAACTGACGATTGGCCTTCTTTTTAAGAAAAAAGAGCACAGGATGTTTCGAAACTTATTATTTATTAATAGACAGACATTCTTATTATAACATCGTTTTAACTACAGCCCTCTGATTTCCGCAAAAAACCGTTTCACATTTTCTGCTCTCATCTTCGAAAAGGCCACCGTTCTTGCCCAAGCAACTATTCCTAAAGTAAGAAAGGGCATCTTGTTGAATGTGAACGACATTCAGGGATGGCTCTGATGCCTAGGATGGTAGATCTACTGCCCAATCGCCTATGATATGAGAGCAACCGAGACTGGAACTTCGACTTTCTCTTTAGAAAAAACAACAGTTGGAACTTCTCGTATCGTATAAGGGCTGAGCTCGTTGGCTACTTTTCCTCTTCTGGTTCTTTTCTCCTCTGGGAAGAGAACGTTCCTCTGCTTCGATTCGATTCTGGGAATCAGGCCAAAGGCCTTCTCCCTCATCTGCTTTATCTGAGGCGGATGTTGAAAGAACAGCTTCCGATTCGGATGCTTTTTAAAGAGCTGCTTCAGCAGATTATTCTAAAACAGTTGATTAAGCGGATTCGTATGCTTCGGGTGCTTCTGTTCTAGCTTCCTTATTCTTTGGATTAGGAAATGAAGGAAGTCTTGCAGCTCATCTTGATTGAGACAAGTGCAAATTGCCGATTTTACTAGTCTGATGAAAAAGGCTGGGTTCCTTACTCTGTTAACGCTTTCTAATTGACTTGCTCTCCCATGAAAAGGTGGAACTCTCGTGCGCACTCTCATCATAACTAAGATCAGGACTTAGACCACCCGGTCACCGCCTCTATGAGGAAATCGACTACCTTGGTTTTCTTATCCACTCTCTTACTCATTATCCGAAAGCCGGTGAAGTTAGATCACTAGGGAATTGAACCGCTAGTACCGGAGGTAGATTCCTTCTGATTCCCGAAGACCACACTCTCGAAGAAGATAGAGAAGAAAGACTCGAAGTCAATGCATCCGCTAGCACTACGGGCACCTTCTTCAAGACAAGAATCAAAGAACTAGAATGAGGTTTGAAGACGCTCGACCAACGGGAGAGGAATAAATCGAATCCTTTCTCTCCTCCAAAGGATGTAACTGTATGTAATAAAAAGAAAAAAGAGAAGAAGGCAAAAAGCGCCCGAATGGCTCGTGGTGAGGCTGATCGCTCAAAAGAGACGATCGAGAACTCCTTTTTGAAGACTCTGCGTGAATGAGTGGAGTGATCTCTCTGTCCCAATCTTCTTGCATGTGAGATCGTTCAGAGGGTCCCAATGGCCCAGAGGCAATTCTCGTATAATAGAATAGATCACGCCTCTAACTATGAATTTCGTAAGAGAAGAAAGTTGTTAGCCTAGGGCAGATTCGACGGTATGCTTAAAGACTATCCGACTTTTTTGATGTCGTTGCACTACTATTAAGGTAGAAGATCGATCAATTCCCATGCTGGTTTGACCAAGCGATTTCCGACAAGTCTCTCTTCATTTTTGGGGGGAGCGGAGGAAAAGAAACACCAATATGCTAACTGAATACTTATTCCTGGGTAGGATACCTTATAGCTTCACAGTTACAAGTCATTTTCGTTATGACACTGTTTCTCTTGCATTTTTTGCGCTTTTTTTTTCATGGAACGAAAGGGAAAAGCCGTCGCTACAACCAGTGCTCAAAATCAGGGTGGGCACAACGGGGATGGCGACGACGAGAGGAAGAGGAAGGAGGCAGATGAAGCGTATCGCAGACTCCAAATCCGAAAGGCTGAGAAAGCGATTGCGGAGCTCCTGCACAACCTCACAAAGGACGACCACCTTTTCCCTCGTTCCCCCTCCCAGAAAGAGTGGTTGAACGTCACAAGAAAGGTCTGTGACGATATATGTTCCGAACTTGGAGTGAAGCCGGAGACGCGGCGTGCCTTTGTCAACGGGCTATGCGTGGATCTTTCTACCTCCAAAAGGAACAGTTCGCACTTTCTTCAATTTATCGACGAAATGCTGAAGTCTCTTTCGTAAGTTACTCAGTGCTTTCTAAGATAAGAAAATGAAAGACGAACAACCGCGCTGGTCGTAATACTTTCATGCTCCAGTATGAAAGTTCCATTTCAGGGAAGGACGACGTACCATGATACTTTCTGTTTTGTCGAGCCCTGCTTTGGTCTCTGGTTTGATGGTTGCACGTGCTAAGAATCCGGTACATTCCGTTTTGTTTTCCATCCTAGTCTTTCGCAATACTTCAGGGTTACTTATTTTGTTAGGTCTCGACTTCTCCGCTATGATCTTCCCAGTAGTTCATATAGGAGCTATAGCCGTTTCATTCCTATTCGTTGTTATGATGTTCCATATTCAAATAGCGGAGATTCACGAAGAAGTCTTGCGCTATTTACCAGTTAGTGCTATTATTGGACTGATCTTTTGGTGGGAAATGTTCTTCATTTTAGATAATGAAAGCATTCCATTACTACCAACCCAAAGAAAGACGACCTCTCTGAGATATACGGTTTATGCCGGAAAAGTACGAAGTTGGACTAATTTGGAAACATTGGGAAATTTACTTTATACCTACTATTTCGTCTGGTTTTTGGTTCCTAGTCTGATTTTATTAGTAGCCATGATTGGGGCTATAGTACTGACTATGCATAGGACTACTAAGGTGAAAAGACAAGATATATTTCGACGAAATGCTATTTCTTTTAGGAGGACTATAATGAGGAGGACGACAGACCCCCCTCACGATCTACTAAAGGGCAAGTAGCTTGATTGGTTCGAATCCAATTCGTGAGATGGCAGTGATCTTTAGCTGGTCATGGCCATAAGATGCTCTTTTCCTCGGAGCCGTCGATGTCGATAGAAGGAGGTTAAGAGAACTTCATCTTTGTTAAAGGGGAAAGGGCTAGGTCAGTTCTACCAATACCAGTAGTAGTAGTCTCCGTAAAATATACAGTGCCAATAGTGACAGTAGCAGTCTTTCCATCTGTGGTTAGGGCAAAAGTGAGATTCTCAGTTCCTGCAAGCAAGATCAATTCATCAGGTTTGAAAGCGAGCATTTTCTTTTAGACCAATGCAATTCAACAGGCCAGTTAGAGATTGAAGTTTGATCGCTTAAGTAAGTGTGAAAAGTAAGTAAGTAAATAGACTCATTCGAGAATATCCCCAAAGAGCTCGCCTAGTAAATATTGCCATCAGAAAGAGTGGCATTCCCAGTAGCAGTATATGTCTCAATAGTTGTATTCCTTCTCGATACCAATCCTAATTCCTTTCTGGCAGTCTCTGTCCCTTAAGCAATCAGATAAGATATTTAATTAATTTGTCTTGCCAGCCCCTTCATCCATTGTTTAGCCTCTTGGAATTGCCCTCTCTGCTAGAAAAAAGCTATTCCTTTCCTCCTTCATACCCTCCAATGGGGACTTAGACCCAGCAATCAATGTCACTATCCACTACTGTTACAATCCCAATAGCAGGAATGGACCTATAACCTCCTCTCCTTTAACCTAGCTGCCCTCTCTCCAATCGGGGGAGATGAGATCTTTGAACCACTTTATCTTTGATCTTGTAGTAAAGCTACTCCAACTGGAGCTGGAGAATTTAAAGAACGGACCAGAAAAAAAAGAAATAAACTCCATCCAATGGAACTGGCCTAGATCGTCATAGAAGCACTGATTATAATAGCGCCCTCTAGGATCCTTAGGGCGTTAAAGGCAATAGCGCAGTACAAGGGCTTTATTAGAAGGCCAACCAGTCCTAGGATAGGAATAGGAAAAGGATAAACTAGTTCATAACCTACTTAAAGAGGGGCAACTATTCACTTCGACGGAAAGAAACTTGGTAGTAAACACTCGGATGGAAACCCGCTAGGGAAACCTCTGGCCAAAGGATTTGAGTTTGATAAGGCCAAAAAGGAATTCCATTTTTTTTTAAAGAAAAGACAAGAGCCATCGAACCTATTTTACTTGAAATAGGACTCGATTGAATCCGAAGATATAAAGGAGAACCATCAATCGAGACGGCATATTCATTTCGATTTTTTTATTATTTCGGAGTAATGCCGCTCTTTTGACTAAGATAAGCTAAAAAAGAGGTCATATGCAACTCTGTGTGGAGATCGACTTGCAGAAGTCTCTCACGCCGGGAATTTTGATAGGAGTTCCGGGGGAAGGGTTTTTGAGTTAGGAACGATCCCAAGTGACACCGTCTTCGAGATGCGCCAAGAGAAGAGTCAGTTTGAGTCACTCTCTCTCTCTTATACGCTATTTGCAGTTGAAAAGTAAGGCACTACATCGAATGCCTTTGTTAGAATGCCCTGCTTTAGATGCTCTGGAAGCAGTCGTAAGCCCCACGGATAATTTCTGAAATCCTTCGATCTACAAGGCAAGAACGGACAAGAGATCTCTCGTGTCCGCATCCGCTACTGAAGATGGATGGGATTGTTGGCAACAGTCCCCGGGATCCATCTAAGTCAAACTAGCACATTCCGTGATCCACCATCAGCCATCCTCAAAGAGGCAGCCCCCAACCAAGCGTAAAGATTCTCAATCCCTTCCACTCTTCTTCTCCTATCCCTCAATTGCTCAACTAGATGGGCGGAGGATAAGGCATTAAAAAACCGTTTATATGTGGGGCGATCGAACCGACTCATCTACAACGCATCTTTGGCTTGTGGAGTGCTCTCTTTATTCTGTGATCTTTGATTTCTCTCTTCTGTCGAATGGCAGACGCATTACGTTTCGTTGATTGAAGATACCTTTTTTAGTGTTTAACCTAGCTAGCCGGGGTTAGAAAGTTGGCCGGAGGCTAGTCTTGCAACTGTGCCCCTTCCCCCACTTTGACTTAGTCTTTATAGAAGGAAGATTTGGCTCCGGGGGAATGGATGTCGCTTGAACCGTCGTCCCCCAACGATCCTATCCTATAGTAAGTAGAACGGATGTTTCCTGTCTATTATATTATAGATATAGAAGAAACCCAGCGGCCCTAGCCTTAACACGATGCGCAGTTTACCGCGGTGGTCTGCATTTCGCACCAGCTTACTTTTTTGTTTAAGTTTGTGTTCCGCGAATTAAATACAATACACACTGAACAAAGACTTAAAAACCTTAAAGTTCAGAGATAAAAGACGGCACAACGTTGACACACAGTTCCTTGATAAAGAAAGCATGTCACGAGTTTGGTCAATTGTTCGCGGAGACCTGCTAGGCGAGATTCAGCTTTAGTTGCTGCCAAGGCTTTCAATGATAAGAAAGCAGGGGCGGACAATGATTTTCACCTTTGGTTTGGGTCTTTGATGATTTTCATCCATCTGGGGGTAAAGTAAAAAGGTTAAAGTTATACCGCGGAGGGTACAGCATTTGCCAATCTTAAAAGTTTTAGATGGCCAAGAATGTCGTTTAGACTCCAAGTATTCCCTCAAGAAAAAGAGGAACGTTCCCGTCGCAAACAACCTTCCTGAAACAATGTCAAAGCATGGACCTTTTAGAGCGAGGGTGAGGTTTGTGACAAATCTAGCAAAATTAGAAGAGGAACAACCCTGTATGGTTAAGAGCTTGCAAGAGATCCTATTTTTAGGAGCACCCTAAAGAAAGTAGAAAAAGAAGAAGATCAGAAAGAAGGGTAAAAAAGAAAAGAAAATCATCATAGACTCTGAGGTCTCAACTTCACTCCTTGGGCGGGAAAGGAATCTTCAAGTCTTCGATTTCCAGCTTCTAGCAGCTCAACTCTATTTCAAAGGTGAGCAGCGGGCGCAACTGAACCTAACCGAGGAATGAAAGTCCGAAGAAGAGTAGCTATCCGTCCGCATTTTACTAATATCATTAGCCTGGCCAAGAAAGAAAGAGAAAAGGGGCTAGCCTTTTCCTCAGTTTCAGGACAAGAATGGAAGAAGGGAGAACGTCAGGAACCTGACCACCTCTCTTGAATCAAGGAAGCCCAGAAAACGTGGCAGACGTTCAAGAAGCCGTGACCTTATCGACGTTATTGGAATAGAGGTCTCTAAGTCCATTAGGAAGAGCGGCAGCTTATGGCCAAGAGCTAGCGGTAAATTAAAGAAGATCCGTTTCTATCCGAGGTCGGAAATTATCTTTCTATTCTAGATGTCACCATATTGGAAGGTAGGGGTGTGGAATAGAAAGGGCTCAAGAGCATGTCTTCTTTCGCGCATTCTCTCATGGATTCTTGATCGCAGTCTGTAGTTAGGTTTTTTCGAGTTCCTTTCCAATTCACATTGGCTTTGTCTTTTTCTTCTAATTGATTGATTCAACAAAGCAATGAAAGCCCCTCTAACATAGTAAGACGGAAGATCTTCTACGAAGCACCAACCTAATAAAGAAGAAGCGGAATAGGCTCTTAGCCAAGGAGCAAACCCTATTTCACTTTGAAAGTCCTTGATTTCCAGCTGAGCTTAGAACAAAGCAAGCAGCGGAGTTTCAGGAAACCTGATCTAATCGGGAAAGCTGGGAGCAAGAAGAGGAGCTGCTCCATCTCCTTTATTCGCGAGGGGAGCGGATGGCCACAAAGCGAGATTAGATGTCTCTGAGTCTATTTGAGTGGTAGATCTCTCTTGGGATGGTCGGGAAGTCAGGTCTGAGACAAAAAGTTCCCAGCCTGGTTATAGTAGAAGTTGTCCCCGGATCTTAGATCACGCAATTTTGTGATGAGTTACACCGGAGTTGGAACCGGGAATGGATTAGCGATCAGAGTCTGTAGCGAGAAGAGTAGAAATTGGAAGATCTTTCTTTGAAAGAGACCTTTTGATGAGGGAGCACCTTCTTCACCTGAACTCTGATTCCATTCAAAAAAGCAATTGGAAAGGAAAGAAAGACCAATCCACCGGCAGCAGTAAAGGAGAAATTGGAAAAATACCCTTCATTGCATTGCTAGCTTCCTTGCCGATTGAGAGAAGGCACCGAAGCCCTACTCGAAGCTTGGAGTTCCTTCCTTGAATACTAGTCTGACTGTTAGCTATAAGGAAAGGAGAAGAGAACGGAGCACTCAGCCTTACAACATTTGATCCATGTGCGTGCCCAGGATCAAGGGCTATGCCTCGAAGAAGAGAAGGTCAGACCTAAGAAAGCGAATTAGGTGAGGCCTAAGATAGCAAGTCTGGCTATGAACTATATTTCACGTAGGTAGGAAGCCTTCGACTAAAGAAGGGCATGAAAAGGGCACTTCTTACGGCATCCTGCTAAAGAGCGGTAATCCAACGATTAAGCCATTTCTGAGAGTAGAAAACTACCTATTTTTTTTTACGGTGGCATAGTCTTCACCCTTCCGAGCGCAGGAAGCACAAAGAAGGAAGGTCTAAGCTTGTTTAGCTAGAGCTCGATATTCAGCTTCGGCGCTAGACCGGGATACAGTTCGTTGCTTCCTAGAGCTCCATGAGATCAGATTTGGACCATAGAATATGCAATAACCAGTTGTAGATCTTCGATCATCTGGACAACCCGCCCAATCGGCGTCAGAATAGGCAATTAAAGAGCGATCTGTGGTGATACGTAAACCAAAATCAACTGTGCCTTTATATATAACGTAAAATGCGCTTGACTGCAGCAAGATGCGAGGTGCGGGGTTGGTGCATGAACTGGCAAACTTGGTTAACAGCATACATAAGCGGCGCGTCATTGTTAAGTATTGAAGATCACCCACAATGCTACGATAAGAGGACACATCAGCAATAGCCGTCATGAGCAGATAATTTGGTGCCTGAAATAACAGGGGAAGGTTTGGCAGCAGCCATATTAGATCTCTTGAGCAAGTCAATGGCATATTTTGATTGTGTGAGAGTTAAACCAGAAGAATCTCGATGGGCCTCCATACCAAGAAAAAAAATGAAGATCCCCAAGGTCTTTGATATCAAACTTAGATCGTAACTGATGGATAATATTGGAAATGACAAGTGAACTTGAACCAGTTTAAATTATATCATCTACATAGAGAAGTAGAAGTGCCATACCATGTGAGCTATGATAAATGAACATAGAGGAGCAATTATTAATCAAATCCAATTTCAAGCAGAAAAGAGCTAAAACCTTCGAACCATGCCCTTGGAGCTTGCCGTAGCCCATAGATAGCTTTATGTAGTTTGCATACATAATGAGGATGAGCGGGCTCTGGAAGAGGTGGTTGCTTTATAAAAACTTCTTCAGAGAGTATGCTCTTCTTGATGCAAACGATGGAAGGCATTTTTGACATCAAGTTGGCGCACAGGCCAATCATTATTAATGGCTATGGAAAGGACCAAACGGATAGTGCAGACTTTCACAACCAGGCTAAAGGTCTCATCAAAATCAAGACCGGGTTTTTTATTATGGTGACAAGGCGCGCTTTATAGCGTTCAATGGAGAGCTGATGGCTCCCGTTGCTTTACTCGAAAAAGCCATTTACAGCCCACTACATTCATTGTTGAAGAAGGAGGAACCAAGGACCAGGTCTGATTTTTAAGTAGTGCATCAAACTCTTCCATCATGGCTGCACGCCATTATTTTTATTGTGTTGCTTGTGTATAACATGTAGGTTCTGAGGGAGAAAGAGCAGCATGAAAACATTGGGGAAGGGGATGTTTGATAGTGAAATAAGTTTTAGGCTTACGGGTTCCATCACGGGACCGTGTAACCATAGGGTGACAAGAGGAAGTGGCTTCGTGAGTTCTTGATACTGAATACCAAGCCTCTTTCATTACTCCCTGTTAGGAATCCTTCCTTCTTGTAGGTTAGGCTAGTCCATCTAGGCTTGCTTCAGTCGATTTTGAGTTAATGAAAAATGATAGACGAACTACTTGTAATGGTTGTTTGTGACCTATGAATCATCTAAAGATGCGTGCTAAGCTCGCTAGGTGGGGTGATAAGGGATCTCCTTCTCGTGTCCCTTTTGTGCTCCGGAGGTCTCCCTGTGGAGAACCATTAATTAGCAAGTAGAAAACAGGATTCTCAATGCAGGTCGGCATGGATAAGAGGAAAGCTATCTCTCCTCAGTGATTTACTATCAAATCTTGCAGCAAGGAGGGCGTTGGGTTGGGAAGGAGATAGAGCTTGAGCTTGAGCGTGGAGCTTGTCTTCTTGACAGGCCTACTTTTCTTTGTTCAACTGGGCTTGTTCGCTTGACGGGTCCTGGTCACTGCTAGTTAGCTCCACGAGACTTTGATAAAAAGTTGAAAATGGTCTTTCTCCGACTTCAAAGTAGGATCGACTGGTTTACAGGGCTTGGCTGGTGAACTAGATAGGGACAGGAAAGTTACAGGACCTTTTAAAGAGCGGTGTGAGGCTTGTGCTTCTTTCTATGTCTATGGAGAGCATTCAAGGCCCTAACAGGTCAGTCAGGTTTCGCAGGGTAGCGAAGGCAAAGCAACTTCAGTAACTTTGTGCGAGTGGAGTAAGCGATAGCTCACGCAAACGCTATTGAAAGTGAAGCTCAGTGGCCCTTCGATTTTTTCATAGGTAATAGTGTCTTCGAATTTTAGCCAAGAGTCAGCCAAAGCACCTTTTCGGAAAAGTCCAGTTCAATCAAATCTCGGAACTACGGCTCCAAAGCATCGTGCAGTGGATGTGTCGGGTTCGAAAGTCTCTCTTCCTCCTGCTCCTGCTGCCGTTGGAATTGTGTGTTCGTCTCTGCCTGCTCAAAGAGCGACAATCAAGGGTCTTAAAGGAGCACGTATCTGCCTGACTTGAAAACAATCCACGCTCCCTCCGATGAATGATTCTTTGTTCTTGCTTGATTACCGGAGGACTACCGCTAGAAGGCGTTGTCACTGCGACTTGGTGCCTAGTGTGCTCTTCACGGAAAGGAGTGAAACGAGCAAGGAGAGAGAGTAAACCTTTTAGGGAAGTAAGGGGGGAAAGGAAGAGACAGAATCACATCTGCTTGGCTGGTCGACACAAGCAGGGTCGCTGGGAAGGATACAGATGGGGTCCATTGAAAGCAAAGTCAGGACTAGAAGGGTTGAACGGGAAGAACGGGTTGTGGAGCTTTAGTTCTGCTTGGCTGGTCTTCATGGCATGAGGAACTCGGATTCGACAAAAGAATAAAAACCATAGCTGAACTGAGGGATCCCACTGATCGCCCTCCAAACAAAACAACCTGATCTGTGTAGGCCAGAAGCCAGAAAAAGCATGATAGCTCGCTTGATCACACTGATCGCTCCGCTTGTCTTCTTGGTGGAAGGGTTCAGGTTCAGTGAACTGAATTTAAGAAAGAGGCGGAACATCGCTCTCCGTGGCAGCAAAGGGAATACGAACGAGATCTTGATTCAGCCTTTTTCTGGTAGGGGGTATACTCTCGATGAGCAGAAGTAGATGCACAATGAGATTTACCCTGGATTGCCCCAGTTAGTAGGATTAGTGCTCTATATCTGTCTGTCTCCTATTGTTACGAGAAATCCCTTCCTCGGCCGTAGTGAAGAAGTATAAAGAGTTGTTGACCAACTAAAAGCATGGGAGTTGAAACGCAATGCATTCTTTTCGATTCAAAGCAACTGCTTGGCATGAAGTAAGTACAGCATTTCGAAAAGGTCTATCTAAGGCGAATCAAGAAATAGAGTACATTACGCGAGAAAGAGGGGATTCTAATACGTTAACAGATTCAGAAAGCATAAAGGAAGCGAGTGACCACACAAGATCGGCGCGGTTTTCTTCTATAAAGCACTACTTCCTAGCCCGGGTTGGAGAACTGAAATGGATTTCAATCTATTCAGGTATAGGTGGGATGGAGACAAGTACCAGCTCCATTATATGGTAGGCTTTCGGGCAGCTAGTTGGCCTTTTAGATCGGCTTACGCTTTCCTCTGAGGAAGTGGCTAGAGATGCACGAGGGAGTGAAAGCCTCTCTGATTGAATGCGGGTCTTGTGTTATAGGAGCCGAAGCTGCCTAGTCCTTTAGGTCAGTCAGTTAGCCCACTACGCCATCAGAGACTGGATTAGAGCTGGACTGGACCTCCACTTTCGGAAAGATCACCGCGTAATGGAGACTCGCTTTTGACCTAGAAGCTGACAGATGGATTGGCCTTGCCTACTTCATTGCTCACCTTTTTTCTCCCTTCCTTTCTTCTTTAAAGTCGCGATTTCAACGATCTGGTCCTTCGCCCCAGACCACTCTTATTTCCCTGTCACCCGAAGTAACAAAGTCACACAGCCACCCCCAGCTCTTCGCAAATTGGACCTTCAACTTCCCTACGACTTCCGGAAACGCGTCTTGGATGAGCCTAACCGCCGTATACCTTGAAGCACTGTTGTTTTCAACAGCCAGATGGTATCGGAAAGCACCAGCATGCCCTTCAACTACAATCACCACAGCGGTGGAAGATCTTATTCAGACGAGCGATCGCGCTAGAACTTTGAAGCAGGGGAATTCAAGAGTTGAACTTCAATAGAAATCAATAGGAACTTACGGACACTAGTACTAGTGGGAAATTTTCTCTTCATTGTCTTTTTTACTTTACATTCGTTGGACCAAAAATCATACAATAGCGAGAACGAGGAGGAACTCATGATGGTACCCCTTATAAGATAATAAGAGAGAGGGTTGGTAGTGAACAGCGGATCTGCGACACTAGATCATAACAGCTGATATGCGATAGTAGTAGTACTAGTACGAGTAAGACCTATGAATCTTTGACAGAAAGCCGTAATTCCATGAATTTCATAAGCCTTTCTTACTATTTAACCGGTGACGAGGTTACATAGTAAGAAAGGGATGCCACCCCTTAGTAGCTAAGTAGCAAGTGAGCATGCCCCCGTAAGGAAAGGGAATTCCGAGAGCCCTTACTTAAGCTTAAAGCCGTAAAGGATACTAATGGTTCATCCAGAAACCGAATGAAGGACGCGAAAGTAAGAGTACAAATATGACGTGGAGAAGAGCTTACTGACTTATGAGCAAAAGTGGCGCGGAAACGCGGAAAAAGAATAGAAGTCACTCGCGGATCACATGCATGCTATTGCGACAAGACTTAACACTTACCTATAAAATGAAGTAGGAGACTCGAAAACAAAGGCGCAATTTACGTCACAGCTACTTTCTTGCAACAACTATAAAACGTATTTTTCATTTATCAGAAGGCTTGTCGTAAGTGATCACAATCACAGAACCTTCAGCCCGATACGATATTTCAGGTGTAATACTCGTGTAGGAGTGTCCCATACCCATAGTCAAGAGAAAGTAGGAGTGGGATAAAGATAAAGCGGTATTACAGAAGCGGCTTTAGGAGGTGTTCAAAAGACGACATTTAACCCAAGGGGAATGAACGAAGATAGAAGCAAAAACAGTAGCCAGATCCTCTTCCCCCAGTTGTCAAAGTCAAGGGAGCTGCTCTTTTTTCCTGTCTAAGTTAGTTTAATGACGCTCCTTTCCACTTTTATCATCCTGCAAGTGCAAGAAAAGGCCCCAACCTATAGATAGGGCGTTTTCGAGGAAGTAGGCACCTCTTAGATCGATATCCAGTAGGTAATGAAAATCATCTTCCGGAGCATAAAAAAAGAATTGTTTGTTCTTTTAAGGTCCTTATCCCTCAGCATACATTACATATTAGTATAGAGCAGAGGCATTAATATGTATGAGTTGGGGAGAGATGGGATATAGCTAATCTTTCTTAATTAAGCAAATGGAGATTTTTTTTTAAGGTTAGGTGAAGGGAGCCTATTAATGAGAAAGAGAGCTGTTGATGTTGAAAAGGCTTCCATCCTAGTTGTAGTTGAGAAGCAGGAAAGAAGAGTAGGCATGGGGCTTCTTTCACTTTCTTACTCGTTTTTTTCTTAAGAAAGCAATGATTTTAGCGTTTCGGGGAGAGCCTAGGAGCCATCGTCTTTTTACTCAGCTCAGATAAGCGGTCATCATTCAATTTAGGCATAGGGCCAAAGATCGGGAACTTTCATTCCCAGTATAAGTCCTCGAGTTTCTTGAGCGATTGTTCCATTATCCTTCTACAACCCAGTCTTGTGGAGGAGTCTTTGCACGCACATGAGGTCTGATGAAGAATCCCATGGTCTATGAAAGACTGATACAAAGCATTAGAGATGCCATTCTTTGACAGGATCGGAGAAATCTCATAACTTTCCCTATATGATCAAATGAAAGGGGTCAGAGCCATGCGAGAAAAGGCTTAACTTTAACTTAAAAGCGCAAAAACTGAAATTTTGCATTTCAGCCGTCTAATTCTAGCGTGATTATAGATTATAGAGTAAGGAGAGAAAGGAGCCGGTCCCCATAGCCCATAAAAAAGTGTTCAATTACTTTGACTCAGATGGCACACCAGGTATGTCCCTCCAAGGGAAAGACTGGCACTGTGTTGAACATCTAGAGCCGGACCGGAATGGGAGCGCATGTCCAGCTCAAGCCCAGATCCTGGTTTTTTATTAGGCCTATTGCTGTGAACATGACTCTTTCTTCTGACTTCGAAGAACTCGACTCCTTCCTACGCGCGGGGAATGAGTTCTCTAATAAGATTCCGAGCAGTAAGCGTGCAAGTGTGAACATGTACAGTCTATCGTGAGGCCGCTTACTCGTCAATTGCTCCTTCTTGGTTTCCTTAGTATGTAATGCGATTGAAGCTTTTAGAGAATCTCGTAGCGATTGGTACTGTGTGAGAAGAAATCCCGGTAGCTAAGTGGTTTAGCGGGCGACAGTTAGAGTTCAAGTGAATGGTCGTTGTTGTGTGGGGTCGACTCCCCAACGAGATATGTAACAAATTTCGTAACGTTAACGTAATATATATAAGAGGCTGGTTTTTATGCAAAAAAAGACAAAACGGGATTCGATTTCCACTCATAAGGAAGGAAGGTTAGATACCTTTGACAGGGTTGTATTTTTGGTTGAAATGGGATGGTGTTCAAACTCCCGAAATGCAGTCAGCAGGCCTTCCCCTTTACTGACTGGACTGACTCGGGGAAGGGGTGATCTCCTCCGGAGCATGCTGCACAGCCACTCATTCGTTCTGACTAAATAGTAGAATATATCTCTCGGCGATTCTTTTCTCCGCTAATAAAGCCTTCCCAACCAGCCCGCCCGATCGATTTTGTAAGATCGGCTAATTCAAAGATCTGGTCCGAAGTTGTCGGAACGAATCGTTTGCTTTATCGAGCAAAGCTTTCTCTGGGGGTCTTGGTTGGCCCCGCTCTTTTCAACCAACCTGGCGTCGCCCCGCTTTGCGATATGAACGGACACGAAGAAAGAACGCAGGCAGCGGAAATGCAAAAGAGAAGAGCAAAGATTCCAGACCCTTATTGACTCAATCACAAATCTGTTGAATGAAGGTTCTCAGCCACTAGTTAGAAGGAAATAAAATCCCTTGACTTCGCTTATTTCTTTATAAAGAAAGCAAGTGAGGCGGGCCATTCGAAGTAACGTAACAAGATTCTATGTTGCACCATCTTCCACTCTTCCCGGGATCCGGGGTTTTTGAGAAAAGGTCCCATCCTTCAATATCATGATTGGGTCGACCAGGCCAGATCATGAGTGAATAGAAAATCGAAAACGTACATAGCTGTTCCAGCTGAAATACTTGGAATAATTATACCACTTCTACTAGGAGTAGCCTTTTTAGTGCTAGCTGAACGTAAAGTAATGGCTTTTGTGCAACGTCGAAAGGGTCCTGATGTAGTGGGATCGTTCGGATTGTTACAACCTCTAGCAGATGGTTTTAAATTGATTCTAAAAGAACCTATTTCACCAAGTAGTGCTAATTTATCCCTTTTTAGAATAGCTCCAGTGGCTACATTTATGTTAAGTCTGGTCGCTCGGGCCGTTGTACCTTTTGATTATGGTATGGTATTGTCAGATCCGAACATAGGGCTACTTTATTTGTTTGCCATATCTTCGCTAGGTGTTTATGGAATTATTATAGCAGGTCGGTCTAGTAATTAGGGGGCGGCCGTTCGGTCGCCTATGATACTAGGACCAATAGGTAAAAATGGGTTTGTGCCGCAGGTGTTGAACGATCTACTCTACACAGGTGTGGGCTTACAAGGGCTAGGGCTCATAAACCCTTTCCATTCATCAATAGGGCCCTGGTCGGTCACTTTTCCGGGCCGGGATCGATAAGTGGAAGTCATAAAAAAGAGATGTTTCTCTTCGCACCTCAGATCAAATCAAGAGGCAATGTCATTGTCAAGCTGGCATATATATAAGAACAATTATAAGGATATAAAAAAAAAAAAGATTCGCTGTCCCGGCTGTTCTTCTTTGTCAACGCTACTAAGGATCTTTAGGTTCGCCTACTTGACTTATGAAAGAAAAAAAAAAAGGCTTTTTCAAAAAGGAAAAGGCTATACAATACATTAGTAGAAGTAAGCGTTAGCCTACCCTACTAATGTATTGTATAGTAGGGTGTAGTATAATAGGCGAGCAAGTTAGCGAAGACGCTTAGGCTAATAGATAAGAGAGCGTCGGTGCGTAGCCTTCATTCTACTACGCTACGCAAAGGTTACGAAGTCACTTAGCTCGACGTTAGGAGAGTCAAGGGGGAACGCCATACCTACATAGAAGAACCGCTGTTCGCTGCCTTTAGAAGGTCTAACCTTTCGCTCCCCTACTGAAAAGGGTCATTCACGCTTCGCCCCACTGATAGACTACTTAAGATTCAATTCAAAAGGCCCTAGCTTAGTTTCGAAAGCCTTTGTCATTGTCAGTCAACTAAGCTAGGGCCTGAGGCCCCCTACGAATCCGTAAATCTGAAGAGCATGCCGCAACAAAAGGATGGTCCCCTATGCATTTCATTCTTTCCGGAAGGGAAAAAAAGAGAGGACCCCCCCATCATGGTGAACCTCTCCTTGTGATCGGGATGAGGTAAATGCCTCCCAGCCGGGGGGCGGATCGAATCGGAGTTTCCTTAGGTATCCACCGACCTACAGTTATCCTTAAACTTCCGTGCTTGGTGGAGAAGAAGCGAACAAAGGTACGCTCGCTTGCTGTCTTGTTCTCTGCCTAAACTGGGATCGCTCGCCAGCTAGGTCAGATTGGAGCAACATTTATTGAGAACATATTACCCATCTTGGGGGACAAGGGGCGGAACGACCTCTCGATCTACTTACTGCAGCCCAGGAATAAAAACGTCCGTCTAGGCCTTCCCTGTTGCTCCGATCCCCCCTACGCCTAGGACGTTGTCTGGGCCAAGAGCCATAGTTATTTGCTGTTTTCATTTGGTTGTTTTTTTTTTTCTCGTTGTTGATACCGGCAAGACCCAGCCAGATGATGTCTACTGGTTGGTAGTGAGAGGACTCTTAGTATCTGCATACCCCAAAGAAAAGGGGACGCTGATTAAAAAACAATCATTTTATTTTGTTTCTTGCTCTCCCTTATAAGCAGGAAAGGAGTCTATCTATCTGCCTAGCTTTGGTAGATTTCCCCCAACGCAATCCACAGAAATTCCACGAATCCCTTGGTGGATAAGTCCGACGACTCAGCAGCAGTTCGGAATCACGTTTCTCGTCTGGTGGATCTGATATAGAGTTAGGGGGCAATACATACCAAAAGGTACCATAAAAGAACTGTGGGCGAGGAAAACACGAACCACAGAGACTCGTGAGCAAAGGAAGAGGGATAGCGCAACCGCCTTCTGGAGTTCGTCCATAAAGAGATATCCGAGCGATAAGGAAACCTTTGACAGAACAATAAAAAAGAAGAATTTAGCAATAAAAAAAAAATGGATCTTCGGGACTTTCTTAACAAGAACAAAAAAGATGTAGGAAAATCGCCTCCAAATGAGCCGATCTAAAGCGACGTTCCTTAGTTTCAGGAAGTCGAGCGGGAGTGACTAGCCTTCCTTCAAAGGCCAGATGGGTGCCTTCACCTCTGCCTCTATCTCGAAAGAGATTAGTAAGGCGACGGTTCGTAGCGCTTACCATTCTTTGTGATTGCTTATTCGAAGCAGGCCGACTTTATGATATGAAAAGTGGCTAAAAAGCTCCATCCGGCAAAGAGAAGAAACAAGCCCTTCAATTGCGAAAAGAGCGTATTCTTTCCCAAGGGCATTCTCGGCATCTTCACTAGTCGCCTTTCTTGCTATCATTATAGCTTTCTACTAAGGTAATTTATAGCTGACTCTTTAGAGTAAGGAAAGAGACAAGAACTCGAAAGGCGAATGCCTATTCTATTTTCGTATAGCACAAGCCTTTACTCAGTCAGTAGGTGGGAAGTTGTTCTTTCAGTCTTATCCGAGCGCATCAAAGAACCTTTCTTTTTTCTGTAGAATTTTCAGCTGTTGGCAAGGAGCTACTCTTTCCCTCCACTCCGGGCTGGCAAGCTTATATCTCTCGATAGCTGCGTCGGATCTTTCCTGAAAGCTGAGGAAGGTGCGAAGCGAACTCATTTCGTCGCCAGGGTGCGTAAGCCTTCTGATCCTACTTTGTCGTTTAGATTATGCCAATAAAAAGAAGGGGAAAAGGCGTGACTGGCAGGATTGAACTCTCACTTAAGAGGGAAAAGTGATTGCCCGACGCATCACAGATAATCGGCTGGCTTTTTGGAAGAGAAGTGGGCAATTCCGCTGTTAGACTTGCCGCTAAAATAAGCTCTTCCAGAAAGAGTAGCAGCTGCAAGAGCTCTCGTCAGCTTTTCGGACCTGATTGACCTAATCAACCCAATAGAATATGTCCATTTTGAAAGAATAAGGGCTTAGAGCCTAAATATAACTAGTCAATCCATAACTGAAAGCAGGAATGGGAATTTATCCATGTCAACAGACTAGGTAAATTACTTACTTGAAGAGGCATATGAACCCGAATGGGATTGATGGACAGATTCCCTTGCAAAGAAGGTTGACTCTTCAACCAGTCTCCTATCCTTTTCAAAGGCCCGCAGCCCGTATATAGTAGCAGTCTAAGGAAACACTTTATATAGTTCCAGTGTAAGGCCGAACCCTAAACTTAGCTAGCTAATAAGCTAATAAAGAAGGGCTTCCCCTCTTCCAGGCGATTTCAATTGGAGTTCCCCGTCAGAAGTGACACATAGTTAGGGCATTCCCATCCAGTAAGAAAGCGAGCCTGTAAAGCCTTACAGTGAGACAGCTAGCAATCCATCAAATCCTGTGAGAAAACCATTTCCAGCCCAGCTTGCAAATGAATCTTACGAGCATCTTTCATATATTTGTAGACCATTTGCCTTCGATCTTGGTGCCCAAAGCATGATCCAATCTGAACCCGTTGTAGGAACTGATGCCGGCCTCCAAGAGACCATCTCGAACGGCGGATTGCCAGTTCTTGAGCTCCGGACGGAACGTAATGGCCCTCTCGACCCACTCGTACTAGACTTGACGAAGGGTGCTTCAAAGAAAAGGATTTTACGATAGAAAGACTGCCTCAGAGTGCGAGGTAGGCACTTTTCCTTTACTACGATAGATGACTCTGGTACAGTAGCACCCTGACTTAATAATCGCATAGGCACCCGGGAACCCTACTCAGTAAAGAAGGGGAGTCCCTAAACTGCTAGCTGGTATGGAGGGACTAGCCGGGGACAGGCAGGATTACGCAAGGTCCCACTCCAGAACGCACAGCTCGCCATGTTGTTGCATCCATAAAACAGGAGGATAAGTACCGAAATAGTCATAGAGGAGGTCGGAAACTTCCTACAAAACTTACATGGCAGGGGTGCTGCAGAAAACATTAGCTCCTTAATCCATAGCGGGGCGGCTGATCAAATAAGTCGGACTCTCGAACTAAAGGAGATCTAACGACAGATGTAGTAAGGGTGCAAGACGTAACCCGAAGAGGGGGAAAGCTAGCTAAAGTCTTATTAGAACAAGTGATCTCTAAGAAGTAGAATGCTAGGGAGAAGCCGATTCGCCACTTTAATAAAGTCTTTTCGAAATAATGCCTCTCGACAAGGCAGGTGCAAAAGGAAAAGTACTAAGGGCTAGAGCAGTGGAATAGGGGATAAAAAACAAAACCTCGAGCTCTTCCCCCGAAAGGACGTTCGTGGTCACGCCATCTGTGAGTTAGTGCTTCCCAAGTAAGAAAGAAAAGGAAATAGACTCGGCTGTTTTGAAGAAAGAAATAGGTTTCTGTAAAAGGAAGTGAAAGTGAGTGCACTACTAGGAGTGTGACGCTTTGTTTAGGCTTCCCTTGCTAGGGTTACAGATAGAAGGATAAGGGCATCGTTAGCAATTGAAGAAGAATCTACTGCTGGGGAAAGGTGCAGATGAAGTGAATCAATAGGAGAAGGGACAAATGGCACAGAGGGAAGAGAAGTCTTAGTTAAAGAAAAGAAATGCTGCATCCAGATTCGTTAAGTCTTCCATTCAGGAGGGCTCCATATCTTTTCTTCCTAACAGCGTGCGATGAAATGATGGACTCTTTCATATAGCAATAGATGCCATAGAGTAGGGCAGAAGAAGCACAGGCTAGCATTCCAAGTGGGTCAGGGTCAAGTCGGAAATTAGAGCTCAGAAGCTTTCCTCTTACTGTATCATTGCTCTGGGCAAAAAAACTAGATCTCATGAGAGGTTTTTACCGCTAAAGGCCATAGAGCACACTCACAATAGACCAGAACAGGATTTCCCTATTTTTTATTCGTCTCTACGAACGAAGAGATCAATGAATGCATTGCGGTGGGGACGCGGCCAAGTGGTCGGCTAGAGCTCGTCCCAAGCCAACCTTTTTAAGGGAAGGGCTTATGAGTGACGTACGTGATGTGGAACTCTGATAACAGGAGTTGCCACCTGGGAGTTCTTCCGGTGAGTGCCGGCTTTTCTTTTCAAACTTTCACCATCCTTGAAAACAGGAGAACGGAATAGGCCAAGAGGGTAATGTCGGAGCCTCTGTGTAGCCCACACACCAAGGCGATGACGTAGCAGGTTTAAGATAAATAACTAAGGCCATTGTCGATCCCAGACCAAGTGACCTCAGGGAGTCAGATTAGGATTCAGTGACCAAGGGAAGGGGTAGGAAGAAGAAGCTCTTATTCCGATTCCTCTAGAGAGATGCCGAGAAAAGAGCAGAGGGTTTATGTCGGTCCAGGAAAGCTTATTTTGATGTTTGATGGCAGGCCAGTAACAACTATAGTTTTCTTTGCTGTCGGTCCAGCCGAGTTCAGTATGGCTACCTAGTTACACTACCTCACTGCACACTTTCTATCTTTATTAGATTAGAAGCTGCATGCTATCGGAGAGAGAGCAATGGGAGGTTCATTCTTACCGCACAAGAAAGCTAGCCGGAAGCGAACCCAAGCATAGAAGGGAAGCAAGTGGGTAAGCCAATACTATCTCATTCAGAAAGAGGGCGGAAATCTCACATCCCAGAAAGACCTTCTTTTTCACCTGCGCAACCGATTTCATCCTCTTCAAATTAAGGCAAGCAAGGCCTATAGGGGGCGAGAAGCGAAAGCTGCATACCTACAGTGAAACTAATCAGCAAGAGCCAGCATTCAAAAGTTCCTCGATCGACGGAATGAAGGTCTACTTCGTCGCTTGATTCACCGGGCCCATGTCTGTCAACGGTGAAAGATAGCCCTAAATAAAGTGAGGGCCCCGGAAATAGCATTTCTTGGTCTAGCCCCGGAAGTAGTCGCAGATAGAAAGAGAATACGTATGTATACTCAAGTCACTCTAAGGGAATTTGCTGGGATTGGAATGTATGTACTCCCAGTTTCAACTAGAATCGAAGGAATCTCCTCTTTATAGCGCGTCTATGTGTCTGCGTGTCCGTCTTTCGTCCTCTCTTTTCATTCTCTTAGGATTCCCAGTCTCGAGTGACTGGTCTTTGAGGTCTAGTCCTCTTGCCCCTTGAATCTTAGTATTACCTGAGACTTTCTCAGTAGGGTCCGGGATAGAATAGAAAGTTGGAGTTCAGTTCCTTCTTCGAACGAAGTCCTGCCTTTGAAACCTAGCCAATCCCAAGACATATAATGGAACTGCCGTCTATTGTATAGGGCTACTATATTCATTGGAACTCGTCTACTAATGCCGGTCGGATTAGCTACATCGGATCACCTACTACCCTAGGATTATTGGACCTGTTGGAACGGCTTCTTCTATTTCTATCTACACATCTCGGAGCTCATACACCTGCGCATCTCCTCTCTGTCCCGTAAGCATTTATTCCTTCAATGGCTCTGACTCTCTCTTCTCGGTCAGTATATTCCCCTAATCTCTCTGTCATTGGAATAGCCAACAATAATAGGTAATTAACTCCTTGGGATCGAAAGAGAACTTTTGCTTTGGTCTCGAGGAATTGTTGAGCGAGGCTGACTTTAGAGGTGTAAGCACCGCGAGTCTCAATCCAGTCAAATTCCTGTTCTATTACAGGCTCCTAACTGAGCGAAAGGCATAATAGATTCTTGCTCTTCTTATGCCTCTATTAGACCATCAGCTCCTGACTGAGCAAGACGACGTGATCTCCTGACAGATTAGATTGTACAGCGCATCAAGAGCAAGGCTGAAGGCAAAGCAAGTACATCAGTCACCCCATTCTTTCTATAGCTATAGGCAAGAATCTTTTGTCTTTTCTTTGCCAATTAAAAAAATAGTCGAAAGGAGGCAACTTCTGATACGCAAGACCAGAACCCACAAGAGCAGAGCCAAAGCCTAAGTCAAGCACAGTCACATCAGCACTAGAGACCAGCGATTTTGTCTAGGACAGGCCCAGCCATTCGAGATCCACAGCTAATGCGAGCAGGGACCTCCACCTTCCAGTCAATAAAAAAGAAAGGGAGGAAAGTGAGTAACTAGGGCGTACGCGAAAACTCAAATCTACGATCGTTTGGCTAGATCCATTTTTCGTTTTATGAACGCTTTAGTTTAGTGTCACCATACTTCAAGCATCGAAAAGTCGGTTTTTCAGCATTCAAATAAGCCAATTTAATTAATCGACCGTCGAATGTGACGTGGATACGGTCACGATTCATTCATAGGCTTTAGGTGATTAAGCTGGTCAAGTTGAAGGGGAATAACTTCCCAGTCCGTCCTTGGGACGGAAGCCTCCGCATCACACGTCCCGGCGATAGGCAGAGACCAAGATTTGACCATTTAAGCGCTAGTTCTGCTTTCACATTAAGATTATAGAAAGAGGGTTACTACATTGATAGAGGCATACAAGTATTCAGTTATCAATAGCCCACGGAGTGGTAATTCAGTGATCTTTAACCAATTGCGATTCCGCGCATCTGATCTTTCCTGGTAATGGTTTATTGGCGGGCTGAGACTACACAGGGGTAGAGGCCCATGCCAGTCTTTTTAGAGATCCGACTCGTCACCCGGTTAGGTGCCGGTAGGAGAGTAGGGGGCTATTGAGTTAGAAGTAGGAGACGATCAGACTTATCTTATATAGGCCGCTTAACGAGTTAGAAGATGTTGCCAATGACCGGGTCTCGAGAAGAGTTGGACGCGAACCCCTCCCATGAGAAAGAAGCCTAGCAGCCCCGATACGCCGAAACCTCTTATTCCGGTCCTTAGGCTAACTACGACTAGTCAGGAATTGCGTAAGAGAAGAAAGGTAACCGGATGCCTGGGGCTCCGGACAATGTCCGGAGTCTCTTAAGGAAGGATAAAACCAAAATTAGAATGAATCGACTAGAAAGTTTGTTCCGTAGGCTTTCGTGAATGGGGCTCATGGCTTTCGAAGTCGAAATCACCCGAAAGAAATGGCTCTAATAGTTGAATTTCTCAAAGGAAGGGTTCTTTTGTTCCCAGGGAGTGAAGCCTTTCTTTCCCGGAGCGGCAACTTTCTTTCTAGAAGTAGGAGTTTTGCTTTATTTTATTTCACCTTTGGAGATAACAGCCGTCGGCGTGGATCTTCTTTTCCAATCTTTTCGATTTGATGAGTTGTTGCAGTAGCCACTGCGGCTTTGGGCGAACCGACTTTAGAGGTGGATCCTGATGAAGTAATTGATCCAGCCTTAGCAACCGGAAAAGCCTTCATGGGAGCTTTCTTAACAGCCAGTGGAGTGACAGCAGGTTTTTGGATTTATATAAATAGTCACGATTTCATAGGAGGTAGGTGGAAAAGCAAGCAAAACCTTTTTTTATGTAAAGGGAATGAAGTGACCAGAAGGTTCAAGCTATGAATGTCTTTCTCTACATTTAGTAGCACTCAAGGGATCTCGACGAACAGTGGAACCATGAAAGTCAAAGTAGAGCTGAAATCTCGTGCCAAAGTGGCACACATATGCTTCCAAATGCACTTTCTTTCATGTCCGGGCTGCTTACCGGCGGAGTGCATGGTGTAGTAGGTATGGTTAGGTGCTTTGACGCTCGCAAACATTTTTTTTTTCAAGGAATCATGAAACCATCGGTGCATAAGGAAAGGCCTGAATGAAAGGACCATACCGAAAAGGGGCAAGAATGCGACAGCATTGAAGGGGGGGGGGGAAAACAGACATCCATACGACAGGAGAACGAAGGGCATATGGGGGACGGATAGAGATTCTTTGGTAGTAGAAGATTTGCAATCACATCTGCTCAAGGAACTGTTATACGGTAAAGCAGTTGATGCTTACTTGATTGCTGGTGATTTTAACTTGATTGCTGTTGAGTATGACTTGATTGCGGGTATTGGCCTCAACCTACTAATAGGAATGTGACTGTCCTCTAGCCCTAGCTGGAACTGCCCTTTCCCGAGAATAAGAGGATATAGCTAGTAAATGGAACTCCCTCGCTCCTAACTCAACTATGCCCGGATAACCTACTAAAGAACTTCATTCGTTGGCCGAAGCCGGCTCGGTTCCCAGAATCAAACTACCCTCGATCTCAACACACAGAGACTCCGCTGAGAAGGATTCTCATGCCTTATGTTCAAAGACAGGCCTCAAACTGACGATTATTCTCGATCCATAGATAGAATAGAAATTAGGCCATCTCCCTTTAAGTGATAGGGGAGAAAGAGGAAGAACTCTAACTCTTCTCTTTACACTTTGTCCTAGAAGCCCGGGACTAGCAACCAATAGGATAAGAGGATCCTAGCAACAATAGCAAGAGCAGCCCTGCCTGCGAGTAGAAGAACAAGGATACTAGCAGCCGTAGAAGGAGCAGGATTTCCAAGAGGACCCTTCCTTGCTGAGGATGACACGATGGCACTCCTTAACTCACAGAAGACGTAACGAAAAGAACCTGAGGGCAACTCCTCCGATTAGCTATCTATTTTCACCTAGACATAGCTAAACTTCGATTCCTTGGCCACTTAGATAGAACTCTCTTTTTATTTACAATGAGGACATAGATGCCATGCAGTAACCAGAAAAGAATCCAATTCCTGAGCCCACACCGGGAGTCAGAAAGGAGAGAGAGGATTAGATACTATACCCGTGAAGGAGGGAGTTCGGTCTATGGAGCCACCACCTTCGTAAGCCTTAGACTAAAGATAAGCGGAAAGAAAGCCTAGACCTAAAGTAAAGATCGGAGGACCTCCATCTCTCTTTGGGACAAAAGCTCGAATAAGTCCCCGAGCATAAGCCAAGGCATATTGAGAGAATCGGCTAGCCATTTCATATTTTACCCAATAATATTAGGATTAGGAGGTAAAGGATGACTAGCATAAAAAGCGTTAATTTAATAATTGAAAGGATCCCCACTTCAGCATGCAGTTCCGCGTTGTAGCTCGTGTTTGAGAGTGAGCGATGCTATAGTATTGTGATTGGTTGATCTATTGAGGTAATACTGTCTTTGCGGAGTCTTATAGAAGTAGCGTATGCGCTTGAATCAGCCTGTCTTTGTATAAACAACTAGTCTTCGGAAAAATCTGTTTTTCTTTTTGTGAACAGGAACTTAAACATTAACTGATTGAGCTACAACCACAACAGCCTTAGGCAAGTACGAAAGACAACCAAGGACAACAGATGCGGATTCATTAGCTGCTTTTTTTAGGATTTTCTCCCTTAACTAGGCTAGGGTTTAGGAATAAGGGTAGAAGTGAAGTTTCTATTGAATTGAGTCAGATCTTTGTTTGATTAACAAATGAATATCAGATTTCCAGTAAATGAAAAGTTTTAGAGGAACAGCTGATTCCCCTATTGATTAACCTCCTACAACCTCCGAAGCGGATAAGATTCCAAGAGCTTCGTCTATACCAGAATATGAAAGAGGAGCTTCTACGTTAACATTTCACATAAATGTGCCTCCTCCAGTCTCTCTAAGCGGAGTCCGATTGCAAGAAGTAGCTGCGCTATGCCCGCCCGATTGGAATCTTTAGCAAATATAAGGCTTAGAACTGCAAGGGAATAAGCGGTCTATGACATGTGGTGACAAGGCTAATGGAATAGGAGGGCCCGGCCTTGTGTTCAATATTTCGTACGTAGACTATCTAATATCTATATATTAAGAAAGAGTTGCCAGCGAGGCCTTAGGAGCATTTCTCCCGGTCAATTCCTATGATTGTGGTATAGTTCAAGCATATCATGAGTGACCTTCGCCAAGGATCTAGCAAGCAGCGATTTCCCTGTTGGCGTATAGAGAGAGTCACAACAAAGAAAGGGCCTCGTATGGTCGTATGTCCTTAATTCTCGTATTTATTAGAAGAAACCTCAACTGAAACCTTTAACGTTGTTATAACGCGACGCCTTGCTTAATCCAGTACCAGTAAGTAAGGAAGCCCCTTTGAAAGCATTATTCATTATCTGAGTGAATCCCGTCTTGTGACAAGTTTAAAAGAAGGACTATTGAAAGCGGGGATAGCGGATTATCTTCTCGGGAAAGCTAGCAAGCCATCTACTTTCTTTCCTTCACCCCTCAAGTAGTAAGGCTTTCCACCCTGCCGGTCCTAATCAAATAAAAGATCTTATCCGGCTAGCCATTGGTCGCTTTATCAAATCTTCTCCAATTAGAGAGTCACTTCGTCCCTTTTGGAGTGGAGAGAGGAGTACCGGAAGCCCATTAAGTGTAATTTCTTCTCTGTTACAAAAGTGCATTTGCTTCTGCCCGGGAGGGCTATATCTATCTTCTCTTTTCTTTCCTTTAGGTATAACGCTAATCGATTTCTTTCCTCCCGCAAGCTAACGAACGATCTGAAGGGCAATTCTCTGTAAAAAGAAAGGAATTGAAAAATGAAAAGAAGTATAAGTACCTCACCTCAAAGTCAAGCCAGCCATTTAATATTAATAGAAGTCTTTCATTCCTTGGAGCGAGTGAAAGCAAAGGATAAGAGCACATGGGAAAGAGACTGTTTTTTCAAGCCAGTTTCATTCCTAGTTGCGCTGAAGTCTTCCATTCCAAGAATACAATAGTCAGACGCAACCCTTGACTTCTCTTCTATGGTGGAGTCGTTTGCTAGTCCCAGATGGAATCCAAGAAACTAGCGTTGAAAGGCAACGAGGAGGGAACATTTGAGGAGCGTATTATGAACATACTTGGAGCTATTGAAAAGAGTCAAATAGAAGGAACTCTCAAGTGATTGGGCTTACTCTCCTTCTTCTTTTCAGCCTGTTGGGCAACATCAAGCGTAGATAGTCGTTTTCAGCCTATTCTTCGTCCAACGGAACCTAGTGCCCATTTTTGGCTCAATATGATACGAATTGGGAAAGGCCCTAACGTCCTTGACTACTGACTTTCCTGGCTGTCCGCAGACTTCCCTTTTTCTATAAAACCTTTTACCATTTATCTAACCAGTTATAATAAGCTGACCTTCCCTATTCTGTCCTTTTACCTATAAAGCTCTACTGGATTTGCTATCGACTGAAGTCACTAGCCAGTGCTATCTCACCAACCTTTCCAATTAATATAGTAAACCTAAGCCTTAAACAGGGCTCAGAAAGAAAGCTTTTGGAGCTAGGAGTAATCCTCGCTTTACGAATCCTCGCTTTTGAAACTCCACCTCCAGTACTTCTAAATCTGAATTTCATGACTTCAAATCTTAATTAATCAATTTCATCATATTATTATTCAAACTCAATAGACCTCCAATACATGGAATAGGCTCACTCCCTGGGGTAAGCATAATAAGATCAAATTGAATATGTAATTCATGCTCCATATAATTAAAGAAGGAGTAATATTCATTATCATTATCATAATTGTTTGGTATTATTAAATAAGCTTCATAATGATTCCTAAAATAGGCTAAATCGTACAAGCTACGTGCCACCTCATTGTCTAAAATAGTTAAATAGATATTCAATAATGTGCTTGACAACAAGCCTATAGGAGGTATTCCATATGTATGGTTAATTAATTGAAATTCATTCACACTTAAATGGATAAAATCGACTATATATTTTAATATTCTTTCAGATCGAATTATATTTATTAAAACATTAAGTAATATCCTTTTATTTAAACTAAATAATGTTTTTTCAAAATGAATTTGGTATACTTTACCAATATCAACAACGTACATCATATCTGTATATATATTTCTGTCTAAATTCACACTATAATCACATTTTGGAAGAAAGAAATCTTTCTTTTTACAATAGATTATAAGCACTCTTGAGAGAGCCGCTCTAAATAAATCATCTTTAGGATTCGAATCAATCTTAAATGAATCGTACTTTAAAGGTGAATATGAATATATATCTGAACTAATCTCTTTGATGAGACTACCAACTTCACTATGACTAACCCCAAAAAGAGACTCTTTGTGTAACTGGAGTATTTCACTAATTAATAAAGAAATAGCATTATAATCACTATTTAAATGAGTAATTTTACTATGAAAATCACGTTCTAAACTTAACAACGAGAGACCATTAATCGTGGTTAACCGCACGTACGGCAGCATTCTGCTTTGAGCAGAGAGCAAAGATCCTAAACCCAACCGAAGGCTCATATTTTCTAATATTTCTTATGCCTCACAGCTAGAGGTTTTTTGCAACTGAACGGGGTTTTAATTTAAAACAAAGAAAGATAATAAAAGAAAGAAGAAAAGACATAATGCAAGAGCTGATCTCGCATCATAGTATAAGGTATGAGAATGAATCCGATTCCTCTTAACCTATCGTTAGCTTTCTTTAATACTCCTTGGTATAAGAAGGCCATCTCTTTCAAGGAGGTTTCTCGTCTAATGTTGTTTCTTCTTTGTATTGTTGTTTTCTCTGTTCAATCTCTCTTTGTTTCTTATCTAATTTCATATTTAGAATAAGATTTTCATCTTGTAGTTTTATTATATGATTTTTTAGTGATTTTATTATTTGTTTTGAAATGTGATTTAGTGAATCCAAGTCTTTGATATCAATTGGCTCAGTATCAATCCATAGATTTCTTTTATATACTGGTATCCTCTTTGTCCCCAGCTTAATTCCAAGGTTTACCAATTTCTCTTTCTTGATGATGTTAAGAGTGCGCCAATCAATTTGGAAGTTGGCTGTAACCTGTACCAGTTCTTTACGAGATAGGTCGGCGTACTGTGAATTAAACCATTCTGGATAGACCAGGTTTTTTGCTGGTCCCTTGTACTTGAGTACATTGTTTCCATCTATAGTGATATAGCAATATGATTTTGGTGCTAAAAAGTATCCTTTTCTAATTCTGTCCTCTAGCTTAAACTTTCCTAAGACAGAAGAAGAAATCATTTCTATAGGTAGTGGCTGACCAAGCACAACAGAGTCTGTGTCCGTGTAGTAGCAGTCCTCTCTTGAGATATAAGGGTACATATAGATCCTAGCAGAGGCTGTGATCGCAGCAGCTAGTTGTACAGCTGAGTTCTTCGGTGGCTTCCAATAATCTAATCCCTTCTCGGTATTGCTATGGTAGGCAACGATGTAGTTGTTCTCGCTAAGCATCTCACCGAATATGAACTCACTATGCCTGATCAAATCATTGTATCGATGAAGATCGCAGACCTCGGTTGTCGTGCTTTTAGGATTAATTCCAAATCTACCGTATAGCGAATTCATAAGGATCTTGTACACATAGGCCAAGGACTCATTACCAGATATCCGCGCCTCTAACCTGCTCTCAAAGAGTGAGCTAACAAAGTCCCTGAATGGGCTTTCCATCCTCTCAAAGAGATAGCCTGAGATTGGGATCACAGTGTAGCCTAGGCCTCTTGCATACTTTAACTCCTCGCTATAGTAGACTCCAACAAATTCCCCGGTTGGAAAGATAAGAGTCTTATTCTTGTCTCGATAGGGTAGAAAGGGCTTCTTGATAGTCTTCGGACATACCACATATGCCTCAATAAATCCAAAGATGCTATCTAAGTCCTTGCCTTCCAAATTTCCATGCCAGACTGGCACACCCCCAGGCATTGGATATTCTTTCATTACAAAGGGATAGAGAGAGTTCACATCGTAGTAGTATAGGTCCTCGCCATATGGCTTGTATGTATCTGTATGACCACCATAATAGGAACGCCTTATAAAAGTATCTTCATTCTTGTTTGGAATATGAATTGGAAAATTAGAAACATCGTTGTATTTCAAACGAAAAATGCTTAGAGCCAATGAAGAAAGGGTAATCTTGCTTTCTATATCAATCTTGTAGAGCTTCCAATATATCTCTTGAGCTTTTTGCATTACACCTCCAAGTAAAAGAATGTCCTGCTTCATATAATCTAACAAGCTTTTTTTCATACTTACCAGATTTTCAAGTCTCACCTCATCATATGGGATAGAGCCTTTTGGTCCAAGACCCGGGCATAGATTCTTACCTAGTGCGCTAAGTTTACCAGGGAGTAGATTCAAGGAGTCTCTGAAGCAGAATAACATCTTATTATCAGAATAGACAGCTAACTCGTAAAGCCTATGGTTCCTCATCAGTGGTTTGAGCTTGTAGCTCTTGTGATGACATGCTAGGTGCTTAAGCAAAAGAATTCCATCGAATCTAGAGAAGTTGTGGAAATAAATAGTTAAAGTTGATTGTTCTAGTCTAGCAATCTTAGATATCCTTAATACCAAGTCATAAAGTACCTTAGTACTCCTTTCTTCAAATTCATCCAAGATTATAGAATAATCTTCACTGAAGTAGGTTTCAATAATCATATCATTGATCTCTTCACCAGGACGAACCATCAAGAGACCAGCAGCATAAGGCTTATGAACGTTATCGATCAGTAAAGTCTCGGTATCGGCTACGATGAATGGTTTAAGCTCAGTCCGACATGGTTTGAGTGCTGTGATATGGGTTGGATAACTACGCTTACTATTTCTGATCTCTCTTGCTGTTATAGGCTCGATCTCACTCAATCCGGCTTTCGCTTTCATGATTGAAGAAAGTGAGCTATATCTATCCTCATAAGATATAAATGGCCTAGGAAGAATTTTTTCGTCCATATAGACTCGGATCATGAGATGAACTACAAAATCTCCGTCATAGATTTCAGCATATTTAATAATATATTTTTCTATATGAGCATAGATCTCACACATTGGAATCAAATTCCAATCTTCATATGTCAAGGGGATAGCTGGACCTAGTGTAAATGAGATCTCCTCTCCGAAAGATCGAATCATGGTAAAGGAAAGTGTGAACTTAGCGTAACCAGATAAGGAAGGGTAAGCAAACTGGATTAAAAGATCCATGGTAGCAAGACAAAGTTGGTCAATCTCGTTAATAATTGGAAAAGGTTTTTTGAAGTGATGCGAAGCAATGATTAACCCTTGATGTGGATCTTGATGTTCAATCTTTTGATTCAATAACTGTTCAATAGTAAGAGTTCCGCAGTCTGTGGTGTATGCATTTCTTTTCATATTTTAATAGTGTACGCAGTAATTCCCACTTATTAGCTTTTTCTGGAATTTATCCCACTTTTGCTCATGAGCTTGCCAACAATCCCTATGATTAGGAGATCTCAAATCATCGCATACAATACGAGTATAGTTCTCGTAAGAGCTAAGTATTCCAGAAATCTTTTCATCCCAAGTGGACTGCATCTTCTTGCTTATATTATCAGGTACATTGGCCTTTAAGTAAAAATGAAGCGTCTCTTTATCAATTACCTTACGGGAAAAGTAATCCTCAGTTGGTCCATCTGATCTAACTTTTACAATTGGTTTAATAACATTCATATAGATGAACTCGTTTATGATTGAAAGTGGAGTGCCCATGTTACGAATGATACCGCTATAAATTATTGGTATATAATTGCTATATTGAATTGTTGTTATAAAGTTGTCGTGTACTGTGTATATAGGTGCATCTATTTCAAGCATCTTTTCTACTACACTCATTGCAATATTGGCATCCTTCTGATGGATGAAGTTTACAAAGGTTGAGATCTCAGTCTTCCTACGATCTCTCTTAGAAGAAGAAACTCTCAGAGTCACCCGACGCCTCTTCTTATGAAGTCTATCATAAACCCATATATTTATGGCATCCTTTATCATATAATCCTGTACAGTAGTAAAGTAAGGCACTTTATATAAAACAGGGCAATCCCTAGAAGAAGCCACCCAGCCAATATTCCGGATCAACCGGATCAGGCCATCCATGCCCTGATATTTTGTTTTCCAGAACTTAAAGCAGACAGAGGCTACATCGAAGCATTCCTTATGAGTGATGAAGTGAGAGAGATGGTCTTTTAAATCGCTGGCAGTGCTCATTATCGTTTTGCCATAGATAATAGGCATATAGATACTTTTTACTAGCTTACGAGTGAGGAGATTGCAAACAATCGTTGATAGATTATTATTTAGTTCTGCTTTCATGAACTCTTTGAGCTCTTCGAGGATGAATGAATAAATATCTTGGATATTTCCATCCGATGAGGGGATGAGATTCGTTCTCTTAGCCAAGCTTTCATCCAATAAAAAGTAACTCATGATCTGATATGCACTCGCTGAGGCGTCTTGGGTAATGGGGATGTTCATAAAAAATTTATTTTGAAATCCAGTTATATTGGACAGGAACTGAAAGGGGCGTTTAGCCTCAATAGAATTTTTGAAAGGATCATTTATGATCTGCTGTAATTTGTTATTACACCAATCTTCTGCCTCATTAACAGAGAGGAAAGACTTGTAATGGAAGGCAGCAGCTATTATAAATGTATTAATCTTATTATCAGATATATTATTAGATTTGCAATCAGCAAAGACGATCAGGCTTCTTGCTAGATCACGCTCGTGGAAATGCAAGATACCACTGCGGTAAATTCGACCTCGGAAGTCCAGAAAGGCTGGCAAATAAAAATGATAACCATCGTAGGCTTTTGCCAGATTGATAATCAATTTCTCATAACGAGAACGCTGGATGTTCTTATATAAAGTCTGTAACACATCGTTAAAGCTACATAATTTATTAATAACCTCATCATTCATGTAAAAATCTCTAAGTTCGTAGGATACAGACTTTATATTAATATTGGCTAAAAATCGAGGCATGAGATAACCATATGAAACTAATGAGTTCTCATTATCTAAAATTATTTTCAACCAAAAACTGTTGATTTTAAAGGCCTGACACTGCAGCTTGTTCATTACACTACAGAGATTCTTGTAATCATGCTCTTTGGAAATATCAATATAAAAATTATTGATGTCAGTGGTACTTAACAGGCGGTAACGATCATATATTTCACCTGTTGGCCCACTTAAGTAACCCCCTATTAGATCAGACAAGTTTCTAGGTGTTTGGCATTCACTACTCCAATCTATAGGTTTGCATACCATAGGAAGGTTCAGCTTGATCGGTAGTAATGAGAGATCAAAGTTGCAGAAAGCGTAGAGATGGCTAGGAAGATAATAAGCTCCTTTCTTCACTCGAACAGTACCGCTCATATCACTGATTAAAGTTAAAAATTCTCTATCTTCCATGAATTGAACAAGGGCAGAACCAAAGGGATAGAGCTTCATCAATTTCGATTTCTTTTTCCTCTCCTTCTCCTTTAGTATAAAATCATCATTAGCAATAGAAAAGGGTATTTTACACCTGCTACATTTAAATAATAAAGCTTGTTTACGGATACTAGACTCTAGTTGTTCAACCAAAGAAGCAACACGAATTATTGTGTTAAATTCAAATGTGTTAAAAAACATACTTAGGACATGAACTATTAATGCTTCAATCGTATATTGACCGAACTCTGAAAGCAATTCCAAATCAGCCTTATCGAATAAACTAGACCTGAGAGAATCCTTAGCATTTTCCTCAGTATTACGGATTAAGATTTTTATGATGTTGGGAGCTGTCTTAAACATAGATTCCTCATCGAAGAATATAGTCAGATCCTCAATATCCATTTGGATCTTACGTAATTCTTCTTCACTTAATGGTAACCTATCCTTTGCATTTTTTAAAATTTCGAAGACTTCTTGCTTATACTGAACTGATTTGGATATATCATTTTCTTCACTAATTTGAGTATTTATACATATATGATCGTAAAACGCATTCCAAAATCGTATTAGTTCCTTTTTTTCTTCCTCCTTTCTCTCTATATCTATCAATGACATAGTAATCCATTGTTTGTTGCACATATTTTTTTTTGTTTTTCTTTAAAATCCGAGTAAAACCCTGGCTTTCCCTGAGGTTATTAATAAGATTTCAGTTGTCGCAACCCTTGTCTTGGCGTTCTTCCCCTTGGCTTGGCGTTCTGCCACACAAAGATCAGAGTAAAACCCTGAGCTCAGGTGTGGCAAGCCACCCTATTTGGCGTTCTGCCACACAAAGATCTGAGTGAAACCCTGAGCTTATTAATACGATTTCAGGTGTCGCTACCCTGGACCATCAGTCTCAGTCTGATTTAGACTTAACACCTGCTATGAGAGGTTTTCGGACACTATGTCCTTAATTTTATGTAAGAGAATAAAAATAAAAACATACAGCAGGAGACCGGCATTTAATAGAGCTTTGTTCCTTTTAAGGTCTCTATCCGTGGATTTAATAGAGCTTTGTTCCTTTTAAGGTCATTCTCTATCTAGGGATTTCCTAAGTGTATTAAGCTTAGTGCCATTACCCAAAGACTTCATAATCCCTCCACCATTTGCATAGCCAGAGAATCCCTCCACCATAGCCAGAGATTCCCTCCAGCATAGCATTGCCAGAGAACGACATTAGTTTTACTCTAAAGGTGATCATAATGGTATGGGTACTTTTTTTAAAGGCACGAGAGGAAGCAAGACCTTCCCCTTCCACGGCACACAAGCTGTGAGAGTGAAGGCAAGCTATCTCCATAAGGTGTTGTTAATCTTCTTTTCTTCGTCGACTCGAAAGCGAGTGAAGTAAAGAAAAGAAATGTCGGAAAATAGTTTATTGTGTGAAATGAGGAGCTTAGGAGGGAAAGGAAAGTTGGCATTTCCTTTTTGACTTCTCTGACGATAAGATATTCCCCAGTACTCCGACTACTACTAAAAGAGAGATGAACGTTCAGAATTCATAAATGAATCTTCATAATGGAAGGAAGAGATTGTTAATCGGAAGGGGAAGATTTTGAGTCCTGTGATAAATTCTTTCTCTTGATCTTCTAGGATCTCTTGATGGTTGACTTCTTTCTGCTCTAGGAGCGACGTCTAACAGCTACCTGCAAACTTCTTTCCCTCTTGGCTTGGCTTTGAATTCTTAAGAAGTCCTATTCAAGCACTACTTGTAGATCACACGAGAAAGACGGACTTTTGATCAATTTCCCATCTAGAGCGGAGATTAGCCTTTCCTAGGAGAAAAGAAAGATTTCTTGAGATTAGGCTCACGTTTGATTGTAGGGCGTTTAGGAAAGCCGATGCATATGGGAAAATAAGAGGAAAGGGACTCGGATTTCTTGCATGGCCGAAGCCATAGATCTTTTTTGGTATGCCTAATTTCAGTGGCGACTAACTTGGAAGAAATTCTTTCAGCTGGTCGAAGGAGCCCTTTCGGGCCACCTCTTTCCATGCTTTCCTTGGAGAGGCAAGCATATTCGCTTATTCCGAAGAAGAGATTTTCTCTTCTGCCTTCTCACTACTCTTTCTTCATATTTTTAAATATTGAAACAGGAGGTGGAAAGTTCCCAAAAGTTCTACCCTGGACGTCCCGGTTGCCGGTTCTATATCGTGATCCGTTACGGTAACCGAGCGGTGGAGAGAAGGGAATTCATCGATCCTTTTTCAGGGAAAGCGGGAGGGGGAAGATGGCTTACTAGACAGGGACGAGTTGGCTTAACCGTGGAAGGTACGTTCTAGAACTTTTGGATTCTATCGTAGGTAGTGCTAGATCAGAGGTGGAGAGGACGTAAGCTACTTAGAATGAAGAAGACAGCAGCGATTCAGTCAGGAAGGAAGATTCTCACCATGTTTCGGGATGCCTTCCCATTGTAATTGCGGTCCAAAAAAAAAATGCGATCTTTTCCGACAAGTCTTTTTTCATTTTTCATTTAGAAGGAGGCCCCTTTTGCTTTAGCACAGGGCTAGAAGGCTGTGATCTCGACTCAGATGGCTTTTCACTCACGCGATATTCCTCATATGTCAAGGGCTGGTAAGGTTTGATGGTGGGAAGAGACCTCTCGAGAAATGCAGCTGCGATTGCCACTGTCTGTGTCGATAGCAGAAAGTACGACTGGAACCTAGACTGCTAACGTTTATAAGAATCCTTCCTTCCTATGTCGGAGACAGAACCCCTTGTCTTCAGTCGCTATCCCTGGGTGGTACGCAGAAGTCACGGGTCCGTCCCGCCTCTCGTACACATACAGAAAAGAAAGAGACGGTTTGGAACCGGCCCAGGCCCCAAAGAGAAACAATTCGAAGAAGGGGCCTCGAAAGAAGCGCACTCTCTGGTTTGTATGTGTATGGATAGGGAAGATTTGTAAGTAATTTAGACTCTTCTTATCTTATGAGTTAAAGAAAGATGCTAGGTTAATGACTAGGGCCGGTCGTATAAATCCTTGTTCTTTTGTTCTGGGAAAGCGAAAGCCAGCACCTAAGAAGAGAGAACCTTCCTGTCCTTTAGTTCGGAGATAGAGGGAGCACGTTAGGGCGGATCAGAAAGAAGGAACTGAAACCTAAGTTCAATGCAGAATTCTTTTTGCGAGTGAAGTGAAAGTTCAGTTGACTATAGCTTATTGGCAAGCGGGAGGTACAAGTGTCGCAGATAAAATTGTCGGCAAGCAAGCTCAGAAGAAACCGACTTTCCTTTCCGGCTAGTGGTAGCGGTTGAGAGCGAAGCGAACCTTTTCTTAATGTTCATTACCTTCTCCCCCCTTCATTTCCATTCATATTCATTCCTTTCAGGATCAGTCGTGGTCTTACAAACTATACCGATGGTATGAACAAATCCCTTTCTTCATACAAATGCGTAAAAGAAAGATGTTAGCCGCACGCCGTCTACCGTTGAGTTAGCAACCAAAATCAAAGAATTAGGTTATGTAGATACAATCGAAATAAAAAAAGAAATAAAGAGATTGAATCGCACGACACAATCAAAACATTTTTCTAGCAAAATCCAAAAATTTCTAAGAACATAAAAAAAAAAGAAAGGTGGTAGGCCGAAGAACCGTTGAACGCTTCAACTTGGCCACTGAAGAAGGCTGGGCGAGAGACTAGGCCAACGTCACTGCTTACTTTAATGCCATGGTTGGAGCTTTGGGCTCCATAGACGGAACTATGTATTTAGGTATTTGGGAGGGGAGGAGAGAAAGAACGCATGCAATGGGGATTGGATTCTGTCTGTCGGAGGTTCGAGAATCTATGAAAGGACATCTAAGACTAAGGAAGAATTCAATAAAGTCCATTACTGAGAGAAGTGGTGATCTCGTCTTGCTTGCTGGGAGAAAGGAAGCTTCCGGACCACCTTTTCCAGCCAGATAGCGAGACTCAGCAATTCACACTAACTGAAAGCGGCCGAGAACACGTACCTATCCCTTACGGGAATCGAACCCGTGTCTTCGACATGAAAAGACGATGTCCTAACCACTGGACGAAAGGGACCAACAAGCCATTCTTCATATACTTCAGCTCCGAGAATAGAAGTGGTTCGTTTTCTTTCTATACGCAATTCAAGATTGAGTTTGTGTTCATGTTGGCGATTTCTGATGTGAATTCGTCGGGTCGTCCCCCCTTCCTACGGGTTCCCCCACCGACCCAGTGATACACCAACCACGCGCCTTTCCTTTCTCCGATCATAAAGTCCCCCGATCTCTTTCTTTGTCTTTCATCTCCCCCTGAACAGAATAAGTGACGGCCCCGAGAAAAAAAAAATAGCTGACTTTCCTTTAAATAAAAGGAAAACTCGCTTTTACGTGCGAGTAACTATGAATGTCGAATGTCGTCTTCTTTCTTTATGTCACTCTTAGCACTAAAATATTGAACTCTCACTTGCGCCTTCAAGCTTTTCAATGAAATCTATGTTATTGTTATGGTTATGCTTGACAAGAGTATGCCAATTTCACTTCCTGGGGGAAAGACCTAGAGATTGCTGGAAAAAACTTAGGCAAAAAAGATTTAAAATTTAGAAACTCCCCCTGGATCTAAAAACTCAAGGTGCGTAGCCTCCAACAACTGGCTTTATCCCAGCGCTGTCTCTTGCTCTTGCCGCCCATGCTTAAACTGGCTAACTTAGACTCCAGTCCTTTAAGAAGAAAGAGTGCTTCCGGAAAGAAAACTTTTTTTCATTTGACTTCCTGATTTCATTGCTCGGAGAGCTTACTGGCTTAAAATAGCTCTTTTCCCCTGATCTGGCTCTCGAAGACTCCTTCAGCAGGCCCTGAGAAGTGAGCGAAGGAAGGGCTGGCTTCGAATAACGTATATTTCTAAATGAAATAGCTTACCTTATTGTCAAATTTTAAGACTCCTGCGACCTTGCGCCTGCTTTTATAAAATATCATCCTTACTGGCCGCCTGCTGGTCTAAGCTTTATTTTATATCTATCTCTAGCTTTCTTACTTACTTTATCACAGCACAGGATTGCTCTTTAACCTAGCTTGAAAAGGAATTGAACTGAACTGCCCCTTCAAAAAAAAGCTCACCTGGTCTCGAAAGGAAGGGGAAGCACTTAGCATTCCATTCACCTTAAAAAAGGCACTGAACTTCACACTCGCTTAAAGAAGACCTGAGCATCACACCAAGGAATCCAACTCATACTGAATGGCTGAGAACTTAAATAGAACTAGATAGGCTTTCAACAGGATTACCCTAAACTCACAATGGTCAAACCCCAAGGATAAACCCTCTTTCTTTGCTCGTATCCATATCCTCAAAACCTCCTAGACCTACTAAAATAAAGACTTTGCGCTAGAATGAAAACCTTAGCACCACTCCCTGTAACGAACTCCTACCTCCCTTAAAAAAATTGCTTACACTTTGTATGTACGGGTCTCGGTAAGGCTTACCTTCAAACAAAACTGAAAATGGAACAGGCTCCCAGGGAAACAAAGGCCAAGTGCGGATTCGTCGAAGCTCTCTTATCGTTAGCCCTCTCAGGGAATTATCTATATTCATATTATCCTGCCGAAAAAAGATGCTTGCTTGCGTAAGGCACCACTTTCCTAAGCTTTATAAGATAAGATCTAAGCTAGATTAGCTGACGTCTCTTTCCCTTGTCAGCTTGCTGTCAAACTAACTTGCCCGAATCAACTGCTTGATTATAAACTGCTAGTCTGAAGGGACTCTTACTCGTTGGTTGGCTCATCTGGATCGCCATCGAAGCACTGATAAGAACTAGAGATTGTTAGCGCCTTATCCACCACGTTAGAGTGAGTCTTACTACTGAGAGTCTGCCCTTTAGCCCATTAGCTCCTTTTTAACCCTTCTATAGAACGCTTGTGGGGAACCCCCTTATGGAACTCTTCCTCGAACTGCTGATACCCCTTTTGCCTTTGCCTTACCCGCTAGCCCCGCCCCTTAGGACCAGATTGAATCAAAAATCTTGCTATTAAGGATCGCCGGGTGTGATTACAGAATAATCCTAGATGCGGAACTTGCCGGGTTCTTTCATGCCTCTAGCTAGGTGGAGGCTTACGCTTACTTTGGATTATTATCTAAATATAAGGACTCTATATAGGGATAGGCTGGCAAGCGGTTCAAGGAAGGTAACTTTTTGAATCCCAGTTGGCCTCGTCATTATTCTTTTGTCGTGATCCTTTCTTTCGTCTCATCTTCTATCGAAAAAGGCCTTTCCGCTCTTTCCTTCTGCTAATGATTGATTCGTCCGGAATGTCCTTTCTAAATGTGAAAAGCTGACTTTCGGGTCTCTCTCTTTAGGGGTCGAGGTAAGCACTCAAAGGCATGCGCGTGAAGAAAGGACTTCCCTACTTCTCTAGCTTAGCCTACCTCGCAAGGGCTGGCTTTCGCGCTAGGGCCCTAGAACTAGCAGCTCCCTTTCTTAGGTAGGCGTGAGCAAGCTATATCTTCGTAAAGGGCTAAGCTAAGGATAAAGATCTTTCTGCGGGATTGAATCTAAGGCGGAACCTAGAAAGACAAAGCAAGCATCGGCCGAACTCAGGGGACTGCCCGGCGGAGCACCACCAAATGAAGAGAGTTACCACAAGCCTGAGACGACTTCTACTACTTCGCCAGCTTCGAATCCTTAGACAAGAGCTAGGACGGATTGAATCGAAAGCTTTCTTCTTTTTGGCTTAGACCGATAAAGGGAATAGGGGTGAGGAGGTAGACTAAGTCAAAGGCATTGCTCTTCACTTCCTTTCGAGTAGGGGTAGGCCCGTGACCAAGACAGAAAAAGAAGGAATTGCTCCGGTTCTGGATCAAGGTTTTCCAATAGCTGATTATTAAAAAACAAAGGCAGAGCCACTACCACTACCATACATAATAAGCAGCACAAACAGTATCACGGCCTCCAGATACGGATCCCGCGCCAATGGACTTTGTTGACCGGGAAACTAAGCAGAAATTGCAGTTTACTCCGGCATATTCAGATCTCATTGCAAACCCAGTAGTTGAACCAGCATCACCGGTAGCGCTTATAGAGCAGCGTCCAAAAAAGCATAAATCAGGCAAAGAGCCAGGTCAGGGAAGCCTCCTTGTGAACAAAAAGCCGGCGGAAAGAAAGGACCTATATCGGAGAAACTGCAGGTCGAACCTAGGGGCATCTCTAGCTGACACAATATCCGACAAAAACAAAGTCATTTTCGGCTCAAACTTCAGCAAAGGTAGCACAGTCAGCAGCATTATATCCAGTGCCCACCAATACGGATCCCGAGCCAATTACAGGGGCGGGGCACTTATCCGTCTCTCTCGCCTCTATAGTGATGCTGCGCGATAGATCCACTTGTTTGGATGGGTAAATCACTAAATCAACCGGTGTTCTGGCCACTCCCATCACTTATAGGTAAAAGCTCGCGGGTTAGAAACCTTTTTTACGGTACTTGGTTTGAAGCATAGGTAGATCGGGATCAATATAAGTCAGTAAGCCCCACCAATGCCTAAGATATCCACCAGCAGATTCTCCAAAGGAAGCATAGAAAGTTTACCCTTTCAGCGATCTTCGAAAGAGAGTATGCTCTTCTTGATGCAAACGATGGAGTAAGGAATGAAGATATCAAGGTTTTGACAGTTGAAAAAGAAAGGACATATCTTGCGGGCTGCCCCTGTATCAAACAACGGGAAAGGTCTTTTTTCTCTCTCTCTCTGATACGTCGCGTCGGCCCTAGCCAAGTGGAAAAAGAGCTGGCGGGCAAAAGATAAAAGACCAAAAAAATGTCATCCATTTCTGGATTTCCTGAGCGAGGAGTTGAACCAAAGCCAGCGCTAACTATTCGGTGAATTGGGTCGGGTATACTAGGGTGCTGTTCCCTACCCCTAGCGTAGCTAGGACGGTAACAAGTCACAGTCCTGGGAAGAGGGGCTACCTAGCAAGCTTATAAGGGTGAAATCAAAGGAATCTCTTTCATCATTCAACTTTTAGATGCTAAAGAAAAGATGTGCTTTCAAAGGGCTTTCTTTAATTAGTTCTATTCCACCGCCGGTCCTATCACTATCAGTAGTAAACACGAATTCCTTTATTCAATTTAGTTCTCCTCCCTAACGGCACACTGTATATAATCTCTCTAGATGGCCAATGTGAACATCAAACTTGTATGTGTTCAGCATATTGAAAGTGACATTGACAAAGCAAAGCACGGATTCCCTAGAATGTTAGAACTCAGACATGACAGAGAAGGTAGTCAAAAACGGTACGCTAAGCTCCTTGCTTCGTCGCTTCTGTTTTCAGTCAGAGAATGATGTTTTAAGCATCTCTCTATGCCAGGCATCTATCTGACCTGACAAGGAGGTCGACTTTGATATCTCAACCCTGATCTCTACGGTTGGTTGAAGGTGTCTTGGATTGGAAGACGGGTCGAAATTAGATCTGGATAGAAGATTCATCTACGCTGGCAAAAGGGCTTTCATTGAATCAGACTTTCCCAATGCTGCTCCTCTCCGATCCCCTCGCTGTGCTTGAGTGGCATGAAGCTACTAAACGAAAGCTAACTAACGTATCTAATCTAGTGGCGATATCAAACAGATTCTGCCCTGGGGAGAGCGGCTGAGACAAATCAAGATCTTGTGTATTCCCCCATCCCTCGCTTTGACAAACTTTCTATCGCTACGCCCCTGGGATTGGCGGGAAGGTCTATTAATAGAATAGTGGTGCGGTATCTGGGAACTCCTCTTTCGAAATGGGAAGAATAGCCTAGTAAAAGAAAGAGCCTACTTTCGTACTCAAGGGTCTACACTGTCCTTCTGATACAGAATAGAATCCGATACTATTCAATATGATGGTCTTGCTGCTGCTCTGTTCTCCGCTGTTGCAAGGAAGAAGCCCTGCGCTTAGCTTAGCTCGAGCAGTGGATTAGGTAGAGAAGATAGTTGTGAACGACTCCGCTCTTGTTGATTTGTTGAACAACTTTCATCCCTGTGCTCAATGCCCGGACCATAGAGAAAAGATAGGCTCTTCCGTCTGTTGTCACAAGTCTTGTTGACTCAGCCGGGAGTGAAAGAGATTCTCTGATTCGACGTTCTCCAAATCCCAATAGGAAAAGCTTAATGGCAGCTAGATGGCCGGCTCTCTTGATGCAGGATTTCTCAGTCGGCGGGGGTCTTAGGATTCATTAGGAAGAAAAAGCAAGATCTCCTGTCTGATTCTGATAAGGGCTCTTTAAGAGATATCGTTCCTTGACAATGGCCGCGGGTAAGCTCCGTCGTTCGCCGATGATGGCAGGTGCCCAAGAGCTGTAGTCTAAGTCAAGTCTTTCCCCAGTCCACGCCCCGACCCTAAGAGAGAAATCTGTAGCTACTCTTGCTATTATTCACCTATTCGATTTAGGAGACTCACCGATAGAGCTAAACCAAAAAGTACCAGTTGTTGATTCTCTTTACACTCTTGTTCGCTAGTACGTACAATTGTGATTGATGAGCATATGGAACCTCTAAAGTGAAAAGCTCTTATTCAGTCAAGCATGGAATACCCCCTTGGGATGGGGGCCTAAGAGCCATAGATCACTAGCGCTAGAGAGAGCCGGTGCCTTCGTTCGGGTAGGTGGGTGGAAAAGCTTACTACTAATAGATGCAAGCTATCCTAGTGCGATGGGTGAATATGGGACTTTGTTTGAGAATGAGCTTACTCTTTTTGGAACACCCCCTTCACAGACATTTGTCTGGCCGCCAAAGACCAGATAGGTTTGGTAGGTGTAAGGTAAGAAGAAGGCTCTTCGGCTTGGGTTGATTTACGCTCTAGCAGTTGGCAAATAGGCCCAATGGTAGAGATCAACTAGGCTACAGAGCGAGACTCCTCATACGTCCTATACAACCATAGTCTTAGTAGCCGCTATTGACTGACTTACCGAGAGCAAGAGAGGAAGATGGGATGGTACCAGTGGAAGAGAGTCATCGAAGAAGATTCTTTTTCTATCATAAAAATTTAAAATTTCATTCCCCGATCAAACAAGAAGCTTAAGATGACCAATCGGCGGATTTCCCTGGGGTTCATGACTTTGCCGCCTTAACTCTCTAAACTGATCTACGCCCATACTTCGTCGCTTCTCAAACCTATCGAATCAGAATTGCTTCACCTCTTCGATTACCCGTCTGACACAACTAGATTAGTGTAAAGCCCATAGGCAAGAAAAAGTATTATGGCACCACTAGCAATGATCTGCTCGATGCAACAACAAAGAGTGAGGCAACAGATTTGGATTAGTCCCTGTCTTATGGGAATCCCAAATTATGGTCCGTCCGTCTGAGAGAGGGTTTGTCTGTTCATCAAGCGTATGAGTCTTTTTGGATCCCTTCCCGGGGGGGTAGCTTATAGTTTAAATCTAGTTCTGGCTAATTAGCTTTCTTAAATCAATTGAAGAGAGGTTCTATTCAAGTGTTGTTATTGTCACCCTCATCGAGGAGTGGATAGCCACCCTTTCTTGTAGAGCCAGAGTTCTAAGCCTAAGTCAATCTAACGGAATGCCAGTCGATGAACATAGACGCCTGCTAAGCGGAATGGACCAATGCGACATTGACTAAAGAAGGTAGACAAAACAAAAAGGCAAACTATAGAAAAAGCCAAGCTGACTGAATGAAATGCCGCAGCTGACTCTGACTCCGGTTCGGTACCTACTCCATATCTGAAGATTGACCACAGCGCCTTACCGCCCTTGCTTGGAGTTCGATCCACACACGGCATGAACTATTCCCAAAAGGCAGTTTGGACGGTGTGCAGATCTATAGGTGCTTTCGCTAAGGATCTTACATGGAAGCGCCGAGACAGATATATCCAGGTCTCGTTCATCTTTTGTCTATCCTATCCCTATCTATAGTGACGGTAGGCAGACGCTTCATACCACAATAGACGAGGACTGTATAGCTTCCGACGCTCTTTTGGATAGCTACACTTCCTTCTAATCTTGGAAAGGCTTCTTCTCCGTTGCACTGATGCCTTATCTTCCTTTCTTGTAATTGTAATCAAGGAAGTAGGCGCTAGGGCTTCTATTAGGCGAGAGCATCCCTTTCTATTTAGATATCTTCGAGTGCTGGATGAGTAAGGGCCCCGGTTCTTAGAAAGAGATTCGCGATTGCATCCTTCTTTCCATTTCTTGTCATCAAAGTATAGGTTCTACCTTCCGCTTGCCCTTCGATCCAGCTGCCCAAGCGCTCTTAATAGATTGCTATGAAAGATCTGTCTTCTTGTCTCACGAGTCCCGTGTTCTAAGGATGGTCTTCTTAAGGAAAGGAGAGGATTAAAGGTTACTTTAATAGAATGAGGGTTAGCGGTACATTACAGACCGTCAGGGAGAGGTTAGTCCTTCGTGTGAATGAATGAGAGAATTGACGATGGGAATAGCACTCAGAGGAGGTCACGAGGCTCTCATCTAAGTCTTTCGATTTCTTGTTTTCAACCTTTCTGGGCCTGGTTGTTACGATCTATGATAGAATGAGGGTGCCGCTGAGAGCCGTAAGTAGAGAATGTCCCAAGCAAGCAGTAGCCAAGAGCACTACCTGGAGCAGCCGGAGAAAGACCGATATGCGTGGATAAGAGAAGAGATAGGCGCTCGTAGACTTCTTTCTGTTCTTTTTGGCTTCTTTTCTTGGAATGAGTAGGGAGCCTCCTATTAGATTATAGTGACGGTAATGGCTGATGCCTTAGAGGAAGGTAGTTGTAAGGGATGGAAAGCCTGGGTTAGAGGCTCATTCGATAAGATAAGGGAATTTTGGGACTAGATTGATTGAATCATGATTTTAGCTCATTTGGTTGGCAGAATCAGTCATAACGAAAGAGACTTCCGTCGAGTTCGAGCGGGGTCATCGACCATAGGCCGTCAGGATGAAAGGCAGTATAGTTAGGATATGACGCTCCTTGTCACCTAGAGCTGAGGGATAGGAATGTCGACCATAGGAATGGGATTTGCGGAGAGAGAGGGACTTAGTGAAAGGTATAGGTTAGCTTTAGGGCCTAGGACGGCTCCCCCGTAATTGATAAAGGAAGTGGATCAGCTTGCAACTTTGAATGAGCCTCTAAGCCTGCCTTTGACAAGTAAGCCTTCTCCTCTAAGTCTCTTCGCTTCCAGGGTTGCCCATTGGAAACCATCCCCAAGATCCATAAGCCATAGATGGAGCCAGAAGGAAGAGATGATCCGGCTTCGTTCTTTGTCTTCTCTTCTCTTTGGTAGTGGAGAGAGGTCGGGAGTATGGCTCCCGCTTTGAAGTGAAGGGATGGGAATTTAATTCTTTCTTTCCATAGCTCGTTCTATGGATTGCTATGAAAGGCGCCTGACGTCTTTCAATCGATTGTTGAGGCATTCTTTCTTCTACTAGTTCGGCCGGGATCTTACTACTTGGCTTCGAGAGTCCTCTTTTCTTCTTCTTTCTCTTTAGGATAGATCTCGTCTTTGATCCCTGGGTCTCTTATCTTAGCCCAGAGTCCCTGAACACTTGCCTTTCATAGAAGTAGAAAGATAGAGCCGCACAATATCCTTTCCTCTGTTCTGTCTTCCTCGACTTAGCAGCCAAGTCTTCTCTTACAGGTCTTGTCCCTCTTCTTATGTCATGGTCGAACTTCTCTTCGACCCCTTTCCTTTGGCCTTGCTTTTACCTTTCATGGAAACTGCATTTCATGATACTAGACATAGAAAGAATTGACTGATCGGTCACCAGTTAAAGGCCCGTCCCGTGCTCAGGTACCTGTTTCCATTCAAGGAAGGATCGATCTGGCAGCGTCAAGCAACGACTTCGGCTATCGAGTTTGAATCAAAGTGACGGGCAAGAAGCTCATTTGGTAGAAGAAGTCAGTGCATTTGGGAATTGACTTAGTCGACCGGGATCTGGAGTAGAGCTCCTGCCAGAAGACTTGCCTTTCATAATCCCAAAGGTATGCAATCTCCTAATGGAAGCCCTAAGTCTAGATTAGGCCCTACCTTTCATCAGTAGAAAGAAAGAGAGTAAGATGCTCTCGCCTCTAATAGAAAGAACTCTGCGATCGCCTATTGAGTCTGCTACTGCCCCGAGTGGGCTTGCTTGGTCCGGTCCTCCTCTTGGCTTGCTTAGCTCTTGGTACGGCTGATAGAACCCGGACCGTCGACTTGCATATCAATCAGTTCGAAGATCTCTTCCATCGCTCTTCCTATTTCTTCTAATCAAAGGTAGGGCGGAGGGCTTCTCGTGAAGAAATCTCGCCGACTAGACTTTACTAGAAAGAAATGAGAAGAAGAGATCGATTGCCTAAGGTCTTTCTACTTCTTGATGGTGAAAGGTAGTTTACTAACTCGACCCTTTGGAGATTGGTCCGCCGCTGTAATGCCATGGCCTATCTCTTTTCATTGATTCTAACATGGTCTAGCTCATTTGGTAGAATGAGTCCGAGAGCCCTGAAGTAGCTCCTCTTCCTATTTATTCATGCGTGACCATAGGCCGTCAGGCTCCTTGGTAGAGAGGTGTTACCAGGTAGTTGCCTTCATAATGCCTCTGTCTTTCTTTTCTTTAAAGCTGGATGGCTGCTGCCTGTCCACTTGCATTGATTCATGCCTTACCGCGGGCCCTGGTAAGCTTCTTTTTTCTTGTTTCACTCCAATCTCGATCTGTCAGCTTCAGTTCTTTCTTCTTTCCTTTTCTTCTCATTCGATATATTATGTGCAATTAATGTTTTTGAATCATAAGTTAAAGTAAAAGTGTTAGTTGGTCGTTGTTCTTCCAAAATAGAAAATGGATTCATTTTTTTGACTATTTCTTTAAAAAAGAGTTGTCATATCTCGGTAATGGGGTCTGCTGATTCGGAATCACGCTCTGTAGGATTTGAACCTACGACATCGGGTTTTGGAGACCCACGTTCTACCGAACTGAACTAAGAGCGTTTTCTTATCACATCACAGTAGATACGACTGTAAAGAAAAAAGGATGATTTTCTTACTTACCCAAAATTTGTATGCATATAGTCTCATTAAATAAAAGATTTTTTATGTCCAATTTGAATTGATCTTAATGGATTCCTCGTTACTGCCCAGAGGAGAAGGGTAGGGATGACGGGATTGGAACCCGTGACATTTTGTACCCAAAACAAGGGCCAAGCTGCGCTACATCCCTTTCAATTGGTCTACGGGTGTCATTGTAGAGAATACCTGCCCTGTTTTCCACATGGTTATTTCCTCTATCGAAATAAAATGTCTCTTGCCATTTCTTCTTTTTGGTCTTTTTTGTTTATATACTCATCATCATCCCGCCGCTCCTACCAACCAACGCTTACTTATATGAGATATGAGAAAAAAAAAAGGGTTATTTAATTTAGAAATAATCAGCCCGCTCGGTTCCGCCCATTCCCGCTAGAAATAGTTGCATGCGAGAGAGATCCCAATTCTGTGTATGCGGCAAGCTTACTTAATGGAAAATACCGCCAGCTTCCACCCAGACAAAAAACGTGAGCGCCTAGCGCGAAAGGTTGCTTTACTAGAAAATATAAGGCGCGTTAGCGCTTTAGTCTAAGGGGCGGAGCGTCGAAGAAGCGAAGCGAGCCTAGAGTAGCAGCCTCTTATCTTACGTTTTTCAGGCCCCTTTACTTGATATTCTATTAGTAAAGCGCTAGCGCCCCTATAGAGTAAGGCTCTTCTGCTATCAATGAAACAAAAAAAAAGAAAGACAAAAACCCTTTTGTATAGATCGAGACTTGTAGCTTGATTCTTTACTCATTCCATACTGGGAATAATTGCAGGAAATCGTTCGATAACACTTCTTCCAATTTATCAATGATATCAGACTCCCGTGAAACTCTTTCAATGAAGTGAAGTTAATTCTTACAAAGCAAATAGCATTTCCTATTGATTTGTCCGACACTGGACTGGACCTATTCAGATTCTGAATTATCCGTCGCTACGCTGTTCCCAAGGACTAGCAAAATCGAAATAGCGAAATTCTTGGGTCATCTCAATGGGTTCAGAAACTACACGTTTCTCTGGATCATCATAGCGTACTTCCACATATCCACTCAGAGGAAGGTCTTTTCGTAATGGATGACCCTCGAAACCATAATCTGTTAATATACGGCGTAGATCCGGATGATTGATGAAAGAAACACCAAACATATCCCAAACTTCTCGCTCCCACCGGCCGGCTGATGGAAATAGACTGACTACCGGAAATATTCGTGTTACTTCGTCTGCACTGGTTTGTACACGAATGCGTGAGTTATACCGAGTACTAAGTAAATTATAGACCACTTCAAATCTTCGTTTTCGAGAGGGATAATCAACTCCGCAAATATCGATCAAAACTTGAACCCTTGTATAGGTATGAAATTTAAGAAAGCACAACAATTGAAATAGGTAATCCGAATTGGTATCAGATCTATTACCATGTTCCGATCTTTCCATTTTTTTGACCCATTTCTTGGGGAGAGTCTCCCAACTATATTTGAAAAAAGATTGGTTATCCATAAATAAAGATAAAGAAAGCTTTCTTGTAGTTCCGCTTCTTGCTCTAAAAATGAAGATGTCGGAAATCGCTTGGTCCAACCAAGAAAGACATGGGACTTTTGGGCGTCTTTTTCTTCTCTTACGAGATTTCGAGTTGGATGACGCCCCTAAAGGCCTTCTAAACTGTCTTTTCTACATGTTTACCAGGCATTGTCATTGAAGTAGGCAAGGCCAATCCATCTGTCAGCTTCTAGGTCAAAAGCTAGTAATATGTCTTTCTCGTCCTAAATTAAATAAGTACGAACTTCAATTGCGGCTTACGCTCTCGTTACAGGCAGATGAGAGGAAGGCACTTAAAGAACAGGTGGGCATATGGGTAACTCATATTCAGGTTATCCAGCTGGGAAAGAAATGGAAAAGCCTTTCCAGGCAAATCGAATAAGGTGGCAACCAAGTGCCCGTCTTGCTCCCCTTCTTTTGAATGGAATGGATTTCCTCTAATTTATCTGTTGTAGCTTCACCTAGTAAGGAGACTTGATTCTATTTCGCCTAAACTATTTATCTGCCCCTTTTAACCAAGGGTGCCAAAGGTATAAGACAAATCGAAGAACCTAATGGATCGAACTTTCTTATTTTTATAATGATAAAAGGATGTAGCCCCCAGGTAAGAATCACTAGAAGTAAGCTAATTTCGGAAAGAGACTGTCCATTGCTGGATAGCTATCTCTGGCCCCTTGGTTCCTGTCTATGAGATGGCACGAGGCCGGAAGAAACCATTCCCCGCTTTCAGATAGGTGTCTCGATCCGTCGTTCTCGATCTCGTCCTACAATCGGCATAACAACTTCTCTTTCTTTCCTCTTCGAGCAGCACCTACTTATTCCACTTCAGAGGATACCTACTTTGCGAGTTAGCTCCTTGCTTGGTGAAAAGAAAGGGTTTTCCCTGACTTCATTCCTTCTTGCTTGGTTCGTGCCGGTCTACTTCTGCTAAAGGTACCTGCTATCGTTCAAAAACTCATCTTTTCTGTACACATCCATGGGCATAGAAAGGGAATTAAGCTTGTGTTGAAGGGGCTATCATTGAGAGGTCTTACCCTTCAAGGGGAGACTTGCTTGCCGGGGAGAAAGCTTCCCTAACGAGTCAAAAGTGGCGAAGCCATGTCTTCTCCTTCGGTTAAGCCTCGCTTAGCCAGGAATGGTAGCGAAGGAAAACAAGCCCTATACTGGAAGTGGTCAATCAGAGCTGGAAGGGCACCTCGTTCGGTGAGAAACCTAAGATTATATAAGTCTGAAGAAAGGTTTAGCACTTATTATTGTAACAATCAGTATAAGGCTTATAAGAAGCCTTAAAAGTTAGACTATTATCATGCATTAGAGGTCGATTGTGCGACAATAGGCTTCTTTCACCGAAGGGAGCGATGGGATCCAGTTGCTTATGCCTTTAGTTAACAAGTTAACAGTGGACCATTCAATACTAGTGGCGCGAGGGGAGAGTGACAAGAGACCTGTTCCTGTTGTTCTTCCGATTGTCGGTTCCGAATACGAAAGGTAAAAAGCAAGGAAAGGTAATGTCAATTGAAGCCAGGCCTTTTCGGAGGAGGAACATGCGGAACAGGAAGATTTTTTTGGTTGGACGAATGACAGCCTGGAACTCACTTACTTCCTTTGCAAGCACTATTCGCTTTTAATATATAAAAATCCCCCATCTTCAAGCAGAATGAGAATGACTTTCATCATTAGCTTAGGGAGGAAAGTTTTTGATTCAAAATCTTAATAGAAAAAAGAAGCCCTGTGCTTTATTAGCACAGTTCTAGAAAGAACTCAGCAAGAAAGAGAACACAGCACGGCTAAGAAAGCAATACCGAAAAGCAAACAAAGCTAGGGTTGCGCTTGCAGCGCGCCTTTCCAGCGAGCACACCTTCCCCGCCCTTGGAATCAACCGTCTTTGAGGATAAATCCTTTCCTGAAGTTCAACAAGCTATTCGATTAGGGTAAGATAAGAAAGCTGTAGGCTTTGGCATCTAAAGAGAGATCTGCACATGGTGCTTTCCTTCTTTCGTTCTTTGTTTATGTACCTACAAAGGCTAGATACATTTGCTAGTAAGGCAAGGCAAGCGAATCCAGCCTAATGGAGCACAGATACAATTGACATTGCCTCTTCTTGCGAAGATTGGGTTAAGTTCAGCCATTCCTAGGCTTTCCCGTATCCTTTTGAGTCGGTTAAGGACAGAAAGAAAGTTCAGAGTTTAGATGGAATGCTTACTATCAGTGCATTAGATGTCCTAGTTGTCCAGTACCAATCCGCTTTCAAGGTTCAGTGTGCCTTCGTTCAGTCTCCAGTCTCTTGCAAGTGCTATCGAATCCTCCCTAGTACAGGGTGTGGCATAGGGTATTGTGCAGGATACTGTACCCGCGACCGACTCAGTGGTACGATGTCCCTTCCCTACCTTTCTTTGCTTTGTTTATTCTAGCTTCGGGGAGACAGTTGGACATAGCAGGGTTTGTGATGGACACGATTATTATCCGCGTCCGGGCTACCAAGAGGTTACGCTCTTACCCTTTCGGTTCGCTCATGACTCGGCTGGCTGCTAGACTGGTAGTTGTGGTTGACTGGGACAGTCTAGAGGTCATAGATCCAGAGGACGTGGGTGAGGAGATGTTTGCATGCTCCGACTATAGGCCGCTACGGTTTCACCGTGGGCTACGCTACTTTGGTGACAGAGGTGGTCCTGAGCAGATTACTAGCGTAGCTGCGAGGCTGAGTAGAGAGAGAGCTTCGAACGAATGGAAGGCGGGGCTCGTCACCTCCACCTGCAACCACAACCGCATTCCCTACTTCCAACTCGAATACATCGAAAACAACAATCAGACAACAATCGACCTACAAGAGCCCCTTACACACACGGGAAAGACTAGGAGAGAGTTGGAATGGAAAGCTTACAAGGCTTACACCAAGAAATTCTATGGCAATGGTTCTAGACCCGGAGACTCAGTCCCCAAAAAGCCTGAAATCGAAAAAAGAAAGACTTTAGGACTCCTGGTCCTCCACCCCACGAGGAAAGACAAAGCTTTCTCTTTTCATTCGAGTAAGCTTCACCTCTTCCGAAAGTCTCCTCCCTCATATCCTTCGATCCGGGCCAAGTCTTACTCTCATATTAGTAGTAGCTGTAGCGACATCTCCCTTCCTTTGTAGGGGAACGGGAAATGCCCGGGGAAGAACCCTGACACTCAGTCCTCTCCGTCTACCTCTTTACCAGCTAAGCCACGTCACCCCTCGTCTATTAACTTCTTTAATGTGGGAAAGGGGGGATAAGCTTGACCGAGGAAACTTGCTTGACTTCGAGTGAAAGGCAATCAATCTCTAGCTTTCGACTAAGCTAAGAAGCAGATAGGATAGGATCAATCTAACTAAAAAGTACCTTCCCTAGGGCAAGACATCCCAAGGAAAGAAAATTTAAATAAAGGAAAGAACTAAAGCTGGAGTGGAGACTGAGGGCAGGCAAGCTTGAAGAGGGCGTCAGGCCGGAGAAAGGTGCCACGGGAACGGAATCAGGAGCAGGGCGGGAAGCTTAAGAAAGAGATCCGGGATTCCCACGAAGCTAACTAAAGAGAAGGGGCATACCCAGATCGAGTAAAGAAAAAGGGAGCGGGGACAAGATGATCGACTTCTAGTTGCAGCGGATCCTGTGGTCCTCCTCCTCTCATATCAGAATCAGAAGAGAGAGAAGATGCTTGCCCGATTAAAGCGGCAGGGATAGGAGCTTTGGTACGAGACTCAAATGGTTCCAGGGTGCCGGAGATGAAAGCTTCTTCTTTAGATCACGAGGCGGGAGGTTACCGGCTTTCTTCGAAGTTAGGTTAGGGTTTGGCGAAAGAAAGATAAAAAAAAAGTATGTCGACGCTAAGCATAGCTACCAATGCAAACCAGTCTGTCTTATAATAAGATAGTAGCTCGCTTCCGACTTGCATGTGTTAAGCATAAGGCTTTCTCTTCATTGAAAGATAGATCTTCCAGAACCGGTCATACTTATACCTCAACCGAGGTTTGAATACTTGCTTCCTAGTAGCTCTCTTTCCTAGCTTCAGGGAGAAGCCCGAGAATATCATCGCTCGATTCGAAGTACCCGACGATTTTAGTCACCGATAACGGACCAAAATGGATTGTTTAGCAAGTTAAGGATTTTTTACTCAAAAAGTTTACGAGCGTATCCTAATTCGCTCGTATCACTCCCGAGGGACCGGAAAAAAGGTTTTTCGGGCTGAACAAGGGGGGGCTTCACACACTCAAATGAGTAGAGATAAGGGGAAGGCTTCTCTCGAAATCTTCAAGCAACTCGATTAGGGTAGGCAGTGTGCATTCTTCTCTCGGCTCTAGAACAGGAAGAAGGGAAGTTAGCCTTTCTTCTTTCTTTGCCAAAGCAGGGCCCACCGCTATCATGCATGATGCAATCTCTTGGTCTTCATCTGAGGAATGGTTTTGTTGTTCTCTTTGATTTCAGGTGGTCCGCGACGGGTGACCGGAACCGTCGAATTCTTGCTTTGGGGTAACCACTTCCCAATCGTCATCCTCATGGAGATCGGGGTCTCCCCACATTATATCTCCATCTGGGCTATTGACAGCTACCAACCCCCGCTCTATCTCTTCTGAGTCATCAGGGATGCCCCGAACTTCGGTGTCCAGAGGATCCATCTCTTCGACGGGTATAGAGGCTGGTTGCAGTGCTACAAACCTTATATACACCATTTTTGTAGTCGCTTGTCTTATGAGTGAATCTCGATATATATCTATCTATGGCCTATTTGATTGAAGCTGAAGGCCTGTTCAAAAGATCAGATAGGCGGGTGGAAGCAAGAAAACGGCTGGCTAGCTCGTGCAATCTCAAAACACGTCCTTCGCTTTAGTAAAGTAAGCTATCTTTGGTTTCTAAGGTTCTCGGGGCACTACGGTAGGACGTAGATCGATCATGACGAGAATGGACTTCTCCGTAATGTAATAGAAGAGTCACAGCCCCTTCTCGACTAGACGAAGGAGATATGAATTCCATTCAGGCTTGGCTTGACCCTCCTGGAGGCGCAAAGTTCATCATTCAGTGTGGTGGGGAGCCTCGCCTGGCAGATTGGGATGACTTGGATGCTGGGCAGATCCGGATAGAGTCTCGCTCATAGATAGAGGAAGAGTACGCGCGCTACGGGCATCGGATCAGATAGCCCTTCGGGCAACCAACCGCACATCCAATTCCGATCATGGAGGGATGGCTGAGTGGCTTAAGGCATTGGTTTGCTAAATCGACATACAATCTTCTTGTATCATGGGTTCGAATCCCATTTCCTCCGGCAGAACGGGCGGGCGTGAGAGAAAGAACCTCTTGGCGGAGTTCCCAAAATAGCACTACTTAGTGACTAGGAGCGGAGAGCCTGTTTCGCGTTTTTTTTTTTTTGTTTGACCGGTCTATCTTCTTTCTATAAGCAAGCTCCCTCCGGCCGTCCAGTCCCTGGACGGCTCTCGGTTCTTGAGCATGGTGGGAGATTAGGCGGCAGTTGAAAGAGTTGCTCGAAAGCTTGACGAACAAGCGAAAAAAGCCCTATATCTATTTTTTTTTTTACTTTTCCCTTACTAGTCAAGTGGTAAGGTAGGGCGCTCTTCGATGAATAAAACACAGACTTTAGGAAAGTGGTTCAGGTAGCTCAGCAGGTTAGAGCAAAGGACTGAAAATCCTTGTGTCAGTGGTTCGAATCCACTTCTAAGCGGGCGAAGGGTCATGAGGACACGTAGCCGGGAGCGAGCCGAATTTGGAAATTCAAGTGAAAGAAAAAGCCAAAAAATCTCGCTCCTGCACTCTACGGCTTTTTGGCGTCGCCATATCTTGCTGGAGGCAGATTTTCTAAAAAAAGCGGTTGATTACTCGGATTGGTTCTCGCCTCCCTGTGTCCAAAAGGAAAGGATGGGCGAGTTCGGTTCAAGTCTTCATCGATCGGGTGGATCTATATGCTCCGGGGGGGTGAGACGAGGTGTAGCGCAGTCTGGTCAGCGCATCTGTTTTGGGTACAGAGGGCCATAGGTTCGAATCCTGTCACCTTGACCAAGGAAGGGCTCTTTTTTTTTATATAGATCTGACACCCTTTCCCGGGAAAAGAAGTTAGGGATCACCATTTTGGGCAACAGAAAAGCTGTTGTTTTGCTTCTCCATTTCCAAGCAACCCTGTGATGTGACTATCTGTAACCATATAAATGATGAGTATGAATAACGAACTGCCGTAGCCCCTTTCTCATCTCTAATGGCCATGGATACATAGTGGCTGGTCGAGGGGTTATCGCTGGCACTACTTCCACTTGATCGCTTCGTACTTCACATTCGATCAGCAACTTTAGGCTAGTTTATTTCCCTTCGTCCTGACCTGGCATACAAATAAAAGCCCATGACCCTCTTTTCGTCTTCAAGGAATGTCTGTAGCGTTCTCATCTCTGTACTGAATGATTGAGCTACCCATGCTATGACGGAACTACTCCACTGTCAACTGATCGAACTAGACTGATCTAGCGACACTAGCATCTATCCATCAAGGAACTGAGCTATGCCACGGATGTCGCTCTGACTGAACTACCGAGACTGACTGACAAACGAACCCAGCTCTCAAAGACCTAGCTATACTACTTAATTACTGACCCATGCTACCTATTCTAGTGCGCTAGGTAGGAAAGGGAGACAAGAACTACATTGCTATACCTGAATCAGTTTGACTCAATGCTTGCACTTAGACCTTTCCCCCAAGCTTCCTTCTATGCTGCCAGAAGCGGAGAGGAGGGTTTTCACTTCTTAGAACACTTAAACCGAAAGAAGAAATGCCCTAGCTCAGCTTCCTAGCATGACACATCAGCTACGCCATCAGAGACTGAATTAGAGCCTGGAATGATCCTCCACTTGCTAGTCAGGAAATATCACCGCTCCGTCTTTCGTTGCTCTCTTAAGCTGCTTTACGAGTGCAACCAAGTTCAAGAAACTGCTAATTAAGATACTATGCTGGTATCTATCTAAAAGTAAATATCTGTGAGAAGCTTATTTATCATCAAAATCCGAAGCAACGAGAGATGCCCAAAATCCTATTTCCTCTTTCCTCCATAACCTTACCAATACTCCCTCGCCTGGAATTCTCCCAGTAAGCTGATCAGACACAGCCCTGGACTTCCCTTCACTACCAACCCCTCCCCTTAAGATTCCTCACCGCCTGGGTATGAAGATCCCTCACTGCCTGGTTATGTTTGCAAGTTGCAGAAAGCATTGTATGGTCTTAAACAGGCATCACGCGCTTGGTATGATAAGTTTTATAGCTGTTTAATCAGTAAAGGCTTTCTTATGAGCCGTAGTGATTCCTCGTTATTTATTCAAACTAACAGTTTGCGAACTACAATTCTTGCGGTTTATGTGGATGATATTATTATAACTGGCAGTGATACCTCTTATATCTCCACTCTAATCACTGAATTAAGTGCTCAGTTTGCTATAAAGAACCTCGGGAACTTGAACTATTTTCTTGGCATTGAGGTACTCAAGACAAGAATGATCGTGGACTTTTTTTAACACAGCAAAAATATGCGTTGGATCTCCTCCAGAGAGCTGCTATGCTGAATTGTAAGCCCTGCTCTTCTCCAATTAACTTTAAAATCAGTCCTCTGCTGCAGTCTCTTCTACTCCATTTCATAATCCATCTCTGTACAGAAGCATCGTTGGAGCCCTGCAGTATATTACAAGACCTGATTTGGCCTTTGCTGTTAACTCTGTTTGTCAACACATGCAATCTCCTACAGATGACCACTTTACTGCAGTAAAACGTATCTTGCCTTATCTCAAAGGGACTGTTACAACTTGGTATTCAGTTCACTAGAGGACCTTTCACTCTTACTGCCTATTCAGACGCTGATTGGGCAGGTGATACTTGTGATCGTCGGTCGGTTAGTGGCTATTGTCTTTTTATGGGTAATAATCCCATTGCCTGGTGTGCTAAGAAGCAGGCCACAGTTGCCAGATCTTCAACCGAATCTGAGTATAGATGCTTAGCTCATACTGCCGCTGAATTATCGTGGCTTCGCATGCTCTTCAAAGACTTACAGATTCCTTTGTTTCATGTGCCAACCATTTGGTGTGATAATATATTTCAGCCATCTCCCTCGCCTCTAATCCTGTGTTCCATGCTCGCACGAAACAAATAGAGGTGGACTACCACTTTATTCGGGAGAAAGTTATCCATAAAAATCTTAAAGTGCGGCATACGAAACTTATAGCACAAAGTCGGTACCATTGACTGAACACAAACACAAGATCAATCAAGTCTCACATGTGAACGAAATCGAGAGGGAAGAGCATGGATGCTAGCAGCACCGGAAGTTCTCGTTCAGTATGAAGTTGAATGCAAGCCTATGTCCATCTCGTGTAGTTGAAGAGGCCCGCGACAAACCTCAATTTCTTCTTGCTGCTAGTGCTTCTTGTTAAAGCAGCTTTCAGTTTTCTCTTAATGTTACAAGCTGTTGTTGATCTAAAAAGAGTAAGTATAGTTACGGTTCTTTCCCCGAGCTAGAAGCAGTTAAAAAGATTCTCAAGTTACAGTTTTTAATTCACTCCAGATGGGGTAAATGTTCAGTGGCTATCTTCTCGACTGTCTGCTTTACGGAACGAAATCAAGTGTGATTGAAGTAGCGAGGTTGAGACAGGTCGGCCTTCTTGTCCTGCCTTGAGAGAGGACTTGATTAGATCAACTGCCCATGATAGTGCAATCGAGAGAGTGAAGGGAGAGAGACCTCTGGGGCCAGTCAAGTAGGAGGTTTAGCAGTAAATTACATCTCGAAGAAGACCTCCTAAGGACGCCAGCCAGTAGAAAACAACAATTTAGTTGTAAGGTCTTGTCCACCCTTTCTTGCAAATCGATGCCCCATGAACAACGTTTATGAGAAGTTGATCAAGGACCCATTTTTCCAGCCAAACCTTAATGCTTGATCCCTATAGAGGCTTACTAGTAAAGGGACCGGTTGGAACGACTGACAGAAGAAAGAAAAGCGCGAAGGGAGATGATCTTCACAACCGCAAGGAACGGCTGCTGGGAGTCGGCCTCCATTGCTGCCGGGTTCACACCGCTGCTGCAACTTGTCTGCCGAAGAGGAGGCTGCACACCGTCATCAGCATGACTGTGAAATGATGAGGATGGCCGCTGCTCCTCTTCTCTTGGCTTTCATGAGGTTTCATCCGTGGAGAACACAACTTTTCGTCTGCGCGTTGCTCCTACCTTTCTTTGCTGAGGTTTTCCAAGCGGCTCGTTAAGGCTAATGCTCATGGTGGATTTTCCCATCAGATGCAACCGTAGCAGGGCTTATGGCAGGGACTCTTGCTGTTGTGTGATTGCAGCACCCGAGAAGCACCCACCACGGTCTGACATTTCACCACAAGGACCAATCTTTTGTCACTCATGCGGTCCATTTTCGATCATGATGGAGATGGGAGAGTCATGCTTTGAGTTGAATCTCTACTACTCTGCCATCCACTTCCGAAACATCACCAAGCCTGATACCGAACAAGGCATCCATCACCGTCTTCCTGCAGCAAAGGTTCTTTGCTTGACAGCTTTGAAACGTCGTCCCCGACCCCCTTCCCTCGCGAGGTTTGGCTATGCTCTATAATTGCCTTCTCGGAGAAAGAATGTAGCCGGCTTTGAAGCCGTGACCGCACCCATGGCATGATGTTTTAAGATCGGTCCTAACATGGTTTGCTAAGCATGGTGTTAGCATGGCGTTCCAAGACCAAACCTGATGTGTTCTCTTCATTTTGTTAACAAAAAAAGAAGAAGGAAAAGAAAATGTTGAGAAAATGGGCCTTTGGGCGTGGCCCTCACGAAACGGGCCCGGTGCCAGTGTGCACGACCCGTGTAACATGGGCTTTAGACCTCTACTCCCCTTAACTAAATCTCCAGGCCTGCCAAAGACTGCTCACTTACGAAATGGGCCTAAGCCCATATAGACTCGGCCCGTCCAAATGATGTTCAGCGGTCTAAACCTACCTGGATCTATTGAATCACCACCCGGCAATCATAGAGAACCTATCAGAAAGGGTATGTTTCATTCGATATAAAATCCATTTAATAGGTCCGATCCAAGCGACCTTATTGCTTGCTCCGACCCAGGTAGTGCATCCATAGCTCAATCAATCTCATTTGGTGGTAACTTGGGGTCCATCTCCTTTCTTTCTTCCTTTAGGGGTGAAAACCTTCCGGACTGGCTTATCATAAAGGCCAGTGAAAGGGGTTAGGACATAGGTTCCAAATTCTATGGCAAGGACGTCTCGATGCGAGTATCATATGTATATCGAATGGATAGAGAGAGTATCTATCACACTAACCAACCAACTAAGATGGATTCAACTGGTTGTTTGGGTGCCGTAGATATGCGAGATCGTATGTGGGATTATTCCCCTTGTTGATGCATTGGCACTGTAGGAGTAGTAAAGTAAACCCATTGGGATTGGCATACCACCTCTCCATAGAGAAACTTCTGGAAATAACATTATTATTCACTAATACAATCCCTTTAATGTCCCCGAGAAGGAGAAGCTAGTCATACAACCCCGGTTTCTAAAAAGAAAAACATTTCATGAAGTGAAATCCGATGGATTGGACCTTTGTATAGATCCCAACATAAGGAAGGGTCACGTATTTGAACTCAAACCTCCTGTGAAAGGGTCATGGGTAGTGCCGTTGTGAAGACCTGTTGAGCTAGCAGTCTCTGCTGCTATGGCATGGCTCCAATGATTCAGCATCTTGAGATGGATTTCTCATCTCCGTCCTCTATGTGCCCCGATTAGGAGAGAGAGGGGATTCAGCGAACCCATCCAAATGAGGTTTTGACCATGGAAAAATGTGCAATGAGGAGGTTTTTTAAATCTGTCCCAAACTAACATGGAGGGATTTTCTATTCCAAAGAGAGACGAGTATCGGCTGTATGGCAAGGACCCTCAACCGATGTGGATGAGACACTGGCTGGATGACGGCCGGCTAGCTGCAATGATCTCCTGGGAACTTACTTATGTGTCCTCCCTGTGAATTAGGCTCCTTTGATTAGGGGCCCCTGTAGCACACTATGTGTAGCTCTACGTGTAAGCCTCATCCTCGTTACCTATATGGTTGGTGTCTTCAATTAGAACAGCTCTACATTGTACTAACTGCTGAATACTCCTTTCTCCTCTAGGTCTTGTGGATTAGTCCTCTCTCCCGATATGTGTGAAATCAATCAGTCACTAACCAGTACTTCCTGGACCACTCCTTTGTATCGTATGTGGGGAATCAATCGATTACTAACCGGTGCCACTCCACCTCCACTCCCCATCGACTGGCATTCTCTGGCGTGACCGAACTCACTCTGTGTCTGTCCACCTACCTTATCCTAATCACTGGATCGTAAGTAATGCCTTGTTTATGTAATATTATTTCTTTCTTGTTACAATGGACTAGGTCAACGTCTCCATGGCGATATCGTATATCAATGAGAAGTAGTACTTTCTATCTAGTAGTTCTACTCGTAAGCTACTACGGAAGCGGACTGGGACTGTGCGTACTGGGGAAGGGGGTTGCCTTCCTTGCTCTCCCTTCGTTTATTACGGAACTCAACTAAGTAGGATTAACTCAACTCTTTTCTTACGAGTAGTTCGTCAAAAGTCCTACATCCTCGATTGCAGGCGAAGAGGCAGACCGTGCAGCTACGGCCATTTAACAATATGAAATACCTGCCTTAATAGTAACAAACTCCTTGAGTGCACTCACACGCCTAAGAAGGAATTATTAAAGCCCGGCCCCATCCATATTCAAGACAGGAATGGGCTAAGGTCCGACCTATCCAATCCTAAGAAGGTAGCTAGATCTTCTCTCTTGTTTCCTAGCTGCTATTAGTCCTATCCGAGTTGCTAGTAGGAAGCTCTCCGTCTAGCTATTAGTAAGTATTAAGAAAAACGTCAATAGCAGCGTGAAGTTCCCCCGATCCCTCTGCTGGACCTATCCGCTCTTTCTTGACTATCCGCCCTATCCGAGTTAGCCCTCTCAATCTTAAGGGGGCACCTTAGCGCAACTTGAAGGACAGGACAGGAAAGGGGCAGTTTTGGCTAGACTAAGAACCCGAACCACGCCTATTTAGGTATTTATTAACAAGGCCCTTTGCTCGGTCGGAGATAGCATCTGGGGCCAAGGCCCTGTTCTGGTTACTATAATTAGTGTAGCACCTTTCTTTTTAGGGCTTAAAGGCGAAGCGCTTCGTCCGGGTTTTCTCCCCGGGCGGCTTTGAGTGGGCTTTATCCGTATGAGCGGAGCGTTCAGCGGTGTGGGCAAGATCTGGAGAGATTTGTTCATGAAAACATCCCCTTTTCGGTTCGGGGTATTCCTCTTTAGTGATTGGCACCTTTAGTCATTTTTCTGGCAAAGGCCATGAGGTTTTGGTGTTTGCCGGCCTAACTCACTAAGCTTCCAGTCTCATCTGTCTGAGATCCTAACTCGACGAAAGTATAAGCTGAAGCAGAGGCTTCACCAAGAGGGATTTCCCACACTTGGGAGTTGGGTCGCGGGAATACTTTATCAAAAGGATTTGTCTCTGTATGACCGGTGTCTGACCAGGAAAACTAACGCAGATTGACTTGGATGAACCCGACCGGGTTTGAAACGAGCAATTTATGAATAGGAAGATGCCCACCAAATGGAAGCTTTTCATAGTCTCTCCCGAACCCTCCGGGGTATGGTATAGATAGGGCTCAAGATGTCTTTTTTGACCTGGCCGAGTTCTCTTAAGCAAAAGTTGAGATCTTGACCTAGTTCTCTGACTGCTCTAGATGGGCTTTGAAGCATGCTGCTCTCCTTGAATCAAAAGAGGAATTCACTACAAAGAGATGCAAGCTAGACTCCCTCGGTGCTGTCCTTTTTGATACACCCTCTTGGGCTGTTTCCCCTATCTATTGATAGTTGTATACTCAAATCTTACCTACTAACGTTATTCTAGCTGAACCAGGCTGGCTCTCAGCTATACCCGCCACAGCCGCCCTTGATAGCTTCGATGACCTGCCTTTCCCAGACAAGAATACTTGGGAATTTACTACTATGGATCAACCAATTGGTTGTGACAGAACGGAGAAGGGGAATTTGTCTGAACTTTCTCTTCCTGGGAGCCGTGCCGTGAGACTACCTAACCGGTACCAATTGGGATCTCCTTTTCTAGGGACAAAGAAAGAAACCGTCTCGTGGTCTCACCAACCTCATGCTCAACGCGTTGCTCAGACAAGCTGATAGCGAACGGTTTATGGCAGTTCTGAAGCTCCGAGGAACCGGGCACCAGCTCTCGATTCTTCCTTTAGCCGTGGACCGTAGAAGCGATGTGCTCAAGAGCGGGGGAAGGTTATAAATGTAGTTTCTTCCATGGTATTCAGTAGTTCCCTCATTAATTAGATTTTAATTCCTTTGGTTTCGAGAGCTGATTGAGATGCTCGGAAGAAAGAAGAAAAAACGAGAGACAAAGCAGAAAAAAAAATAAGATAGATGGGAAGTCGAATAGAGCTTAGCGGTTAGAGGGTTACATCCTAATTCCAAGCACTAGAGAAAAAGATGAAGTGATTCTTGGTTCAGTCGAAGACTTTCCACTTTTCATGGAATTAGCAGATACTAGATGACTCGATGGCGATACCCATCCTTTCGATCGTTTCATGCGGAATGAGAAGTTGTTGGAGAGAGACCGGGATAGAGTTGGAGGTTACCCTAAGGAGAAAGGAACGAGACGGATGTGGGCTCTTTGCTCCTTCCCAGATCGGACTAGCTTCGTAGTTCCATGGATTCGAACGAAGTGGTTCCAACGAACCGGACCGGGAGAGAGCAAGAATGATTTGAACAAGGGGTCCGGTGGGGTGGCCCCGAGCTCGGTTTGTAAGGAAGGTTTTTCTTTTTGAGAAAGGGGTTCCTATACAAAATGCAAACGTTTGTTCTAGAAAGAGAATGCCTACTATACATAATCTAAGGGAAAAGACATGAGATCAAGTGAGAACTCAAGAATGTTATTGCTCCTCAAGAAAGAAAAGACGGCAGGGAACTAAGGTGATGGTTATATAAGTTTACTCTTTTCCACCTACCTATCATACAATCTCTACTTTGAGACCTGATGAATGAAGGGCGGGAGCAGAGTCTTCATCTGCCACCTCTATTCAATCACTGAAGCCCAGCAATAGATGTTGATGGATTCAGCCCAATAGAGTGTAGTGTCACATGGCTGCAAATAGACTGGATTAGGTTTCACAAGATCTCCTCGTCCTCGGTCAAGAAGTGGAACCAATTGCTTAACTTCGCGCAAAGGCAGACATGCGGTGGTTAATCAACAGGAACACGGACTTCATGAAATTCTATACGATATGAATTGGACCTCAGCCCGAAGAGCGCTTCCCTGGCAGAGAGAGAAAAAGGACGGAACTCCAGCGCACTGATTGAGCTAGCTAGAAGCAGGAACTCCTAACCTCCCTGCACTCGGCTTGCCCTACCGTGTCGTTAGATGGTCTGAATGCCTATCAAAAGAACAAAGAAAACCAGAGAAAGAAGAACGAGGAAGCTCCTGATTCAACTATAAAGTCTCGGGGAAGCCCTTCGCTTCGCTCGTCCCACTAGAGGGGAGATGTACTCTAAAGCTGGTAATTAGACTCATCCAAAGGAAGCTTACTAGAATGGCTTGCTCGCTCTGCGTGTGACCGATTACTCGCTGTCTAAACTTTTTCCATTCCATAAGAAATAACTAGAACTACTAGCCAGCCTAATCTCTATTATTTGCTTATCATTCATTGCCGAAAGAAAGAAGAAAGATAAGAGCTTGAAAACTAGCCTTTTTTTTTTAATAAGATATGCTTGCCTACCTCATCTGTTAAGAGCTTTACCGAAGGAGCAAGAAAAGGGATGCGCTAACTCGCAACGGCTTTCGCTAACGGCGCTCCATCCTTCCTGATGAAGCTTTTGAGAAATCTATGGTCTTAGCCGGAAAAAGAAAAAGAGAGAGAACGAATGGTCTCGAAGACCGAGTACCCAACCGGGCAAGAAAGGAACTCGCCCTTCACCACCAAGAGATAAGAGCTGATTGCTGGAGGAAATGAAACTGCTGATAGACCTTCAATCCCTACTAGCCTCAGGACTTCAACCCTTATCACTCCAACTCGACTCGCTCCAAGAGAGAAGGAAAGAAAGTCCATTAAGAGAACAATCCATATTCTAGACTTTGACTAGAGTGCTTTCTGGCTTACTTGATACTGCATAAAAAATGTAACTAGATGGCTTACCCCCACCCCAATAGAAGAAATCTATGCCATAGAAAGAAAAGATATCTCTATAGCCCTAAAGGAAATAAAATTCTCTATTACTCCTATTGATATTGCTCGTCCAGAAGAGAAGGGAGAAGGCGTTTGGAGATGGCACCGGGCTCCTGCCTAGCTTCCTGAAAAGAACGTTGACCTATTAGCAATGCCGGTAATAGGGAAATAAGCATGGGCGGAGAGAAGTTCAATTGAAGAAAAAGAATACCTGGCAAAGAAAGGCCCAACCCCGGAAAAGTCAAGTAGAGTAGAGGCCAGTTCAAGCCCTAGCCCGGGGAAGAGAGCTGCTGAAAGTAATCCTCCTTCTGCGGGTTCATCTTCTGAGGCATTTATTTCACTAGCCTTTTTCTTGCCATCTGACTTGGGACTGGAGGAAGGAACGACTTTCTTCCCCTATTCTTATTCTTTTGCTGGAACATTCCGGGATAGCCAAATACCGACCGATAGGTGCCTCTATCAGCTATAAGAATTTAAAACTCGTCCCGAGGAATAGTAGATTTTTCTCCATTGGGTTTTGCTGCTCACTCCAAAAAAGAGATCAATTCCACGGATACGGGCTGCTAGCCAAACAGGGGGGGATGAAAGAAATCGACTTAATTCACCATCAAGGTTACTTCTGTTCCGATTCGTCTATCGGCTTACAACTTTGTCCCAATGCTTTCAACTCTGACTCGTAGATCAGAGAAGGAGTCCTCCTTGGAAATCAATCCCAAGAGCCGGTCTCTCTGTACTATGAGTATAGTAGATAATCTTCCTAGCTCATCAGTTAGAGAGAGGGATATCAGTCTTATATCCAGGGTCAGGCAAAGGGAAGAGAGCGAATCAAGTACGAGCTTTCTACTTCGACTTTTCGGTTTCACCTATGTCTCGCTACTGGATTCCGAAGCCGCCGGTAAGGGATGAAGATTCAAAATAGGCGGTACAGCTTACAGTGTTTAGTATTCGTCTGCATCAATTCTTGGGCTTGCAAGAATGAAGTAGTAATAAGTCCTCGAATCGGGAAATGAGCTAAAGGAAAGATTTTTATAACCGGAAGTCTCTTTCATGAGCTCAGCTTTAGTGCCACGTTCAAGCTCAAAGCGGGTATGAACTCATACTAGTTAGCGTGGATTGGGTCCTCTTAGCTTCGGCCAGTAAATAAAAGAGCTGGGAGTTCGCAAACAGTCATACCAGAGTCAGCCGGAAAACAAACATAGAAGGATGTGCCCCGGCGGGACGAAGGCAAGGAGAGAGCCCGGTGCATCGAAAGCAGGAATACAGTCATCAGGTAGGTAGGTAAGCAAGCCGCTAACCAAAAGCTCGAAAAAATGAAGTTCTTTATCCTAAAAAAGGTAGGTCTATACTTACGACATTCGCCAAACGAATGCCCTAGAAAAGAAGGCAAGTAAATGTTCACAACGGATTTACCTAAAGCAGTAAGAGTAAGCCCAAGTCGGGGAAGAAAGAGATGGAAGAACTGATGCCGTAGCAGTATAAACCCCTTTCTCCCTTCTTTGCGGAACTACTTCACCGGCTACTTACTTGAGATGAGAGCCCAATTACCCCTTTCGCCGTCTCCCTAGCCTAGGCTTACCTTTCGCTTCCTTCCCTTGGGACTGCCTAATCAGATCCCTTGCCTTCCCTAAACAGATCTGAAGAGAGGCATTAAACAGAAGAGGTAGAAGGCCCAGCTTTGTCAGCATCTTCTTACCAAGCTTACCGATCGAGCCGCTAACCAAGACTTTGAACTATTTCGATCTCCGAATTTTGTCTGGTAATAGAATGGGGCGGCTTCCTGTTGAGAGTTTTTATCTTTCGATAGCTTAGATGGAAATTCCGAACTGCAGCTTACCTTTTTAAAGCATTTATTTTCCTTCTTCCGGCTGGCACTCTGTTTCTACTTTTCCTTGGCGGCCGCCCTTCGAGGTTAACTCTTTACGGAAACTGTCTTCGCTTCTTGGCCCTCCGAGGCCTACTCTTTCTGTTCCCTTTCCCTCACAGTTTGCATTATATTCCACTTCAAAGGCTTTCAGTTCCAAGCCTGCCGGGTAATTAGGGTAAGAGGAGTGAAGTGAGAAGGATGGGCTAGCTCTGCAGTTGTTGTACCTTCCCCCTCTCCTTTAAAGGCCATCGGTACAGACCTGGCTCTGTGTCTCTTCTCTTCAAAGAGTTCTTTTTCGTGATCCTGCTGAAAGATGGGTCTAGAACCAGCACCAGTGATTAGATATTAGATAGCGCGCTTCCTTACAAGCCCTTACCGGCCTCAGGATATCGAGATTCTCTTAAGCTAAAAGGGCATCCCAATGGATCTTTAATCAAGAGGCCCTTCTGGATCTACTGGTTGGCAAGATGCATTGTTATTCATTCGATCTTAAGTTTAAGTCTGCGACCGCCAGTACTTACTCAATATCGTTTGATTCAGACCGGGTACGGTGCAGCCATATTTGGCTTGCTTGCCACAACCCTTTCCTTCCAACCGATAAATCAAGTCGGGATTTACACCAAAGTCTCAAATCGGGCGTATGAGCAGGAATCAGAATATTTTAAGAGTACTCCCCCAGAAATGGACACTGACCTTCTCTTAAATGAGGTCGTAGTTTCCGTTCATGGTTCCTTAAATGGTGATTGATTCACATTCCCGAAGCTACTTTCCCAATCATTGAGGAGATAAGAGAAAGGGAGATTGACCCAAAAAAAAAATCTGGAATGAGTCGTAGGCTGTAGAAGCTTACCTGCTGTTTAGCGGTATGTCATAGACAGCGAGACGTCACGGCCCTTCATCAATTTGGGGTAAGAGACCCTTCGTTGAGCTCGAAAACATGATAGAATCCGATGTTTAAGCACGGAACGATTCCTCTTCTGGTGAGTCAGATTTAAGTCTTATTTGTCTAGCCTGTGGCCCAAGACCCCCTGGAACTCCGTCTCTGAGCATAGGTCGTATATCCCTCTCCTACGATGCCAAGTTTTGTCGCCTCATTGTACTATAGTATAGGCCCTTCTCACCGAAGTCTTTCCCACGATTTTCATTATCTTAGAGTCGCCTTGGAGGACTCCTTTTGCTTTCTCCTACCCGGAGTAAGGGCGCCATCAGTTAGCTTCGGATCGCACTTGACTTTGCTATCAGCCACGGTAGGCTTTTTAGAAACCACTGAGTCGTGTCGGGCTTTTAACCCAGTCGTTGTTCTGCTTTGGCGATCAGGTAACACCGAATGGGGACGGTAAACTGCGAACTTTGCCAGTATTCGTTGCTCGGTTGACTGGAACCCCGCACAACAACAAAACGGAACTATAGACCTCTCTTCTCTAGACCGGACTGCCTCAATCACGTCCGGATTCAGTCAATAGCAAGGGAGGCGGAGATAACTTCATCCTTGCGCTAGGCGAGGATTTATTTATCACCAAAGCATTTCTCGCTTTCTAAAAGCCCATAGTCGAAAAGCGAGGAAGCGATCCGAAAAAGGCATTTTATTATAAGCTAAGCTGGAAACGGCTGACCCCTTGCTCTATTCCTTACCCAGGCAGGAATAACGAACTCTTGCCAAGACGAAAGCTTGGGCGGGAACAAGAACAACCATTTCCTTTCAAGAAGGATGAGCTCATCCGGAAAGTCATTCTTTGGCCAGTAGCTTCATCTAAGTTTAGCTTAGGTCCATCAATCAATACATGAAAAGAAAGAGAGGAAGCTAGATTCGATTCGTTAAGCTGGAAAGACGAACCACCAGCTATAGCAGGTCTTCTCCTTAGGCGGGAAAGAAAGGCCAATAGAAGCAGTTAGCCTTAATCCCATACTTCGTTATTCTCCTGATCTACTAAAAACAGATGTTTGACGGATTTCTTCTACGTCGTCTCCAGTGATGATGAGGTCATCCACAAACACTATCGCCAACTTACCATCTCGAGCTTTGACAAACAAGCTGGAATATGCTGGAGCCACTAAAGACTTTGTACTACAAACTCTGCTATCTTGCCATACCACTTGGTGCTTCTTGCGAAAAGGAAAATTCTTTTGAAAGAAAGGGAACGAGTGGAAGACTTGTAGCGAGAGGAACGTAGTCACTCTACTGATAAGGAGAGGATGGGAAGATGCTCGAGCGAAGCGAGAGGGCTGAAAGTGCTCTACCGACAGGTAGAGGGAGAGGGGCACTTATTCGACATTTTTAGGGGGTTTACTTTACAGGCTTATCTTGAAAGAGGTAAGGGGAGACTTTTGCCGATTGAGAGACAGAAGTTTTTTAGTAGAGATAGATAAGGCCGTCCGAGAATGCCATCTTAATACGAGTAGCAAATTGCCATCCTACACCGGTTAATGATATTCAAAGATGCCTTAGAGTTCTTAATAGTTGAAGTTTATTGACTAATACTAGACTACGAAAGTGAGTGGATAAGGCAATAAGAAAAGAAAAGCACAAAAACTGCATAGAGCATACCATACAGAAAAGAGAATTGGTTGGATGAGATAGCTAACTAGGGCACTCATAAGTAATCAAGGTTCTGCCGCCTACGGGTGACGTGGTTCTTCGGCGACGCCAAAACAAAGACCAACGGTAGAGAGGAAGGAAAGGAACTTTACAGGCAGATAAGAGAGGCCCCTAAAGAAATAAAGATTCATAAGAAAGGAGAAAAGAAGGAGAAAGTAAGAAAGTGAAGCTTTTCAGCTTCCTCCATTCCCGATAACTGGTCCCTGCCTTCGAGATGAGACCGGGCAGGCACATTTGTCTCAAATAAAACTCCAAGATAGATGGACCAGCTTATATCTCCTCGCCGCAACAAGCACCGTTTAGACAGATCAGACTGATTTAGTGAAGTATGCCATCAGTAGCAAAAGCAAAGGAGGAAGCGTAGGAGAGCTTTTAAATCCTTAGTTTCAGAAAAGGTTACCCCTTTTCTTTTTGAGGAGCTCTTATTAAAGTAAAGCATTTCGTCGAGAGATGGGATTTATACCCAGTCCCAGGCAAGCAGTAGGAGTAGCAGGCACTGGTCTTGACGAATAAGAGGGTGGTTTAGCGTTGCCCAGTGAATCAATAGTCGTGATATCCAGGAATGGAATTGATGCTAGAGACTGTGAGGGAGCATAGTAGACCTTCGCGAAAGGAAGATTTGCATTTTAATGTCCCAAGAGGAGCCTTCGACGAGCGCTTTTGAGAACAGAGGGTACAGACAGATGCAAAATGTCTTAGAGAAGGAGCTGTTTTCGCCTTATCCGCATAGGTTGTTGCTAGGCTCTTTGATAGAATAATGGGGCCGGTCTTATTTCTGTTGATGCAAGGAAGTGACATAGGTCAATCAGTCCCGCCATTCCAGATTCAAGCAAAAAAACCTATCTAGTCTCCGATCTGGAGAAGGAATGCTAGTGCGCGAGCTCTTCTCTTCTTTTGAGAAGAGAGGTTTTTCCGCCAGCAAGCATTAGATTTTAAGCCGATTTTGTCCATTTTAGCAGATTAAGATAGCAGCAGAAGACATTTTGTTCAGTTTAGGCAGCTTTCAGTCCTGGGAAAGGAAGGTAAGGTGAAATACCGTGGCATGCCTTATATAAGACTGTAAGCGCACCTGTCATTAAGTATGTCAGTTCCTTCCCGGACTGCCAAATCTGATCCTACACAAGGACGGATGAGTCTTCTACCGGCTCTTACTCTATACTGGTATAGAGCAATAAGAATGTCAGCCAATTAGCAAAGATCAAGCGAACTCACTCAACCGTACTACACCAAAGACTTAACATACCCAAAAAAGACCAAGCAAGAAGAATTTCGCCTACCTGGCCTTGGCGTCATGTTCACTGCTACTGACATATGATACTAGCCATCCGTTTGTTTTCTCTTATTCAAGCCTAGCACTTTTTTTGTAAAATACGAAACTATATCTCCAGTAAGACACGAGCGGCGATCCCTATCCTCGGGCGCGTGAGAGAACGAACGAGAGCATTAAGCCAATATGAGCCGGTCCCATCCAGCAGTTTCCGTGACGGAAAAAGTGGCATCGTTGACTCCAGAGAAGTAAGCGAAGGACCATCGGTAAGCAGCTCCGGTATCCGCACGCGGTCTAGTTAGTATTAGCAGTCTCCGTCTCAGTAGCATTTCTTATGACAGCGGCAGAAGCCCCTACTCTCTAAAGCTCTATAAGTGAGCATTTCGGGTGTGAAGGAACGGCATCGCCTTATTTAATTTAATAGGGGGGGGGACGATTCTATCCGTTCGAGTCTAGGTCTACCGGGTCCTCTGAATAACTCTAGCGAGAAGAAAAGAGATGGGCCAGCAAAGGACTGAGGTAGGAGACGGGAAGGGTAAAGAGAAGGGGCCGTCTTGGTGCGTAACAGAGCTTTCCTATCGACGATCTTTCTCGGTGCATAAGCGAGGCTTAGCGTTCGAAGTCTCGCATAAGCAAGAAAGCCAGTAGACCGTCGAATAGCCTGTACGAAAGGACTTTTGAAGAGGATTTGACTAGAGTATCCAATCCATATAAAATCTTGTACGCAAGTTGGTACAGCGCTTTCGCAAAAAAGAAATTTCGCTCATCTGGTCTGCCCGGTCACTCTCCTGCCTGTGTATCCCATGCCCGGTGCCGTTGATCTGTCTGATGGGAGAGATCAACCAATTCCTTTATTTCAATGTGTTGTATCCTCTCCAGAGGTGGAGTTCTCTCTATTCAATAGATCATTTCCTGCCCGGAGAGAGCTCTATTTATTTACGTTATTCCGATCTCCCAGTAGCGCAATCATCAAGCTCACCTCACCGCATTCATAGAGGTCCTTCGCTTTAGCTTACCACCTACGTGATCCAAATTCAAAGACTGTAGCTAACCTGTGATTAATGTAGAAAAGGTTTTTCACATTATAATAGCTAAAATAGCTATGCTCATCTACATCAGTAGTTGTGTTGCTTAAAGCTTTAGTTAGACAGTTAGCTCAGAAGCAAAGTAGCAAGGCATATCAATAAACTTTTCCAACTCAATCAGTAATTAGCATAGAGAAGAACCTAATTCAAAAGAAGCTGGGACATTAAACAAGCATTTTTAAGACCTTCTGTAAAGTGACGGTTTAGGCTTGAATAGAGCGACGGAATGGATTGCTGCTCCCGCGCTTACCCCAATGGACCACTTAGAAGAGACCGAATCGGATGACTTGAAAGCGGAAAAAGCAACTTTAGCCGACAGATGGAACACCTTCTAACCTAAAACACTAAGAGGGAATGGAAAGAAAGCTTGCACCGCTAAACTGGAAAGCGAATGGATAAGCATTCCATCCTACAACAATCAAGGCTAGGCAACTCACTAGGCAAAGAAGAAGCAGCTAGTCTTGTTTACATAAGCCCTTCTCAGGGAAGAGAAAGAGATGAAGCTACAGACCTAAAGAGAAGAAAGATCTCCCTCTGATCTGACAAAGAAAAAAGGCTGTTGGGACTTCAATCGGTACGTCTTTCTCACCTCAATCAGTCTTTAAGTTAAGGAAGGGGAGTACTGAGCAGCTCACGACACGAAAAAGAAATAGCATAACGAAGATCCGAAATGGAAGCTGCAGCCTCTTTCGCAACTCGAGGAGATGCCACGCTTGTTAAAGAGTTTGAGTAGCCGACTGACTTTAGTCTGACTAAAAGGACTTCCTTTACTTTAGGAAAAGCAAGGGGAAGAGGGGCCTACCCCAAAGCAAGGACAAGGGCTCCAAAGAACCTTTCGTATTCAAAGTAAAAGAAGAAGGGAGGGGGTTTACATGGATAGGTCGCAGAGAATGAGAAGATACCTCCCCCTCTCTTATCTTAGAAATGGCGTTCTAGGGGGAATTAGACCAGAGCATACCAGATTGAATGTAACGAAGAAAGTGCAAAGTCACTAGTCCCGCTAATATTTTATATTAGAATCGGGTTATCATGGAAGGTATGAATTCTCTTTAGCCTTCGAGCCTGAAGCTAGACAAAAAAAGAAGAGAAGGGCAGGGGACTGTATTTAATGAAAGTGTAATGCTGTCCAAGGAAAATGACTCGTGTGGTACTTCACAATGGAGGTGTCCTAATCAAAAGATTACCTTCTCTATCCGCGAAAAAGAAATGAGATTCCCTTACCCAGTTGTGCGTTAAGCGATTGCCATTCCAGCAGGTACATTATAAAGAAAGAAGATAGATTCCCCTCCCGAAGATCAGTCGGCTATCCAATTCCGGGTTGGCTATCCAGTTTTCGTCCCTTACCCGGTATGTGTTGAAAAATGAAAATCCTTTGGTACACAGCTGTTAGAAAAAACCTCCCTTGGGACAGAAGAACGGGAAATTAGAATCCGGTTCTGTTCTATCGATAAAGGAATTGGATTCTACTACCTTTGATACGTGGGCGATCAAGTCAGATGCCTGCTTCTTTCTGTCGGCTCTGGGTCTTAGGGAATTCTCTTCCACTCCCGTAGGACAGTAGGCTATCTTCTTACCGAGCGGGAAAGGGTTTTAATAAATTAGATTCCTTGTACAGAGAAAAGAACTATATATGCTCTTGCGGTAGTCTTGATCAATCGACTCTCCTACCTAAATCATATCAATTATAGCGCTTATGCACTCGAAACGAAAGAGGTTATTACCGGGAGAGCCCGCGTACTGCACAGTACTTTAGTTGACAGTGACAGCTATCTGAGTCAGATTAGAAATGAGTATCCCCAGCGGTTCAGTTGTGGGTAGTGGGGAGGTCCCTTCAGTTTTGGGCAGGCTGGTGCCGGTCCCCTTATGGTCTAAGTCCTTTTCTTACTTTTAAAAGAAAAAAAAGGGTTGGGGGAAGAGGGATTTTCCAAGTGATTCGATTGATAGGATTTGGTATGATACTTATGAGATCGATGAGATTGATATTCCAAAATTTCTTCTTAGAACGTATTGATTTGACCCCGTAAGCGGGACCACCACCCCATAGCATGTTGCCGCCAGAAGCAGAACCCCGTATTTCTTCTAGCAAATCTCCTAATTGTTCCAGAGCAACTAGAAATAGATTCTTTAACCAGAAAGAATTCAGTTCAGATGTAGGATACCTATCCAGAAGTTTTCGCAACTCAATCATGTATGATGGAATCATCAAAGATTTGACCTTTTCGAACTCTGTCTGTAACTCACTATAGGCTCGGGAAACAAAGAGAAGATGTGTACGAACGAGATATCCTGCAACAAGAAGAAGGAAAAGGATTGAATAAAGGAACTCCCGAACATTTGGCGATCTCAGACGTGTCGATATCAATGGTGGTTCATTATTTCGATGATCTTCGGACAGAAGAAGATTATGTAAACACTTACTCGAAATCTCACTTATCAGATTCCATTGTGTCTTTCTTTACTTCTGGGTAAACCCAACCCGAATGGGAAGAAGAGGGAGGGAAACTGTTCGCAGAAGATCAAGCTACTCAAATCAGAACTGAAATCCTAGACGATAAAGGTAAAAAAGATATATAGGGTTAGGGAAAACCTTAGATTCAATCCAACTTATAATCCAAGAACCAAAATAATATTCGAGGAGAAGGGTCCGAAGGAGAAGATCGAAAGAAGGAGAGAAGAGTCTTCAAGTAAAGACTCGAATGCTTTAGCAGAGACAAAAACAAAAATATCTCCAGGTTTCAAAATATTTGGTTCAAAAGGACCAGGATAAAATCAAGTATCGGAGAATCACAAAATACTGGATTACCTTCTTACTGTCTTTCCTTGATGACTCGGATCAATGAGACAAGGAGTTACTCAGAGCTGTAGTTAGGGCCGGGACCCCTTCTAAACGACCCAGTAGAGAGAGGAAGATTAGGGAATTTCTTTCCTTAGTAGTTAGCACTTTGCCTCTTTTACTCTGAGCAGAGAAGGAGCTGTGAGGAAGAAAAGGCCATTGACTACCTCAGACCTTGCCCGCATATCCACCTTCAGCATTTGGTACTGAGGAGAGCCAGCCATTAAGTTAAGCACACACCCAAGCTAACATGCTTATCGTTTCACTTGGAATAATTGTTTATAGGTAAGGTAACTATCGAAGTAATGGGCCGGTGGGGAAGGGGCTTAGAACCAGCTCTAGCAAGAGAGCGAAGGGAGGAGGTGGGTCACACAGTATAGATAGCTAGAGAAGCTAGCTTTGAAACATAGGGAAGGAATCTCAACTTACAAATGCTCTATTTGAAGGGTTCTCTATCAGAGCTTTTAACGCGCGTTGAGAAAGCAGTTCAGGTGTAACTTGACGAGCGTGTATAAGCCCATTCAAAGACATGCGGTGATGACAACATCGAAGGTTAAGCGAAGGTGCATGCGGAGTCCTCAGGTAAGGATTGAACCGAGTGATTGGGAAGGTTGTCATACCGTTGAAACAGGGCTAAACTTCAAAGTAAAGTCATACTCATTTTGATACTACAATAGGAGATGGTCCAGACTCATTCGCAATATAGGATGACCATGGAAGTCAAAAATTTTCTATTTAATTATGCGTAGGGTCAAAGGGAGGAGTGTTAACCTGCCCTTCGCCGCCTACAAAGAAAGGCCCATTGGTCGATTGGTTAAGTCTTCGTTCTTCTTTTTTCTAAAGTTCTTAAGACGGTTAGATTTTTTAGGTAATAATAACAGGGTATTTTGAATTGGAAAGGGCAGGTACTGTAATCTATTTTAGAACCCCGTGGGAAACCGACACAAGTAAACCAGCGGGAAAGGAAAAGCTATCAATCGCAATAGGCGCAGGAGATCAAGTCTTAAGTCTAGCATTACTTTAGTTCAAGAGTGAATAAGGAAGTGCAAGGCTAGCTGGCAGCTGTCTGATGAGTTCATCGCTCTCTATGGCCATTTGTCTTTAAGCTTTAGGCCAGTTAGAAAGGTTATGACATGTGGATCCGGACTCACAGGATTATGCCGCCTGGCCCCTACAACACAACTAAGGACGATAGTGGGTGCCCAAGAGGAGGCGAAGTCCTTTGAAAGCGAAAAGTCTTGTGTCCAGAGGTACGGCGAGGAGCAATCAACATCTTAAAGCAAGCAAGCTCCGGGCGAGGCAAGCAATCAAGGTTCCAATTACCTTCCGCGTTCACTTCAGATATTAAGGAAAAAGATGTGGGCCACTCAATAGCGTGCTCAATAAGCGGACCATCCAAGAACCAATGATCCAGCCAGAACGACGTGTTATGCCCATCTCCTATGAGGTATTTGCAATTCAGCATCAAAGAATATTAGAGCCGTTAGTAGCTCCCGGCTTTGAAAGAGCAAGGATGGCCGGAGATACTTTTGTCTAAATCATTTTTGAGTTCATACGCAGTCGAAACATCATAGAATTAGCTAATCCCAAGACCACCTTCATCTATGGGAAGGGTTATGTGATGCCAGGCAACCCAATGATGTTTATGATCCTTATCATGCTAGAATTCTGTTGATATCCTGAAGCACCCCTTTAGGGATTGGAGAACCTGCCAGAACATGGATAGTAATCTAAGATAAAAGATGCTTCACTAGCATTAGCTGGCCACCAGCAGAGAGAGCTTGCCATTCTTACGAATCTTGTTAACAAAAATAAGATCTTCTTCTTCATGAGCCATTCTCATGTGGTGCCATAGAGACGCCAAAAGGCTCTGCTGGTGTGCCCGAATTCGCGGTCTCCTCCTCTAACCAGCGCAGTTCCTCCCTGGCGACCCGGAGCTCCTCCGCGTTCATTCGGAGTTCTCGTTGTAAGCGTCCCTCAGAGAAAGAGAAATCGTTAGGTCCCCGCTCCTACTCCTGAGCTGGAGGGAAGTTTAGATCTTGAAGCGGGAGGGTATATGTTAATAGAACTCGACTAAGAAGTAAGAAGGAAAGGCTTGAAGCCGGAAAGAAAGGGCTTTCAGAGAGGGCTTTCTCGATTTCATGCTGGAAGTTTCTTTCTTTCTCGTTCCGCTCGCTCCTCTACAGGTGTTCGAGCTGCTTGACGCCCTTCTTCTCTAAGTTCCGTTCTTTCAACTCCTTTTGCTTCTGCTTCATCAAATCAAAGAAAAGTGTTCGGGGAAGAAGGTGAGAAATCAGACATGAATGCTGCTTCCAACCAATCTGAGACTCTCTAAGTCTCCTCGATGCGGTTCTTTTCCGGCTTGCTAGATGTCATCTCGGTTTCAGGGGCAGACTCTGATTCCTCTGGCCTTCACGCCATTGAATTGAACCTATTGGGACAGCGGGTTCATGAAATCAGTTTCATAGACAATTGACCCTACCTCTTGTGAAAATTCACTCTTTTATTTTATTTAGTAGAGTAGACGTGCGCAGAAGCAGCTACTATGCTTCTTCAAAAGGAAGCAGGAATAGAAGACCGTGAAAGCATTTGCTCGGTTCGGGTAAGCTTCTTTCCCCGATCGCTTCGATACGACAGCAAGGTAGGGTTCTTCGCTCGATATGATTCACCCGGTACCTGATATTGGTAGTAGCATCAGAGATCTTCCCTTCAGCCTCTCAACTCAGACCAAGGCAGGCAGGCTATAGACTGTGAGGTGGAGAAGTAAAGAAGTAAGTAGGCAGCGACCTTTGAATCCGATCAAGATCCCATCGTTTGTCGACAATAACATCACTAAGAAGAAAGCGCATAAACTCATTTCTTCGCAAATGGCACCATAGCCAACGCAACGCTCTATACTATATAAAAGAATTCTTTCTTTCTGGCCGGTAGGGGGCCTTCCGCATGAAAGCGAAAGGAAGCGACCGACCAAGAAATAAGAAATGCAAAAAGAGAAAGGGAATGGTTAGTGAATCCGAACATGAGTGGGATCGAGGAGGCGTCTGGCTTCGAGGTTATGCAGCTAGAATTGGCGTTGCTACAAACTTGACTGCTGAACTCTGGGCTTGGGCTGTCCGTACTGGTCTCCGGATTGCCTTGGCTCGAGGCTTCAAAAGATTTGGATTGAATCAGACTCTCAAGTCTTGGTTCACACTTTGTTGAATCCTTACATTTATCATCCTCGGGGAGCCCTGATCAAAGGGGATGAGCTAAAGGGTCTTGAACTGACCTCTTTGGCTGGGGCGGACCTGGAAAGTATGAAGGAGGTCTGAAAGAGAGAGGTGAACCGGGATCAGCTTCCACGACACCGTCAGAGGGTTCACCCATCAATCTCACACAGTCTTCGAAAGGATAAGTCGACCACTGCTCGCTAGACACTTATGAAGCCCTTGCTGAATGCAATCAACGAATAAGGGTTGACGAAGTGGGAATTCAAGGGAGAAACGATTGAAGAGAGATTGGGTTTTTGTTCATGAAATATGGACTCCCGTAAATTTGATATAAAAAGGCAGAAAAAGTGCTTCAAATGATTGCTTGGGAATTCCCAAGCATGGGTCTTTGCTCGATCCTGCAGTTTCAGCTTCGACACCAGCGGCTACTTAATTAAGCCTTTGCTCCTCCCCCTTTGGCTTTCGCTCCTGTTCAAGGGAAGGCTTTGATTCGGGACTCTAATGGCAGTTAGGTTAGTGGCTTCTCTCGTTTCAGCTGCTAATGCCCTATCTTTCTTCCCCAACGACCCCGGTTCACGTCTTTCAATGCCTTAAGTTCTTACCCGAGTGACTGAATTCCATAGTGAATTCCTAAACCGGAAAGATCGTCCCAAACTAAAAGAGAGTCTACCATCCCAGCCTTCCACCAAAGCCACAACACTTCCTGTATCACCATCTCCGCTCACAGAGGGATAAGCGGACTAGCCGGCTGAAAGGCAAAGAGAAGAACTGCCTACTCAATTACAACTAACTAACCACCTGAGCCTGAGCGAATTGCCGATCTCTTTCCCAAGGGATGATCTTCCTTTCATTCAGAAAAGCCTCCATCTTGCATTTTCATGCGCTCAATAGGAAATGGAATTGGGAACATTCAAATTCAAGGAGGTTGATCCACTCGTTCGCTTGAGGGGTTCAGTTGTTAGTGGACTAGCGCTTCTCCTTGTCCCCTTTCTGCATTCGCGCATGACCTAAACTTCTGGTATGCCTATCGCCCTGAAGGATAAAAACCTTACCTCGTGACTTCAGGCACTTTGCGTCATTCATCCGGTGCTAACGGGTGCGTCAACAGCCCCCTCTCCATGCTTTCCGCTTTCCCAGTCTTACTGAAACGAAAAAAGGTAGCCTCTTTTCTTTACTAAGCCCCTACATTCAAAACCCTCTTCTTGCCCGAATGTTTACCTGCTTATCCGCTTCACCTGCCTATGAGTCGCCGGCTTTCCTGTTCCCCTAAGATTAGCAGTTAAAACTGAATGGAGTATACCAAGAAATGAAGTAGAAAGAGAGAAGACCGCCGCTTTCCTTCACTGCTATACTTACCTAGCTCAGTACAATAAAAAAGAAAGGATTTCTCTTGGAGGCCTTACGAAGGCTACGCCCCTGACGACTGCAGTTACCTTTCAAAGAGCGTCTTCTTTCAAACCTAGCTAGGGGATTGGATTCAGCTCTATCAATTCCGATTGAAAAAAGAGATACAATCTATTCATCTGATTCACTGTCACAACCCAATAGCAGATCTGTGGGCATTGGGACTGCTTTGCTCCTTCTCTGTGCACATTCGATACATCCACCGTCACTTCTTCTTAGACCGTTCGTGCCCCATAGCCAATGGCTCACTTCCTTTAAGATGCCGATGGGAACGAAAGAAAGAGGGGCTAGAATGTCGAGGTGAGCCGGCAAGACCGGGGAAAGAACCTAATGAGACCCTGTATGAAGCTCGGGTGCTTCATGTAGAGAGAGACCGAAGCCAGTCTAGTTCACTTCATGATGCCAGGCAATGAATCAGTCAAGTAGCGGCTCCTGGCCGGTCTTTGGTTTGCAGACGTTTGGGAATAGACCGTCTTCTTGCTCTTTTCTAATATTCCAATATTCATCTAGCTTTTTATGCCTTTATAGGATAATTACGCTTTCACCTGGGTCAGGTGGTCAGTGAGTTGGTCTTCCCTATGAGTTAGGAGGAGCCGGGTTAGAAGAATTGTTAGGGAAGGTCCTTTTAGATGGTCAGAGTCTAGGGATAGACTCATTGACTAGTCAGACTGTCTGAGTACTCGTACCATTCATGGATTAGTTGACCAATCGAATCAATTGAAGGAATGCATCTGCACTCTCCTATAGCCTATAGGGAAGGGAGGGAGACTTCTTCCTTCCAGGTCAGAGAAAGAAGAGAGATTCTTGAAGACGTCGATTGGAAGAGTTTGAGTAGGATCGTCTTCCGGCGACTTGCAGGATCCATTTCCGCCTTCTTGTGCTCCTGTATTCTCATCCAATCGTTGAAGCCATTCTTATTTAGCCCGCAGCTGAAAGGAACGTCGATCAACCCGCCGAGAGAACCAATCTCTGGTAAGCAGTCACCAGCAAGGTCAGGCAACAGAGGTTCCCAAAGAGAGGCCGCCTGGGAGGTTTAGCTTAAAGAAGGAGAAAGATCTGAGTTAACCCAAAGGAGAGGGAGAGGTCAATTTAGTAGACCAACGGAAGAGGGGTCAGTCAAAGTGAAAGGTAAAGGTCAGGATCCGTTGTTCGACGATGCCTATATCCCCTATGATGATGGCTTGGCCAATTGACCCGTCGCCTTTGCTTGCCTTATTAAGGTGGAAGCAGCAGTGCGCGTAAGCGAATAAGTAAGAAAGTCACAAACAAAAGCAGGGATAGATCGCTCAAGGGACGAGATAGCCGACTCGCAAGCTCATACAGGAGCTTGCTCATAGTTAGATCGGCTAATAGCCCTTAGATCCTTTGGACAGCTCATAGACCATTGGGCACGCATTCTCCTAAGCTTCTGCTTAAGAGGCATCCGGGTGGAGAGGGATTCGGTGTTGCACAATCTCTGGATCAATTCCCGGCATGTCCTCATAAGACCAAGCAAAGGGATAATGAACCTGTCACGGAGTTCATTGCAAGGTGGCGAGCCCCTGTCCCCAGAAGTTTACTCAGCAAGAGCTCCTCAAGATGTGCATGAACAACTTCAGGCACGACTTGTCGTCGATACTCCTGCCCAAAACCTTTAAGGGATTCGACGACTTGTGCACTAAAGCTCACGATGTAGAAGCACATCTTAGCAAACGGCGGCGTCCTACGAAGTACTTGAAGTTCGTTCCGTTACCTTATTAAGATTAAGAAAGTAGACGAATCTCTCTCTTTCTCTATTAGAATCTAAAAGTAGACTTCTTTTTCACAGCCTATATGCGTATGCGGAAAACGAGAGTCCTTACTTTTCTTTCTCTTGCCGGGGCTATCGATTCCGTTCTCTTCTCTCTCTTTACCTCTTCTTTTTGACCTAACTTCCAAATCTTTTATGCTCGGCCATACCAACATGGGAAACCTAGCTTCCCTCCCTTTGAAGTGCATTTATCAGATCAGCTCCCCGAGTCAGACGAAAGAAAGAGGGTGAAAGGCCCACTACTTCTTCATTCATGGCCTATTTTTTTGATTGATCTCCTTCATTCGACCTGAGGCAAAAGAGAAGTCATACAAAGAAAGGTTCTTTCATGCAATGCATAACGGGCGGGCCTCCTATGGTATGGATTCCTCCAACTCAATGAATGAAGGGAGGAGTATGAGGAACGTAGTCTATATGAAGATTCAAACAAAAAGAAAAAGGGTCAAACCATATCTTACTGAAAAATCTGACTGAATGAGGAAAAGCTCTTTATGCGGTCTCACTTTACCACCATCTGAAATGCGCGAAACTTCGATTGGTGGAAGCCAGTCCATGAAGATTCTCCCTTTTCTTACGTGCAATTCCCCTCTTTCGGTAAGCATCTAGTATCTCAGCAAATGAACATTTCTCTAAGCTTATCCTGTAGCTTATACGTCGTTTGAAAGCTGCTTCAAGGATCCAACGAATAGCTAAGGTTTGTTGACGATCCCTGGCTACAATCCCAGGGACATCATAAATAGTACCTGCTACTCCTACTTTTTCTACTTCGCATATGGGCTTTATATTCTCTATAGCGTCAACCATAAGTTTTATTACATCGCGTTCAGTTCGAGCTGGGCGATGAAAAGTTTGATAAACAATAGCACGAACTCTCGTTCTTTTACCTTCTTTCATGCGAAAGTTGACCAACTTCTTGATCAATTGTTTTTGCTCACCATCCAAGCTCCCCATATAGCTGAGAATTTCCGAGCAATTGGAAGCCGCTTTCGATGACGAGGCCGAAAAATGGATATTACGCAATCGTTACTGCCCATCTTTATCAGCCAACTCCCCTGTTTCCATCTTTCCTTTCAGAGTTTACCACTCCTCATAGCTTCTTGAACTCAGGGGGAAGGGACCTTAACGACAACAAAAGAAGTGCGTGCATTTCCCGATCAAAGAAGCCCTTTTTCTCACCTTCATTCAACAAAGAAACTTCACGCATGAACTCTCCTCGGGATTGGACTCTTTCTGACAGCCCTTTTGCCAGCGTAGCGCATTGATTGGCACATTGAAGTGGGGAATGAAATAGGAAGTTTGAACAGCATCTTTGAAGCTACATCTCCTCATGTCTTCAACAGTCTCACGTTCGGGTTAATGGACGGGAAATGAAAGGAGTGTCCAGCCGCTCGACCATAGAGCACTATGAAAGCCTTGTTTCCAGCAAACCAAGAAGCAATCGACGATTCCACGCCAACATACAGGGCTCATAATGCCTATCCTTTGACGTCTGGTTTCAGGAAAAGCGCAAATGAGAGTGGAGTATACAGAACCTGGGAATCCATCTTCGTTGATGGCTCTACCAGAGCACGAAGAGGGACCATTCTTCATGGCCCGCGGTCTTAGCCTACGTGACTAAGGGGGATCGTGACCCTCGCGTTTCGGGAATCCAAAGATGAGATCCTCGAGTTGGCGGCTGCCTGCCGAAAGAAGAGGAGGTCGCCAGGGGAGGGTTTGAGGGTAGTCAGACTTCAAGAGCTGGGTCGTCACGGGCTTGGACTGATTTTGGGATACCATCATCTGAGTCCCTTCCACCCTGTGATTTGCCTTTACAGACTGAAGATTGCTTTGTCCATGATGGACTCACGCAGATGCTCCAGAAAGCCCCGCTTGTGCTGTCTCGTCAGTGGTTTAATCAGCAGGGCGTAGCGGTGGTGCAAACCGAGAGCCAGTCTTGACTGGTCTTGGGTCACTAGCAGTACCCTTTCCTTTGGCCTACTTGGGCTGTGGGGTTGGTTGGAGATTTATAAGCTGGCTGCTCATTTCTTCGGGTGTGCCTGTTAGGGTTGGGGACAAGGCAATGCCAATTGAACACGCCAGTTCAATAACAAGAGGAGCAGATCAATAGCCAAAGCGGACCAGAGATCATAGACCAGAGGAAAGAGGGTTTTCGGTAATCAGTGACGAATGCGGCGGTTCCTACTATATATTTTGGTTCCGGTTCAGGTTTCAGGTGCCCGTTGCTGGGCATCATACCTACTATACTAAGAAGCATAGACCAGTGACAAAAGACAACCATGAGAGGCCGGGACCAAAAAAGTGAGGTGACTAGGGAACATGTTTGGCTTTCATTTAAGAAGAAACCGATTACTCAACAGAGGAGTAGAAGAAGGTAGAGGTACAGCGGGCAGGCTTTCCGACTAATGATAAGAACGGATCAGAGACCTGTTTTAAGATACGAGGCTCTGGAAGAGGGAAGAGAACAACCAACCACCTTCCTCCGTAATTGTTGCAGGCACTGGGCTCCAATCCACGCCCTTTGGAAGATTGGATGTGTTTGGAGTGCCCTTCGCTTCTTTTCTTCTTTTGCCATGAGAAAAGCCGACCGGCTAGCCTATCGTTTGACCTTACGACGGACGAATCGTCGATTGGTTGGGGGGCGCTAATCCCACGCCACGGCGGCTAAGACCAAGTCCAAAATCGGGAGCGGGCAGAGATGCAAGGCCTTCGATGCAGAGATCGATCCCATACCTTTCTTTAAAGAACCCAGAGGCTGTGGTGTCTCCAACGGGGCAGGTCCCTTGCTTGGTGGCTCTGGATCAGGTAGGTGCGTGCTGGCGGCATGGTTGGGCAAAACAATGTGACGTTTTCCGTAGGACTCCCGCGAGAATGAAATGGAGTCCAAGGAATTCTTCGAAGTGCATGCAGTAGTGTCAAAACTAGCTAGTACTAGTAGTGCCGGCCGTTAAAAGAAAGAGAAAGAGGGTTCGCTCTTGGCCGTGAAGGAACTCTGATCCCGATGAGAGAATGTGAATCTATGCTGAGACAAATCCCTAATCCATTCAATTAGATGTCGGTGCTATCAGCGAAAGCCCAGTGCTTAATGAAGGGGGCTTTGATCCATCCCCATATCTGTCAATTTTGACCGTTCCCCCTTCTCTTTCCGCTTCTGAACCTCTTGGGAAAAGAAGCTTCACTCCGATCCTCTTTCTTTCACTGGGTTAAGCGGCCTCACTACTCAGCGAGGAGATTTAAGTTTCTGCTTCCTCTCCGCTTTGGGCTCAGTCACTAGCTTGCAGTAAAGGAAGAAGACCAGCATAGACCACTACACTCTAAATATCCTCTCTCGATACGCTCTTGCGCTTCGCAGCACTTTTCTCAGGCTACGAAACTACCGTCAGAGAGGTCTATTCCAGAACTTTCAAGAGTTCCACCCTCACGAAGTCAACCCTGGATGTCAGTAAAGGCCGTGATCCTAGGTCGTTAAGCTTTTCGCATTGATAGGCTTACGAGATCGCGACGGTCAAGGAGTTTATGTTGGACGGTCTGATGGTGTACCCATCAAAGGGAATAAAACAAGGATTTAGGGGCCCGTTTTTGAACTAGAAAGCATACCCCATTTGCCCACCAGCAGGGGCTCTTTTATCGCAAACCTCTATCAATTACATACAGGGGAAAGCACGCCATGGAAGCAGCCGCTTGCAGGCAGCTAGAGCGAGCAGGGAGCGGGCTGAAACTTACGATTCGACGACCAAGTCAGAGACTACTGGACGTCTCGCAGAACGACTCTCAACGAGGACGTCACGACTTTTCGAAAAAAAAAACATTTTTTTTTTTGGCTTAATCCGCCTTTACTAAAGATCAAGGAGCTTATTAGCCTCCGGCTAATAAGGGAAAGGTTTTTTTTTTTTTTAAATCCAAGTTTGACTCTGATTAGATCCTTAGCGCAAGCGCTAAGTAAGCTAGCACCTTATGTAATTTAATGTAAAATAAAAAAAACCGAGGCGTCAAGTAGAAACGAACAAGGTCTTACGGCACGATCACTATTTCTTTTCTCTCTCCTCTATGGAAAGAGGGGACGATACGTGGTATACCTAATCGTTTGGTGTCAACTAGACGTACGTAAGTCGGCATAGCTCTATGTATATGTTCTTTGGAGCTAGAACCCATAAATAGAATGAAATGAAATAATGGTGAGCCAAGGGCGACGAACATAACATGGCTCAAGGGTGTCTATACAAAGCCCTTATCTTCTTAGGCAATGCACTCTTTGAATGGTACTTGATTCATAAAGAAAGAATCAATCTTTTGGTTAGATACGGACTTTATAAAAGGAAATGTCACGCTCGAGATATGGGGCGTTCTAATCGAAGTACCTCTCGGCCCTCTTACGGTAAAGCCAATGCACCAGCCAGCCAGTGTGGTGGCGAACACGCTGTGCTGTAAGCTAAGCTGTTCACCTTGTAGACAGAGGAGATATAGAAAGTGTGCCGCGCGCGATTCATAAGATTCTATAGTAGCACATTATTATATTTAACTTAGCCTGCTTCTCTCATCATTTGAACCAACCCGGATCTGCCCTCGCAAGTCTCTATGCATTTTGGGAGCAGAGCATGCAAAATCGAGCAATGGATCTTAGAAGAATTCAACTTTGAACACCTTCTATTTTTTCGCTGGCATTTGAGTTGTCTCCCCTCCTCTTTCAATCGACACACTCGACTAGATAGTTCCGGTGGCCCGGCTTCTGCCTCTATCAGGCTTCGCACCTCCCCTACCACGCTTTCCCAAGAACCCATTTTTCAGGATTCGGCAGGCCCGTCAAAAAATGGGGATACTTCCCCCAAAAACCAAGGGATTTTTTCCACCTCCACAGCCACAGCATGGAGGAACTGCTCTCACACTACAACCAATCAAAATTTTCTCCAGATCGATATATGATGATGCTAAACCGAGACCAAGATAGAGAGAGAGGGCTGCCCCTTTGTTTTGTTGGCTCTTCGAGACAAAAGCACTTATAGGAATGGTGCGAGTTCCCATGTTCCTTCTAGTCTCGTTTGGTTTCGAGAGCCTCCCCCTCCCCGTCCTTACTCGTCTTTTGAAAGCCGTCATCCTGGATTTTTTTCGTATGCCGCTTTCTACAAAAATTTATTTTTTCATTTCCCTCTCAGAATGAAAAGCCCGGGTGGAAGCACAAAGAGAGAGAGGAAAAGTAAAAAGGGGGGAATAAGTATAGTGCTAGTTCTTACTGAAACTTCTTTATCTAACTTTTCTTTTTGAGTGGTTTCTTTGTTCTCTTATTTGGATTGAAAGAAAGACAAAACTTCCTACCTTCGGTTCGGTCCCCTCTTCTTTATTTTTTA